AGTCTAAACTCTAAAAAAATAGGGATATTCGTTTCACGAATCAGCAGTATTTTTTCTGTGCTTCTGTGCGAAGCATACAGAAAAAAATTACTAAAATACTGCATATCCCTACGGGATCAGAAATCAGTACACTTCGTTAGGGATATGAAGCTGCTGGTAGAAAAAAAGCTATTTTTTTTTTACCGCTCGCTTTGGATATATAAAGTATAAATGTAATTTAGGTGCGCCAGCGTTTCGCTAGCTGCTCCTAAATTATATAAGTATAGAAAGAAATTATTGTAGAATTTAAGCTACATATTAAAGAGATTTATTTATATAAATAGGCTTGCTAGCTGATTGTATATATATGCTGGCCGTATTTCATAGCAAGCTCGCTTTTAATAGGCAACCAGTAATATGAGCAATTCTTTACCTACAAGCCTATAATTATATTAACTCTAAGAGAAATCTAATAATAAACGGAGTGAATTGAAATATCTTATTAACTTCAGGAAAAGAAATCAAAAGAGATTCTATGATTAGCGTGAGCTAAAATAGAGTAGCCTAGAAAGTCAAATGGTGGATAAACTGTTTAAATTTAATGGGGAACCTTCCTCAAAGGCTAAATATAATATGTAAGCGATAGTGGAAAGTACCGTGAGGGAACCAAAACAAAAACAGTGATTTTATAAGCAGTTCGGAAAAATAAAAAAGTTAGAACGTACCTTTTGCATAATGGGTCACCAAGTTAACATTAGATGCGAGATTCTACGTAGTTAAACCGAGCGTTAAAATAACGGTAAGTGTCTAAAGTTAGACCCGAAGCCTGGTGATTTTACCATAATCAGGATTATAAAAGTCCGAACGGAATATTGTAGCATAAATATCCGAAGAATTATGGTAGGTGTAGTGAAAGACAATACTGACCAGGATAGCTGGTTTTCTGCGAAACCTATAACAGTAGGCAATTTAAGTATAATATCTTAGCAGGTACAGAATTTAATCTCAGACAAGACATAAGGCTTAACTTGTTAACAAGTTAAGCCCATGTTTTATTTTGTACAAATTGGGGGATCATGAAGATTTTATCAGTGAGTATGTAGACTCGGAATGGCAAAGATATATCTTAAATCATCAGACATAGAATGATAAGGTTGTATGTCAAAAGGGAAACAGCCCAGAACAAGAGTTAAGGTTCCTAAATTATTAGTTGAGTGAAATTAAGAAGGTTTTTATTAAAGTCGACAAGGAGATAGGCTTAGAAGCAGCCATAATTTTATGACCTCGTAACAGAGCGCTTGTTAAGTTTTAAAAGCATCGAAAATTTATCGGATCTAAACAATATACCGAAACCTTGTCCATATTATTTTATAATTAATAGTCTCAGCAAGCTCGGACTATACAATTATAATTAAATGGGGTAGCAGAACGTTGAGCTAAATTAAGATTTTTATTTTTTAAATGAAATTATAATAATTTAACTCAAGTGATAATGGTGACATGAGTAACTAAAAGAAAATTTTCCGCCTAAAGCTTATGGATGTAATTAAGTAACGGCCTCTAAGTTTATGGAATCAAAAGATTAAAACGATGAGACAATCTTTCATACTAAGGACGACATTTTAAGTGCAAAATGTACTGGAAAAATAGTAATAAGTTTAAGCTATGGCTAGAACTAGCTATAGCTGTAAATGGAAAGTAACCGTACCTAGAATCTGAAACAAGTAAGCTAGTAGAGAATACGAAGGCGTAAATGAGCTAACAATCATAAAGGAACTCGGCAAATTGACTACCGTAACTTCGGGATAAGGAGAGCTCATTATTCTTGATTAATATCAGGTAAAGAGGAAGAAGCATGAAATAGTGTTGTACGACTGTTTAATTAAAACACAGCACTTTGCTGAAAGATTAAAAATCTAAGTATAGAGTGTGATGTCTGCCCGGTGCCGGCTGGTTAACAGATATAATTAAATATACTAATATTTGATGTAGACGGAAACCCCGGTTAAAGGCGGCCTTAACGTGAGGGTCCTAAGGTAGCGAAATGCCTTGGCCGTTAAATGCGGTCTTGCATGAATGATGTAACGATACAACAGCTGTCTCTATGATTGACTCAGTGAAATTGGAATAGCTGTGCAGATACAGTTTACCTCTAGTTAGACGAGAAGACCCTATGCAGCTTTACTGTCACTAATTATAGAGTATGATAAACAATTTTCAGTTTATAAGGTAATTGACGGCCGGCTTGCTTAGCAAGCTGGCTCTATGACAATGAGAATCCTTTATTTTTTTTTCATATGAATGAATTGGTTTAGGACGAGCTTAAGCTCGTAGTAAATCAACCTAATTCAGCTTATTTTCCTTTCTGCTGTAAGCGCATAATGATAGATTATACTTAAATTTGGATTTATGCCTGCAGAAATAGATAAGTACCCTTGGTTAAGGAACTATCGCTAGGGGACAGTTTATGTGGGGCACAGACCCTGTAAAGAGTAAACAGGAGTGTCTAATAATTTATAATTATTTTGTTTGCGATTTAAGGTAGTAGAACTATTTTTAATCATATAAAATTATTTATATGTACATTCGTTGTATATATATTTAAAAAAAGGTAGGATTTTCACTATATAGAAATTAGAGATAATAAAAATATTAAGTAGTAGCTGCTGAGTCCTAATCCCGCCGAAGGGGGGATATGGACTACTATGTATTTCATAGCAAGCTCGCACTAATATTTTTTAACTATTAAGACTGGCTATCTAGCTATGCTCTAATAGTTATGTTTTAATTATCTAAAAAGCTCAACGGCTAAATCTTGCCTTACTGTTTGATTATCAACAAATCTTACAGTTGCGTAAGCAGGGCATAGGATCACAAGATGCAACAAGGAAAGATCTTGGATTATTGGAAAAGCTACGCTAGGGATGTTTGTCCTTTAATATTTTATTTCACTGTGGTATGGGTCATAGTCCTACGGACTCAGCTTTTTTTAAAAAAAAAATACGAGCTTGCTATGAAGAGCGGACTTCGTTCTAGCGAAGCTAGCCCCCTATTCCCTATTCCCTGACCCCCTACGGGGGTAGGGAATTAGAGAATCAGGAATCAGCCAGCATATTTTTTCGGAGAAAAAATCCTGATCCCGTAGGGATATCGCTGAGACTTCGTCTACCCGTGCTATATTGAGAAGTAAAAATAATTAATAATATATTGGGTTAATTTCAAAAATTACTTACGCGTTGCTTTACGAGACTCCGTCTATAAAGCTCGCTATGTAAATTTGAAGCGAAATTTATCTTAGCATAAATTATAAGATAAAGACGTTCAACGACTATAAGGTGAGTTATATGCACAGTTTGCGAGGAAGAGCCAGCTAGCCGATATATAAAGCTAGTTGCTTTTACTTGCAGGCTAAACAATAATCCTTTTTTACACCCAACATTATTATTATATATATATATATAAAAAAAAATAAAAGAAAGAATAAATATTTAGAAAAATGAATAAAGACGGTAACGTAGTATTCCCGGCTACGCCGGGAATCGTTAACTTTCAAGCCGCCTCTTCTAAAGGTGGGCAAGGCAAAGTTAGCTCGAAAATTTATAATAATAATTTAAAACAATCTAAAACAATACTTTTAAAGAAAAAAATAGGTGATATAGGAATAACCAAATATTTACCTTCATTTTCTAAAGAATGAAAGAATACTATCTATTCTTATAATAAAAATACATTAAAGAATATACCAGTTAATGATTTAAATATAAACAAAATAATAAAAGGTTACTTTAATTTATATTTTAAAGATCATAAATATACAGGATCTAAATTTATATTATTAAAAAGAAGACGTAATTTATTAAGAAGAATACACGTAAGTAATGCTGAAATTAAACATACTAATAATAAAGCAATAATTACTCTGTATACTCTAAATAGAGAAAAAAATGTATTAAAAAAAAAATATTTAAAAATAAATAAAAAAATAAGTAAAAAATTAATAGCCAAACGTTATTTTTTATTATATAAAGAAAATATAGAAAAAATTTATAAAATCTTAGGTGAATATAAAGATCAATATATATTTATTAGTGATATAATAAGAAAAACCAAATTTATAAAATATAAACTAGAATATTTAAATAAATTTATAAAATTAAAAGATCTTTATTTAAAAAAAGTTTGAGGTGTTATTCTTAACCAATATGCGAGAAAATATCTAAAATACTTAAGAAAATATGACTTATTATATTCTCTTAATCAATATAAATTCAACAGATTGGTGTTTTTACCTAAATTAAGTAATATATTAAATAAAATTCTAGGAAAAAAAATAGAATATAATATAATTAATTTAAAATCTGTCGCATATCATACAGATCTTTTTACTAATGCATTAGCATTAAAATTAAGAAAAAGAAGAATAAATTATATAAATTCTATGTTTAGTATTTTAAATAGAGCATATTTACCTAATATTAATACGATAAAAGAAAGATCTATAATAAAAGGTGATCAAAAAATGGATCTATTTCAAAGTAAATTTAAAGATTTAAAAATAATATCTAATATAGTATTCCCAGCTATGCCGGAAGGCATCGCTGGAAGCTTGGCGCCAACCTCCTCTCTATCTAAACTGTTAGATGGTACATACCCTTCAGATATAAATAATGGAATAATGCATAGCAGCGATGCTAATAAAGAAAATATCCATAATACTATTTATAATTCTATTGGATATAAAAATATGGCAGGTATAAGATTAGAAGTTAAAGGTAGATTAACTAAACGTTACAGAGCGGATAGATCTATCTATTCATTAAAATGAAAAGGAGGATTAAAAAATGTAGATTCTTCTTTTAGAGGTTTAAGTTCAGTTTTATTTAGAGGTAATTCTAAATCAAATGTAACTTATTCAATAGCTAAATCAAAACGTCGTATTGGAGCCTTTGCAGTAAAAGGTTGAATAGGTGGAAAATAAAGAAAGGCGCAAGAGGCTTCTGATGAGTAGTCCAGAAGAATGCCCCCCACTTCGTTGGGATTAGTAGCCTTCTGAGTCCGAAGGACTACTCATCAGAAGGCTACTAATCCCGAGACTTCGTCTGTATTTCATATCCCTTACGGGATCAGAAATTAGACGAAGTGGGTCCGCCTGGGATAGGGACTACTACTAAAATATATATATATAATAATAATGAAGACATAGTCTGAACCGTTTTGAAAAAAATGGAAATATAAGTGCTATAGCTATCCTTCGGTATTTCGTATACCGGAGGTATTGCTTGTACAGCAATAAAAAAAATAAGGGGGGGGACTTCGTTCCCACCTTCATAGGACGCTTTTATGATAACACATAGAACAGGCTAATTTGCGCAAGAGTGTACAAAATGAGTGCGCGGTTTGGCACCTCGATGTCGGCTTAACTTATCCTCATGGATGCAGGAACTATGTAGGGTGCGACTGTTCGTCGATTAAAAAGTTACATGAGCTGGGTTAAATACGTCGTGAGACAGTATGGTTTCTATCTTCTAGGGGGAATTAGAATATAATAAGAACTAACTTTTGTACGAAAGGAACAAGAAGAATTTAATTTGTAAAAGGGTTAAATAATAGTTACTAACCTATGGTTTACCTGTTGTCTATGTGCCCAAATATTAAAATATAGGATAAAAATTCTATATATCTGTATAGCTTTAGCTATACATAGGGATGTTTCTTTCACTAAGATAAATATATAGCATAGGCACGGCAGGAAAGCTAAGTTGGTTAAGGATAAGTGCTGAAAGCATATAGGCACGAAGCTTATCTTAAGATATTTCTTAAATATACGTAAAATATTATTACGAAGGATTAATATAGGCTTTATCCGTACGAATCTGGAGATTTTTAAGAATAAAGTACTAATTTTATAAATAACTATTTATACATATATCGCATGTACAATGCATGCCTATTTCTGCTCAGCAGAAATTAGCCAACCATACCTGGATATACTTTGCTATCGGGTGGTTTGGCTTTTTAAATTTTAGCAAATTGTAGCTAGAGCCTGATTAGCATAAAAGTAATGCAATTGTTTTGTAATCAATAGAAGTAAGTGCGATACTTGCATTGGGCTGACGAATAGTAAGGCGCCAGGGATAAAAAAAAAATAAGGCGTATCCCCCAGGCGGACCCCCCACTCCGTGGTCGACGGAGTGGTGTGGCGTGCCTCACACTTCGTTAGGAGAAGTCTCTCCCTAACGAAGTGTACACATATTCCCGGAGGGAATTAGGGAATTAGGGAGGCATTCTTCTGGGAATAGAGCTTGCTAGTACGCAGTACTACTCCTCTCATTATAGAGTTGCGTCTTATTGCCTAGCGAAGCTACTATTCTTCGAATCAGGCAAAGCTTACTGCTTTAGCAAGCTAGGATTAGTCGTCAAGTGGTAATATCACTTTAGACTTATTAGTGATGAATATTTTAAAGACTCTAATTTGACAAGTCTAGAAAGAGTCACTACTAGAGGTAGGGCGCCCATAAACCAGACTTCGTGCGATCCATATCCCTTTGGGTAGACTTCTGTCGCTAGCGCGATTTTTTTCTGTAGAAAAAAATAATCAGCAGGCTAAGGAGAGCTTGCTGTATTTTCGTCGCGGAAGAATCTTCCTCCTTCGGAGAGTACACTTCGTTAGGGGACTACAGCAAGCTCTATATTAAACTTAATAGTCTTAGCTGGCTTATGCGATAGCAAGTTAATACGCAGGCTAGTAAACTACAAAAAAAAAAGAGCTATTTTAGTAATCTTAGTGGTAAATAAGGCAGAGATGGGAGACTGCAATATTATACCTTAGTAGGGTGCAAATATCTCAGCTCGAGCTTCCACACCAAGATGAAGCTAAACCGATAGTGGTTATGGTTGGGTGCGGCCAATACATCCAGGTGCAACTCCTGTGGCTTCTCCCGTAAAGAGGATTCTGCCTCATTTTTTTAAGGCGCAAGCTTAAGCTTGCTGTAGACGAAGTCTCCCCTATTTCTTCGAAATTAGTCCTTCGGAGGGAGGGATATTAAAAGGACTAGTAGTCAAGCGGTTACGACATAGCTCTTTCAATGCTACCATCGTAGGTTCGAATCCTATCTAGTCTAAAGCGGATTGGTGTAATAGTAACACATTTGGCTCATGTCCAGAGGTTAGAGGTGCAAGTCCTTTGTCCGCGTAGGGCTATAACTTAATAGGTAAAGTGTACTGCTCATAACAGTAATTATAAGTGTTCAAGTCACTTTAGCCCTAAATCTGAGTGCTGGAATCGGTCCAAATATAACTAAAGACTCACTCCAGAAGAATGCCCCCCACTTCGTTGGGCAGACTTCTGTCGCTAGCGCGATTTTTTTCTGTAGAAAAAAATAATCAGCAGGCTAAGGAGAGAGATAATTTATTTGGAGAGGCGAAGCCTATCCAGCTCTCTCTAATATAAAAAACCCTAACACTAGATAGAGATTTGCACCGTAGTCTTAAGACAAGGCTATCCAGAAGAATGCCCCCCACTTCGTTGGGTAGACTTCTGTCGCTAGCGCGATTTTTTTCTGTAGAAAAAAATAATCAGCAGGCTAAGGAGAGCTTGCTGTATTTTCGTCGCGGAAGAATCTTCCTCCTTCGGAGAGTACGCTCCGCTAGCGAAGGCTAGTAAAGTGTATCTCAATGAGCTATATTCATTGGTGATAGACAGTTAAGAAAGACTATAGTTGTAGGAAGTAAGCAATTATAAGTTAATGGTAAACTATTCGTTTACCAAACGAATTTTGTCAGTTCGACTCTGGCTAATTGTAAAAAAAAATCCGAATGGTGAAATTGGTAAACACAACAAACTTAAAATTTGTAGGCAGAGTGCCTTGAAGGTTCAAGTCCTTTTTCGGATATTAAAGAGCTTGCTGTAGACGAAGTCTCTCCCCTTCGGCGGAGAAGTCTACCCCCCCCACTTCTAATTTCTGATCCCGCCGAAGGGGGGATATGAAATACTAATTTCTGATCCCGTAAGGGATATGAAATACATATCTCTTCGAAATTAGAAGTCTCGGGTACGCAGGCTAGTCCTGCGGAGAGACTTCGTCTACGCCGACTACGAGTTTAAGTATAACACCTTGAAAACTGCGGGTTCTCTATACGGCTTTAAACATAGCCCTCAGACTATAGAACTTATACGTGCAGCTAAATTAGGTAAACCTCTATCCGAAGAGGCTAAAATAAAACTGGGAGCTAATTCTCAACCTTCAGGTGGTCTATTAGTAGATAATGATAATGTTGAAACCAATGAAGTTGTGTATTTTACTTCTATAAGAAGAGCCGCAGCTTTTATTAATATGCACCCTTCTTACCTAGCTAAATGTATAGCTAAAGAAGGTTTTATAGAGGTAGTAATATTCGTTTCACTATTCCCTACCCCTACGGGGGGCATTCATACACTTCGTTAGGGAGAGACTTCGTCTACGCAAGCTCCAGCAAGCTCTATACCCGGCTACGCCGGGAATAGAGCTTGCTAGTACGCAGTACTACTCCTCGTGGAAGAATAAACTCAGAAAAGCTTAAGTTTTCTGAGTTATACTCGTGTGTTCAAACCACTCCTCAGTGCGCAAGCTCTATTTGAACGGTTATAGGTTAATGGTAGACTTGTCGATTTCCACTCGATTTGTGTCAGTTCGAATCTGACTAACCGTATTCTATAGGATTTAGTATAGTATAGTAGGATTTATAATTATACATACTATAATAATGCTATTGTATTCCACATAGCATCTACACTTCTTTTCAGTAACAGATAAGCTAGAGAAGGTATATATATACTGAGTATATAAAGCAAGCGATAAAAAAAAAAAATTAAAGAGGAGGAGTACGCTCCGCTACACAGAAAAAAAAAATCGCGCTAGCGACCCCTTACTCATAGCAAGCTCTTTTTTTTCTTCAGAGCTTAGCTAGTATAAATAAGCGGGCGACTCAAACTTATTGTAAGCTTAGCCATCTAGCTTGTGCTGGATTAGCAAGTGGGCTATATCTTATAGAAAGAATTAAGAATATGAAGTTTCATGTGATGAAGAATGCGATAGTTAGAGCTATGTACGCTAATTTAGCGTGGGCGCACTCTTTGCTAGGGAACAAAGTTCCCTAGCAAAGTATAAAGATAAAAAATAAAGAGGAGTCTTTGCTAGGAACAATCTCATCCCCCTATTCCCCTAGGGGGAGAGACTTCGTCTCTCGCAAGCACGCTGATTCTTTTTATCCTAGCTACGACTAGATAAGCGACTTTAGTTTAGTACCTTAAGGAAGTACTGAAGGTAAGTAGGCTGTGTGCATAGCTCTAACTACCAAGTTCTAAAGAGCATAAAATGCTAATGTATATTATATGCGATTCGCGATTCCCTATTCCCAGAAGAATGCCTCCCTAATTCCCTAATTCCCTCCGGGAATACGGGAATATGGGAATATGAGTACACTTCGTTAGGGAATAGGAGTACACTTCGTTAGGGAGTATTTCTCCGGAGGGAGCAAGCTCTTATATATTTAGCCTGTAATTATAGCGCGGTTTAATATTCTTAAGGTGATATGGGGAGTAGACCTCGTATCTCCACCTCCGGCTCCCCACCATATTGGTGGGAGCGGGAGTCTTAGTAAGTCGTAGGCTATTATTATTAACTTAACTAAATGCGACTACTACTTTTATATATAACAATACCTTAAAAATGAAAAAAAATATGAATCTTCTTTTAGTCCGTCTTTTCGTAAGATTCCCTTGATCTCTGCATTCTGATCCCAGCGAAGGGGGTAGACTTCGTCTCAGCAGAGATCTTCAACAATATATAAATCTTCGTACTTTTATAAATCGTCAGAAAATCAACAGGCTATCTAAAAATTCTATAGAACTTATTTCACGATATATCTTTAATATAAAATTATATCAATTTTTAGCTGTAGTTTTTATTCATGTAGCCGTTACATCTATTCAAATAGATTTGAATTTATTCTTAGAAGTGTTAAATAATCTTCCCGAAAATTTGGGATCATCCGTAGGCGTCCCAGAGCTAGCTAAAAACATTAAATTAGATAGTAATATAAATTATATCTTATGTTATAGTCATAGATCTTTATTTGGATTTAGGACTTATATATTAATGGTTTTAATATTATTTATAATATTTCCCATACTTTTTATAATACAAAATTATATTTTTATAATTTTAAGTATATTAAGTGTAATATTAGTTAAAGCTTTAGCTCTAAATTTTTATCAAAAACATTTTCAGTTTTTTTATAGTGGCTTGCCCAGTCATAAAAAAGTAGATTTTAGAGAAAAATTAGTGCACTTTATTACACTGATAATAAATAATATAGGGAAAATTATAAAGCATTTATTTAAAATGTGAATAATATCTATTATAATAATATATATTTTTAGATATTTGCTAGCTACTATGTTATTAAATATAGATGATAATAATAGTTTTATAACAACAATATTAATACTTACTCTTCCTTTACCTATGTTTTTTTATTTGCTAAATTTTATAGTGAAATATCTGAAGAAAGAATCTATAGAGGATAAAGATTATTATTTGTATAATGATTACGTAGTAAAAAGAGTAAATCTATATAGAATAACATGTACTATAATTGTAAACTACTTAATTCAAAACTATTATAGTACAATAATTATATCTATAATAATAAAAGGGTTTATTGTTATAATTATAACATTATTCACAATTTGTATAATATACGGTATCTTGCGAATAAATAAGCCAGGATGGCGTGCCTCACACTTCGTTAGTAGACAAAGTACAATATCGTGCAGTAGGGTTGACCCTCTCTCCGATGGCGATTCTGGAGTCCGAGCTTCCCTAACGAAGTGTATCCCTCCGGGAGAGAGGGTCGGAATAAATAAGCATGAGCCTATACCACTTAAGAGCGCATTGGATCTAGCGGGGTCAGCCAGCTATATAGCGGCATTTATATCACTAACTCCATTTTTACAGGAAGCATGTAATTCAGGTTTCAGTAAGTTTTATTTTAATGAAGGTAACCAAAGATATTACGAGTGGAAAGGCATACCTTTCCGTATGCCAGGTGTAGTAAAGTGTGGACCTGAACCAACCATCAATATCATGCAGGTGCGAAAAACAGAAATAGCCCTGGCGAAAGCGGCTGAAGAAGCTCGAAACCTACATAAAGTACCCGATACGGACGTGGGTATATATTATCGAAATCTAGATGCAGCCATAGAGAAAGAGGCTGCTCAAAACCTAAATAAAGAAGCCGTGGCGAAAGAGGGTGGGGCTTCTTTATCTAGATATTATCGAAATATAGATGAAACCATAAAGAAAAAGGCTGATTATGTACCTGTTACTGAATCTGTTCGACAAGGGCTAATAAAAGAATATAAAGATAAATTAAATAATTCTCCTATCGTAAATATTACGTGAAAACTTAAATATAATGAAGGTATTCAAAGATCGCAAGCTAATTTCACAGTAAAACCAATAAATTATTTTTATAATACTAAATTTTATGGGGCGGTTTCTTTGGTTTTAAAAGGGAGATTATTAATAGTTAATATAATTAGACATGACTTGCCTGGTTGTGTCTTTATGCCTACTTATTATTTACAAAATGCAAATGTTACGGATAGTTCAGCCAAAATTAGGGATATTACAACAACATTAGAATCTAAATATGGTATAATGTTACCCCAGATAGGGATAGATAAGGTGGAGAATAGAATTAATGGTTTAATAATATTTACTCAAGCCGAATCTATAGATAATACAAGTTTATTTAGAGTATGAAGGCCTTCATCGTATTATATGGAACCCGAACTAAAAACTGTAAAGAATTATTACCAAGAAAAAAGTCAAAATAATCTTAGAATTAGAGAATTTGATACTACTGATAGTATCAAATTCTCTAAAGACTTAAAGAAGGTAGTAGGAGTACAAGGGGAAGCTATAAAAATAGCTAATAATGAAAATTTTGTAATACATGAGGACAGATTGGCAGCCCGGAAGTTAGCTTTTTTTGAAAATACCTTAGACAACGAATATAGAAAATTAGTGGAATTTTATTTAACTAAAGGTCAAAAAGCTAACCCTAAGGATTTCATGATTTGAGAAGAAGATGGTTCAGATAAATCTAGACTTAAATTTAAAGACTTAATGTATAAAGCCCGGTCTGAAACAAAATCTGCTATTCAAAAAGATGAATATCTACTAGCTCGTCCTAAAGGAAAAGAATGGGATTTAGTAAAATTCGCAGAAAGGCGAATGTCTAGAAATGACAGTAATAATGAATATATGGATAATGATTGCTATTATTTCAAAACTCGTCGTGATTATCCTATAAACCGTTTATTAATAACTAGAAACCAAAGTCATATGACTTATTTTAGTATGTATAAAGAGGGAGTTGCGGAAGGTTATAAAATCAGAAGGCAAATGCTGGGTGAATTAGATGCTAGCATAAATTTACCATTAGAAAAATCTAGAGCAGAGTTAATAAAAAAAATCGCTAGTAAATTGACTAGAAGTGAATTTACTAAATTTCAGAATATTTATGGTGTTTCTATTAATAGACTTACATTTGAATTTTTTCAGTTAAAACCCACTGATAGTAAATATTTTGGAATAAACACTACAAGTACAACATTTGCTCCAATACTAGACAGAAATACAGATTACGAACTTTATAGCATTATAGACGTTAAAAATGATAGTGTAAAATTACCTTTTGTTTTTAAACAAGGAGGTATGTCTAATATGACTATGCCTACACATGACTATAATATGTTAGATAATAGGGATGAGGTATCTATTCGTAGATGTATGGATTTTATCTATACAAATTCAGATGGAAACTTAACTTATCAATCAGATAAGGATAATTTTAGTGTTCTAGCTGGGGTCGATAAAAATTATCCGTATCAATCAGATATGGATAATTTTAGTGTTGTTAAAAAGAAAAGTGTAGGTTTTACTAAAAAAGCTGTAGACTATAAAAATAAAAACCCTAAGTCAGTTAAATATACCTTAGATGGGTTTAATAATAGATTTTTCCGTGGAAAAAGTATATCTATAGAGTTGCCCTTTGAGAGTATAAAACTCTTGGATATTATACCACATGAATATCACCAAATATCTCTGGGAGGGGAAAGAGTTAATTTTGATTATGAAGGTGAGCAAAGAGTCAAATCTTCTATACCTAATACTCTAGTTATGAAAAAAACTAGAAAACTTAACCTTGAGTTTACTCTACTAAAACAGGTTTATACTACTAAAGGAAGTAATAGTAAAATTACATTAAGGTTTACTCCAACTTGACCACCAGATCCTTCACCAAATGGGGATATAGAAATCCCTAATCTAATATTGCAAGTTGCTAACTTGAATAATGATAGTACAGATCTAAATCCACGTACTCTTGAAGCGCATTATGTTGAATACGACCTCCCCTCCAGAAGGCCAACCCCTAGTACTAATCTACCAAATGAAACACCTCTTCATCCCTCAGGGTCAAATGAAGAGGAAGAGGATATCTATGGTTATAGCGGAGATGAGGATAATAATGCTCAAAATAATCGTGAAGTAGCTTCTGCTGTGCAAGCGAGTGAGCAACCACCAACAGTAGAATCCCCTATGGAGCTACCTTTTGAAGACAGCTTTGCGGATGCGCCTTATCCATATGAGGCTGAAAGTCCAAAGGATAATGATAACAATAGTGGTTCACGCAAAGGTCGTACAGCAGTGGCTTCGGGTGACCAAGTGGTAGAGGGGGAAGAGATTGCTCTAATATCCGCAGATGATATGACCAGTGAAGGGGATTTGGCTTTTTCACCGCAATTTTTTATACCAGAGTCAACTCCAGATAGTATTTCTAGCGACAACTCTAGTCCTATTAATACGCAAGCTAACCAGGGGATGGGTGAGATCTTAGAGTCAAATCTTGTTAACCGTGATGAGCCAATGCAAGTAGATGGAGATTTGTATCGTGAAGTTATGAATAATGCGGTAGGGGAAGCCGTAATGGAAAGTATAAATCCTATCTTACTTCTTCCTGATCTACCAACTAGTAATCCTGAACCGGTGGATACTGAAGATAGTCCACTGTCTACTGAAGTTAGTCCACTGTCTATGATGTCAGACAGTGAATTCTTCGAGCTAGAACGTCAAATCGCGAGTCTAAAGCCTTCTTACTTAGAAGCGGATCCTGGTGAGGTAGACGGTTCTGGCCAAGATGCGGCTGACCCAGAGGCTATTATAATATCTTCAGATGATAGTTCTAGTGATTCAGGTGATTATGGTAATAATTATAGTGAGGCAAGTCCGATTACGAGCTTACCCGGGAATAGGGCTGGCCAAATGGCTGACCCAGAGGCTATTATAAGATCTTCAGATGATAGTTCTAGTGAGGGGGTACCAACGCCACCTAAGGAAACAGATTTTATAGCTAGACCGCTTAATACTCCTGTAGCGGAAGTTATTCACGATAGAACTGGAACTAGGTTATTGACTGTTGATATTCATACTATGTTAACGGTAATCGGCCCACCAAATGCACCAGAACCTCGTTTATGGAGTGTGGGAAATGCAAATTATTATCTCTCGATGGCTCCTGATTTTTTTTACGAGCATTATCCTAGGGGTACGGAGGTAATGCCTCCTAATAATTATCCGTCCCAACAAATTAATGTTTATATACCTCCGCCTATGGATAAACTACGATGCGAATCTGATGGGCGTATTGGGGAAATTTGCATATGTCGTGCAGAATTCGCTACTGTAGTACCATTAGTAAATTACCCTAGGTCGAGTTATATAGAAGGAGCGCTATTCATGAAATCAGTTTTATCCTCAGAACCATTAGGAGATAAGGATTTGAGTGATGGTTTTAATTTGAGTGATCGTTTGAATTTTTCTTCGAATAGTTATACTAATGCTTATTTTGCACCAGAGCCAACTCCAGATACAGATAGTATATCTAGCGATAACTCTAGTCCTATAAATATGCAAGCTAACCAGGAGGAGGCTGGTAAGCCGGAGGTTACTCTAATATCCGCAGATGATATGACCAGTGAAGGGGATTTGGCTTTTTCACCGCAATTTTTTATACCAGAGTCAACTCCAGTTAATACGCAAGCTAACCAGGGGATGGGTGAGATCTTAGAGTCAAATCTTGTTAACCGTGATGAGCCAATGCAAGTAGATGAAGATTTGTATCGTGAAGTCATGAATAATGTGGTAGGGGAAGCCACAATGGAAACTATAAATCCTATCCTACTTCTTCCTGACCTACCAACTAGTAATCCCGAACCGGTGGATACTGAAGATAGTCCACTGTCTACTGAAGATAGTCCACTGTCTATGATGTCAGACAGTGAATTCTTCGAGCTAGAACGGGAAATATCTAAGCTAGGAAAGTCTATAGGAAGAGACAAGAAAGGACAAAGTAGTTATAAGTAGGGGCGCAAGCTCTTACTGGTAGATAGCTATAGGTATTATATAAGCTATCTACCGTAGGGGACATAATTTATTTGGTAGAATGCTGACCTTGCATGTTAGAAGGCTCGGTTCGAATCCGAGTGTCTCCATATAAGCTTGTGAAGCTCAATTGGTTGAGCAGAACGTTTAAGTTGTAAGATATAATATTTAAACTTCGCTATTAGTAGAGAATTGGAGGTCTCGACTAATTCCGGCTCAATATCCCTCCGGGATTAGGGATTAGCAAGCTCTAGCTTGCTAATTTCGAAGAAATAACAAATGGTTAATAGCTACGAGTATTCCCGATTCCCTAACGAAGTGTACCCATCCTTCGGAGGGATACACTTCGTTAGGGATACACTTCGTTAGGGATACACTTCGTTAGGGAGAGCTCGCCCTAATAAAAAAGCACATGTAACTCAATCGGTAGAGTGAAATATTGAAGCTATTTTTGTTGTAAGTTCAAGTCTTACCGTGTGCATATAAAAGTGTAGCTTTAGCTTGCTAATTCTTATAGTAGGCGGAGGCTCTAGCTTCGCATGCGCCTTACTCGAACGAGAAAAAAAAATAAAGGAAGAGGCGGAGCCTATTCGTTACCGCCTTATTTTAGAGCTTGCTGATTCGTGAAACGAATATTACTATCCATATCCCTCCGGGATATGGATATGCTTGCCCGATTCGTACCACGAATACCGAAGGGATACACTTCGTTAGTGCTAATCCATATCCCTCCGGGAGAGATTTCGTCTAGGCAAGCTCGATACTTCGTCTACCTGAGGGAATATGGATATGCACTACTCTTATTTTTTTTTACTTCTCGTGCTATAAGGGACTTTAGTATAATGGTGAATGCATATGACTTTTAATCATTAAAATGTAGGTTCGAATCCTGCAAGTCCTATATTTCTAGCTAGCGAGGATAAGGTACACTTCGTTAGGGAGGGAAAAAAATACAGGCGGTAACGAAGTCCCCTCTTATATTTTCGTCGCGGAAGAATCTTCCGCGAAAATCCGCAAGCGACCCTCCCAGCCTACGCCTACTCGTATAGCAGTAGACTTCGTCTCTCCGCAGGAGCAAGCTCCCCCTAACGAAGTGTGAGGCACGCCACCCATCCTTCGGAGAGAGAGCTTGCCCTAGATGAAGTCTCGAGCTTGCGTAGTCCTTACACTTCGTTAGGAGTACGCTCCGCTAAAAAAAGAAATAAATTTCTTTTTTTTTTTACTCCGGTAGTCCCCTAACGAAGTGTACTCGTCAAGAAGAATGCCCCCACTTCGTTGGGATTAGGAGAAGTCTCGAGCTAGCTGAGTCCTAATCCCGACGGGGATATGGATTACACAATTAAAAGCAGGCATGTCGGAATGGAAGACGAAGTCGTTTTAGGTGCGACGGGTATTATTACCATAGAGGTTCAAGTCCTCTTGCCTGTACATTAATAATTATTTAGCCTACTCCCTAGTTTAATTACGAGCTTTAGCTTGCTGAGTCCGAAGGACTATAGCGATTAAAAAAAAAAAAAGCAAAGTTCGAGGCTTCGCCTATCCGATATTCGTGGAACGAATCGCGCAATATTTTTTTTCTTCGAGCTTACTAGTACTAATCCGGCTCCGCCGGATATGTACTATAAAAAAAAAAATCCCGCAAGCTCTGGTGGCGTGCCTCACACTTCGTTAGGAAGAGCTCGCTGATGAGGCGAAGCCTACTCCGGACTATTGAATAGGGGAGGGGCTATCTTGCCTCCTATATCTATATCCTGTCGATTAATGGGTAGATCATAAATTTTTGGTATTTACAGTCGGTGTTCGAATCACCGCAGGATAATTTTATCTTAATATTAGTAGCGAAGCGCGAAGCGCGAAGCGCGAAGCATATCCTTCGAATTTTTTTTTATCTAATCCCAACGAAGTGGGGATATTCGACGAGCCCCCTAACGAAGTGTGAGGCACGCCACCCATCCTTCGGAGGGAGAGTAGGCTGATTCCTTAGCTCGCGGATTTTTTCCTGTATTTCATATCCCTTACGGGATCAGAAATTAGTGGCTGGCTGATTTCGAAGAAATATGCCCTGATCCCGTAGGGATAAGCACAGAAAAAAATATCCCAGAGGGGGCATTGTTCTGGAATAGGGGGAGCTTGCGTAGTGCTTACACTTCGTTAGGAGTACGCTCCGCTAAAAAAAGAAATAAATTTATTTTTTTTTACTCCGGGAGTATTTCATAGCAAGCTCCTGCTAACTAAAGCAACTAAAGCTAGATTTATTAAGGTAGACATAACTCAATCGGTAGAGTGGTTATTTGTGGTGTAACTTGTTCTCGGTTCGATCCCGAGTGTTTACCCTAGGAGCTGTCTCTATCCATATAGCCAGCATATATAAGCTAAAGCTAGAATTAGTGCGCTAGCTTGCCCTCTTTGTTCAGGGGAACGAAATTCCTTCTATAGTAGGCTAAAGCTTTAGCTTGCGAGAGTAAGAAAGTTCGAGGCTTCGCCTATCCGACCCCTGAATCAGTAGCCTTCGCCTAGCCTTCGCCTAGCCTTCGCCTAGCCTTCGCTAGCGGAGCGTACTCTCCATAAGAATGCCACCAAAGGGGGCATTCTTCTAGGAGGAAGATTCTTCCATATTTCTTCGAAATTAGTATGCTCCGCTAGAAAATACAGCAATAAAAAAAAAGAAATAAATTTCGAAGAAATATGGAGAAGTCTATGTATTTATTAGGCGGAGGTTACTGCTCTCGTTCCCTCTTCGAACCATAACCTCCTCTTACTCGCAAGCTCGTAGTAATATGCTATTAAGCAAGCCTAAGTAGTTTAAATGGTTAAAACTCTAATTTCATACGTTAGTAATGAGAATTCGATTTTCTCCTAAGGCTCGCCGTGAGGCCATGGTTAAGTCTAATTAACTAGCAAAACACTTAAAAAAAAAAATGATTATATTATCAATAATACTAGTTTTACTTTCAAACGCCGTCAATATAAGACGAGATATATCGATACTATTTAATAGGATAGCGATATTAATATTAATTTATTGTATTTTACATGATATCTCTTCTTTAGCTGTTGTAACTAAAGGAGTCGGTTTACATGGTGGTTTATTACTTATGACAAATATCACACAAATATTCCATATTTTTATCTTTTTAGTTAGTATATTAATATTACAATTAACTAGTTTTTACCCTAGAAAAGTATGAGTGTCAGAATATTCTTCTTTAAAAGATTTATTGTTATATAAATTTATTTATTATAACACAAAAATAATAAATAAAATGGGAGAACATTTTAAAATTATTGAATATCCTAAACAACAACAACCTGGGAAGTTGTTTCAATTATTAAGGGATAAACTGTCAAATTCCGGGGAAGCCCTAAAGCTTTTGATACCAAATCTGGTTGAATTATACCGTGGTGGATGAACTAATTACTCATGTATGGTAACAAGTCAAAAGATTCTTGAAAAAGGAATGGGTAATCGCGGATCTAAGTCAACAGTATTTGTGCGCAAGCTATATACTGTTGTAAAAGAGCAACGAGTAGACGGCAGTTGTAATGGGTTAGTAATTAATCCATTGTTAAGGTGTACTCTAAGAGGATTCGAAAGAATATCCTGATATGGAATCCCATCTAATCAAATTCTAATCAAACGCTATTATACAACTAATGATTCAAATACTAATATTGAATCAGAAATATCTACTATTAATAAAGAGAGTTTTAAATTAAATCCTTGATTTATAACAGGATTTACAGACGGAGATGGTTCATTCACTATTTCTACCTCTAAAAAGAAATCAGGTACAGGTTGAAAAATTCATCCTACATTTACTATTGGGTTGGATATAAAAGATTTAGACATTCTAATTCAATTTAAAGCTTACTTTAATGCTGGTAAAATCTACAAAAGTAAAAGAGGAATAATCTATTATACAATAGGTTCAACTAAAGATTTACTAAAACATGTTTTACCTCATTTTGATAAGTATCCTTTATCATCTCTTAAGTTGAAGGACTACTTAGTATTTAAGAGAATACTTCTTCTTATGCAGAAAGGGGAACATCAATCTTTATCTGGTTTGTTCAAAATCTTCTCTGAAAGAGCTAATTTAAATAAGGGATTACCTAAGGTCGTAGAAGAAGAATATCCTGATTTAAAACCTGCAGTGATTCCAGAACTTAAAATAGCCCCTACGATAAACCCTGACTGATTAGCTGGATTTATAACAGCTGAAGCATCTTTCTTTATTTCTATCTATCCAAGTAAAGATAGAAAAGTAGGATATGCAGTGAGTCTAGTATTTAGTTTAAGTCAACATGCTAAAGATTTAGATTTACTAAAAAGAATTGCGGATTCTTTAGAGTGTGGAATAGTAAGAAAACATAAATCTCGTGAAGCAGTCGAATTAGTTATTACTAAGTCAGAGGACATAAATCAAAAATTGACACCTCTTTTATCTAAACATACTCTATCAGGAGTAAAGTTATTAGATTTCGAGAGATTTAAAAAAGCCTCTATTTTAATAAATAGTAAAGCACATTTAACATCTGAAGGTATTAAATTAATAAAAGATATTAAAGATACAATGTATAATAGAGGACTGTAGATTATCTTATTAATTTCACTAGGTTATGGGTACTGGCTATAATCTGTACCCTGACGGTGGGTTTAAGATAATCGATTAGAATTTGTATGATAAATCCATAATTATCGTTAATTATACTATTTGTAATTACAGGTGCAGTATTATTAATGTCAACTAATGATTTAGTATCTATTTTCCTGGCTATAGAATTACAAAGTTATGGTCTTTATATATTAAGTACTATATATAGAAATTCAGAACTATCTACTACAGGAGGTTTAATATACTTTTTATTAGGAGGATTAAGCTCATGTTTTATCTTATTAGGAACTAGTTTATTATATGCTAATTCAGGTACTACTAACTTAGATGGTTTATATATCATAACTAGTATAAGTGATCTTTCTACAAATTTATGATATACACCTTATTATATTAATCTTTCTTTAGTAATATTTACAATAGGATTCTTATTTAAAGTAAGTGCAGCACCATTCCATTTCTGATCACCTGAAAAAGGACTTAGGGAATCCTTATCAACATACGTTGGGTGTAAACTATCAAATTCCAGGGAACCCCTAAAGCTTCTGGTACTAAGCCATATATGAAAATGTATGAGTGGCTGAATTAACTACTCAGGTATAGTAACAAGCCAGAAGATGAGTGAAAACAAAATGGGCAATCGTGGATCTAAGTCAGTAATACATGAGACTAAACAGTCATGTATTATTGTAAAAGAGCAACGAGTAAATGGTAGTTGATGCGGTATTAATATACCGCATTTAAGATATACTCTAGTGGGCTTCGGAAGAAGTTATCAAGTTAAAACCCTTTCTAACCAAATTATTCAAAGACAATTTTATTCTTCGGAGTCTAACCTAGATAATAGCCAACTGCGTCAGGATCCTTGATTTATCTCGGGATTCTCTGACGCAGAAGGATGCTTTATGGTTCTAGTACGTAAATCACCAAAAAGCAAACTAGGATGACAAATAGAGGCTAATTTCACAATTAATCTTCATGTAAGAGACCTAGATCTTTTAAAACTTATTCAGAGCTTTAGCTTCGCCAGCCACTACTTTGGAGTTGGAAGAATAGGTAAAGAAAGAAATGGTTGTCGTGATTTTACAATAGGTTCTTTAGATCAAATAATAACCAAAGTAATACCTCATTTTGATAAATATCCTTTAAAAACTAATAAATATTCTGATTATTTATTATTTAAACAAGTTGTTATGATGATGCAACGTGGGGAACATTTAACAGCTGAAGGTTTACAAAAAATAATAGGTATTAGAGCTTCTTTAAATAGAGGATTAACCCCTTTACTATTAGAAGCCTTCCCTAATACTGTTGCTTTAGTAAGACCATTATTACCACCACTTAAAAATGTCAAATTAGATCCTTAATGAGTAGCTGGTTTTACGAGTGGTGATGGTTGTTTTAAAGTTAGTATTAGAGAATCTAAATTACATAAAAGAGGAAGTCGTGTAGTATTACTTTTTGTAGTAACTCAACACATTAGAGATGAATTATTATTGAAAAGTTTAGTAGATTTCTTTGGGTGTGTAGGCGAAGCCTCAAAACTTATTCTTATAAAGATTATATTGAGTTCAGATGTCAATCATTCAAAGATAATTATGAAAAGATTTTACCTTTTTTCGATAAATACCCTATCGTTGGCGTTAAATCTAAGGATTTCAAAGATTGAGCTAAAGTAGCTAAAATGATACAAACAAAAGTTCATTTAACTAACGAAGGTTTCGATCAGATTCGCCAAATAAGAACAGGAATGAATAAAGGTAGATATCTAAAATAGACTACTCTGGTTCATGCAGTATTTTTTTTCTTATAGTCCTTCGGACTCAGCAGGCTCTAAAATTACGAGCTTGCTAGTGCTCCGAAGGAAGCACTACCCTATTATATAAAGTTGTTCTTTTCTTTAATTTGGACGATAAATTTTACAGTCGTCATGTGGACGTATATGACGCTATACCTACAATAGTAACAACATTCGTGGCTATAATAGCCAAAATTTCTATATTTATATTATTATTACAATTAGTGTATTATACTAACAGTAGTTTTTCAGAAATGAGTTGAACATTTATTTTACTAATAAGTTCACTATTCTCATTAATAATAGGAACTGTGGTAGGTTTAACTCAATTTAGAATTAAAAGATTATTTGCTTATAGTACTATATCTCACGTAGGATTTATACTTTTAGCATTAGGTATATCTAGTGTTGAATCTACTCAAGCATTTATATTCTATTTAACACAATATTCTATAAGTAATTTAAATGCATTTGTTATATTAATAGCTATAGGGTTCTCTTTATATTGTTATATAAGTGAAAACAAAGAACATGAAGAATTAATGGACAAAAACAATTCACCTGCCAAGAGGTCTAGGAAACTTCTATATAGGGTATTATGGCCAAACTCCGGGGACGTCCTAAAGCTTCTGGTACCAAGCTGTAGTCGAAAGGCTACAAGTGGATCAATTAATCACTGATGTACGGTAACAAGCCATAAGATAATCGAAAGAGCAATGGATTACCGTGGATCTAAGTCAACAGTACGTGTGCGCAAGCTATATACTGTTGTAAAAGAGCAACGAGTAGACGGTCATAGATGTATTAATTTAATGCATTTAAGGTATGCTCTAATGGGTTTCGAAAGAAATTATCAAATCAGAATCCTTTCTAAACAATTAATTATGCCTTCCTTGAGAAGATCATATACTTCTCTATCTGTAAATCCTAATTTGAAATCTACAGCCACCGGTACCCTAAACCCTTTATTCTTAACTGGTTTCTCCGACGCTGAATCTAATTTTACTGTGAGAATATTTAAGAGTAATACAGTAAAAGTAGGGTGATGTGTACAACCTGTATTCCAAATCGAATTACACAAAAAAGATCTTAATGTATTAGAAAAAATTTCTTCATTCCTAGGGGTAGGTAAAATTTACCATAAAGAAGAATCTTCTATATATATGGTACAATCTTTAAGAGATATAGATGTAATAATAAACCACTTTGAAAAATATCCTCTCTTAACCAAAAAATTGGAGGATTTTCAATTGTTCTCTCAAATTGTTACTTTAATTCATAAAAAAGAACATTTGACTATTACAGGTTGACATAAAATTATATCTCTTAGAGCTTCTATGAATAAGGGTCTTTCTACCTTTATGAAAACTACGTTTCCTGATATTATTCCAGCTACAAGACCAAGTCGTTCAGACGAAGAGTTAATAAACTCTAAGATTGATCCTTATTGAATGGCAGGTTTTGTAGCAGGAGAAGGGTGTTTTAGTATTAGAATTACTAAATCGTTAACTTTAAAAACAGGATATCAAGTACAATTAAGGTTTAATGTAACTCAACATTCTATCGATAAGGTATTTATGAATAGCTTAGTTGCCTTCTGAGGTTGTGGTAAAGTGTTTTTAAGATTTAGAGAGAATAAAGTGGATTTTCAAATCCTAAAATTAAAAGATCTGACCGATAAAGTTATTCCTTTATTCCAAAGTATATCTTTACAAGGTGTAAAATCAAAAGATTTTGCCGATTTTTGTAAAGCAGTTGATATAATGAAAGTAAAGGGCCATTTAACTAACGAAGGTTTAGATCAAATACGTAGATTAAAAGCAGGTATGAATAGAGGTAGAGAATAATTTTGTTATGCATAGTCCATATCCCCCCCACTTCGTCGTAGACGAAGTCTCGGGATTAGTAGCCTTCTGATGAGTCGAAGGCTACTAATCCCACCGAAGGGGGGGATATGGACTACTCATCAGCAAGCTATATCCCCCCTTCGGTGGGATAGACGAAGTCTCAGCAGGCTAAGGAATAAAAAAAAATATATTTTTTTTTATACTAAGCAAGCTAGCCTTCATAGCAAGCTCTTCTGTGCTTCTGTGCGAAGCATACAGAAATATGCATAACTTTATTAACTTATGTATAATTATTTGTAAGATAAATCTGACCGCCGTGATACAATTAGTAACTCAACTGAAAGGATATTTTTATATAAATCCTTTCTTAGCTATAAGTTTAGCTATTACTATCTTTTCATTTGTAGGAGTTCCTCCTTTAATAGGATTCTTTGGAAAACAAATGGTGTTAAGTGCAGCCTTAGATAAAGGTCTTATCTTCTTATCTTTAATCGCAATATTAACTAGTGTAATAGGAGGAGTTTATTATTTAGGTATAGTAAAAGAAATGTTCTTTAGTTTACCTGAATATAAAATAAATCCATTATTAGAAACTCTTACCTTAAGAGGTAATGTTGTAGATGATAATCAAAAAATAATTAAACAATTAAAGTTTAACTATAAAAATATAGCTATATCAAGTCCGATTTCTTTTGTAATTTCTATAATTACACTTGTTATTCTATTATTTTTATTTATGAACAAAGAATGACTAAGCATGGGTAAATAAAAAAATACCATTCTCTGTAATGAATAAATTAAAAAGAATAACTTTATTATTATTCCGAATTAGGAATACTTCAACGCGGGGGCTCAGACTAATCCTCTTGAAGTAAAACAGTGCCGCCTTATAGGAAGTGATTACAGCTTCTGAATAAGATTCGTTACCTAAGCTAGTCCTTAGTATTCAAATAATTAATAAATAATCATGAAAAATTACAAATTTAACGAGCTCGCCGTTTTAAGAATAAACTTAGATAAACTAAGATTTTTTTCTACACATACCGTTAGAAGTAGACAAGCTGTAAACATAGAACATATCAATAATTATATTTCAAATATTAATAACAATGACGACGAAGTCGTACCAATAAATCCTTGATTTGTTACAGGATTTACGGACGCTGAAGGTTCTTTTATGATCCATTTAGAAAAGAATAAGGATAAATGGAGAGTAAGACCTACATTCCAAATTAAGTTAGATATAAGAGATTTATCTTTATTGGAAGAAATAAAAATATATTTTAATAATACAGGTTCAATCAATACTTCTAACAAGGAATGTGTATACAAAGTAAGATCTTTAAAGGATATATCTATAATAATATCTCATTTTGATAAGTATAATTTAATTACACAAAAAAAAGCTGACTTTGAGTTATTCAAACTAATAATTAATAAATTAAATAGCCAGGAACATTTAAGTTATGAAGTAGGCGCCACAGTTTTACAAGAAATTATTAGTATTCGTGCTTCAATGAACTTAGGTTTATCATCATCAGTTAAAGAAGATTTTCCACATATTATACCGGTAATAAGACCTTTAATTGAAAATATGGTAATACCTCATCCTGAGTGGATGGCCGGATTTGTATCTGGAGAGGGTTCTTTTTCTGTGTATACTACATCAGATGATAAATATGTGTCATTGAGTTTTAGAGTTTCTCAGCATAATAAAGATAAACAACTATTGAAATCTTTCGTAGATTTTTTTGGTTGTGGAGGGTTTAATTACCATAATAAAGGTAATAAGGCTGTAATTTTTGTTACTAGAAAATTTGAAGATATTAATGATAAGATTATTCCATTATTTAACGAATATAAAATTAAAGGTGTTAAATATAAAGATTTTAAAGACTGATCCTTAGTAGCTAAAATGATAGAATCAAAAAGTCATTTAACTACGAATGGATATAAAGAAATATGTAAAATAAAAGAAAATATGAACTCATATAGAAAGAGTTCTGTAAATTAAAATTTGTCCTAGCTTTGCTAGAAAATATGAATTGCCCCCTTGATAATACATTATGTATTGCATTGAAAATTGGATAAATTGCAAGAAGATTTATTAGTATAACCAGCTAATTAAATATTTGCAGCGAAGTTTAGTTTAATTAAAACTAAAACCGTTCAACGACTAATTTACCCTATTTTTTGATTATTAGAGCTCTAGTGCATATTTCGGCTGAGCCGAAATATGCACTAGCCTTAATTATAAAAAAAAATCGTAAAATAAAATCCAATATTACTTTAAGTAAGTAATAATGACATAGTCTGAACAATATAGAAATATATTGAAATATTAATAAGTCGGGACGATAGCTTCGCCCCTTCTTATTAATAATTAACAATCTTGACCATATTGGTACAAATTTTATTTAATAATTAAATGAGTAGTGTAACTTTTCTTTTTGTTTTTGTTACTATTTTAACAATAGTTTTTTTACTTCTTAATTTCATACTTGCCCCTCATAACCCTAAAAATTGTATTGGGAAATCAATAAATTGGGGAAAACTGCCAAATTCCGGGGAACCCCTAAAGCTTCTGGTACTAAGCCATATATGAAAATGTATGAGTGGCTGAATTAATTACTCAGGTATAGTAACAAGCCAGAAGATGAGTGAAAACAAAATGGGCGATCGTGGATCTAAGTCAGTAATACATGAGACTAAACAGTCATGTATTATTGTAAAAGAGCAACGAGTAGACGGTAGTTGTAATGCGGGTAAATCCGCATTATTAAAGTGTACTCTAGTGGACTTCAAAAGAAGTTATCAGATCAAAATCCCTTCTAACCCTATAATTTTAACAAGAAATTTTTCTACACTAGTAGGTGAGCTAGCTTCGCTAGAACAAAGTTCCCTCCCCCCTAAATTAGATCCTTCATACGTTACTGGATTTACAGATGGTGAAGGTTCTTTTATATTAACAATAATAAAAGATAACAAATATAAATTAGGTTGACGTGTAGCATGTAGATTTGTAATAAGCTTACATAAAAAAGATTTAGTGTTATTAAATAGTTTAAAAAACTTTTTTAACACTGGTAGTGTCTTTCTTATGGGTAAAGGTGCTGCACAGTATCGTGTTGAATCTTTAACAGGTTTATCTATTATAATTAACCATTTTGATAGATATCCTTTAAATACTAAAAAACAAGCAGATTACATGTTATTTAAGCTAGCTTATAATTTAATTATAAACAAAAGTCATCTTACGGAAAAAGGATTATCAGAACTTGTTTCTTTAAAAGCTGTTATGAATAACGGTTTAAAGGATGAATTAAAAATTGCTTATCCTAACATCACTCCTGTATTAAGACCTGAAATTCCATTATCTCTTAATATAGATCCTCTTTGATTAGCAGGATTTACAGACGCCGAAGGTTGTTTTAGTGTTGTAGTATTTAAATCTAAAACATCTAAAATCGGAGAAGCGGTAAAATTAAGTTTTATTATAACTCAAAGTGTTAGAGATGAGTTTTTAATAAAAAGTCTAATTGAATATTTAGGATGTGGTTATACAAGTTTAGATGGTAGAGGTGCAATTGATTTTAAAGTATCTGATTTTTCTAGTCTAAAAAATATTATTATTCCATTTTATGATAAATATTACATACATGGTAATAAAAGTTTAGATTTTAAAGATTTTAGTAGAGTTGTAACACTGATGGAAAATAAAAAACATTTAACCAAACAAGGACTAGATGAAATAAAAAAAATCCGTAATGCAATGAATACAAATAGATAGAGCTTGCGTAGTCCCCCTTCGGCGGAGAAGTCTCTTCGTGTATTCCATATCCCTTTGGTTAGACGAAGTCTCAGCGAGCTAAGGAATCAGCAAGCTCCGAATATTAATTATAAGCACACACGCACTAAATTCATATGTTAAAATTATAGGTAAGAGAAATTTGATTTAAACGTATCAAGAAAAATATAGTATTTTTGAATGTGGTTTTCATAGTTTCCTTGGTCAAAATAGAACTCAATTCGGTGTTAAATTCTTCATATTTGCATTAGTTTATCTTCTTCTAGATTTAGAAATATTAGTAATATATCCATATGGTATAAGCGTTTATGAAAATGGTATTTATGGATTAATAGTAGTGCTAATTTTTATTGGTATAATTACAGCAGGATTTGTATTTGAATTAGGTAAAAATGCATTGAAAATAGATAGTAGACAATCCAATAATTATTTTTATAAATCAAAAAAATTTATTAATATGTTTACTGAACATAAGTAGTATTCCAGTAGACGGCTATCCGACCGAGCTTGCGAGCTTGCCCCTTCGTGAAACGAGTAGTCCTCCTTAGCCTGCGTACCCGAGACTTCGTCTGTATTTCATATCCCTTACGGGATCAGAAATTAGACGAAGTGGGTCCGCCTGGGATACGACGAGTACACTTCGTTAGGGGACTATTAAAAAGTATAAAAGTATGAAAGCGTGAACGGGGTATAGGCGAAGCCTCGAACTTTGTTCCAGGCGCAAGCTTCGCTAGATAAAAAAAAATACCCACACGCACACTTGTTAAACTATTACATATACTAACCTCCACCCTAATAGCCTCCTTAATATATTAATTTGTGAAGTTTAATAGTGAGCGCGATCGATATCACCTACATTTCATTAGGGAATCAGGAGGCTCGAGCCCCGGGGGGGGCAACTCGATATAAACTTCTAACAGGACGATAGTAGCTTCGCTAGGGAAAAATAATAAGAGTAGTAGGCATATTTCTCCGAAATCATGAGTCCGAAGGACTACTACTGCCTATTCTTATTTTTTTTTACGAGTATTTCCTCCGAAGGATGGAAATCGCGCCGAAGGGGGTCGCTATTTAAGGATACTTAATAGTCCGGTCCATTAAGAGTTATTTTAAAAATAAACTAAAACCTTTTACTATGTATATCAATAGACCCCGATGTTAGATTTAGTAACCATTATGGTTGAAGCCTCAAAGCTTATTGGAGCCGGTTTAGCAACTATAGGTCTAGCGGGGGCTGGAGTAGGAATAGGTGTAGTGTTTGGGTGTTTAATTATAGGTGTGGCTAGAAATCCTTCTTTAAAAAATCAATTATTTTCATACTCTATATTAGGGTTTGCTTTCTCAGAAGCAACTGCGTAGAGGCAAATAGCGCAGTATAAAGAGGGTGAATTGCAAAGAGGACATAATATTTATTATGTAAATTTGCAGCGAAGTTTAATATAATACAATAATATATATTAAAACCGTTCAACGACTAGTAGATGAGTAAAGTATTAACAATAATTCTACGATCAGCGCCCTCATATTTTATATTATAAAATATAAGACATAGTCTAGATAAGAGAGAAATCTCTTAATATTTAAAGTATATATGGCTTTTTATTTAATCTTAAAATTCAATTTTATATGTAGAAAAATCTCGACTAAAATTAATAACACCACATTTAATTCGCCAAGTAGTCAAAATCCTATTAAAACGTATTATGACCCTTTAAATGAAAGAGAAATAATACGTAAAGATAATAATGGGAAAATCGGGGTATATGTTTGACAAAATAAAATCAATAACAAAATGTATGTAGGTAGTGGTGATCCTTTATATTTAAGATTAAGTGATTATTATCAACTTTGATATCTTAAACATAAAGATAATCTTTATATAGTTAGATCTCTAAATAAGTATTCTATGAGTAGTTTTATATTACATATTATGGAGTATAGTGATTCAGATAATGTTATTAAATGTGAACAAAAATGAATCGATATTTTAAAACCTGAATATAATTTAACACCTTTAGCGGGTAGTACTAAAGGATTTAAACATAGTTTAGAGGCTAAAGATAAAATGAGAATAGCTGCTACAGGTAGAAAGCATACAGATGAAGTTAAAGATCTTATGAGTAAAAATCGTCAAGGTTTAAACAATAGTTTTTATAATAAAACACATACACCCGAGACTATAGAGAAATTAAGAAATATAGCTCAAAATAGAACTCATCTTCCTGTTAAAGGGTTAGATGTAGAAATAACAGATATTGAAACTAAAATTACTACTACTTATAGTAGTGTAAGAGAAGCAGCTAGTTACTTAAACTCGGATATTAAAACATTATTAAGAAGAGAAAAATCTCAGTTAATAAAAGGTACCAATAAGCCATATAAAAATAAATATATTATTACCATAATAAGAGGTAATAATTAAAAAAAAAGTATTTGCTTTAATGATGGCTTTATTATTATTATATGTTGTATAATAATATTTTTATAGCGGAGCGTGTGTATTTTTTTCGAGCTTACTAGTACTAATACCCTAATTCCCTAACGAAGTGTATCCCTACACTTCGTTAGGGAATAGGATACACTTCGTTAGGAATACACAAATTCAGAAGGCTAAAGAGGAAAAAAAAATTTTTTAGTCTTAGCTAGCTTGGACTAATTATTTTACCCCTTCCCCCCTCGTGGGGGGGGGGGGGGGGGGTGAGCTCTCGTTCACGAGAGCTTACTCCTCCCCCTCTTAGGGTTTTATATTTCTAGCTATAGCGAGGAGCTTCGTTCCTCGCTATAGCTATATAAAGCTAAAAGCTAAAGCTAGCTATATAACAGGCGGCAATTCTATTATACTTATACTACAGCAACTGCTGTACCTTTGCATGGCTGGCTGTATATAGCCAGCAGCTGCTATATAACTAATTACAAGTATTGCTTATATAAGCAGCAGGTCGGCTATAAGCTGTATATATAGACATATAATTAGAAATTTTATATTAAAAATTTATATATGAAACATTTATTTAATACATTTATTAATTTTGATGCACCTATGCCTTGAGGTATATATTTCCAAGACAGTGCGACACCTCAAATGGAGGGATTAGTGGAACTTCATGATTATCGTGAATAAGAGCCAAATTCCGGGGACACCCTAAAGCTCCTAATACCAAGCTATAGCCAAAAGGCTATAAGTGGCTGAACTAATCACTCGGGTATGGTAATAAGTTAGGCAGATTCTAGCTATAGAAATGGGCAATCGCGGATCTAAGTCAGTAATAAAATTACTGTAAAAGAGCAACGAGTAGATGGTTCTTCTATGCCTGTGTACCCAGGTATGGTAAGGTGTACTCTAGTCGCCAGGAAACTGGTTTTTGGGAGAAAAAACTTGACTTTATTTTTACGTTATGACAAATAGTTCATAATAATAAATTTAGATCATAAAAACGTGGAGCCCTCAATAAGATTAATAATCTATTGATCTCGATCTAATAAACAGTTAAACATAGGGAGTAGCTTAGTAGGAATACCACCCTAAGCAGCCTTTGCACAGTTTAACGGATTAGATAAATATATGGAAAATCCAAGTAATAATAAATCAAAGTTAAATCCCCACTATGTCACAGGTTTTTCAGATGGTGAGTCTTGTTTTCATCTATCTATAGGGAAAAATTCCAAGTATAAAATAGGTTATTATGTAAACCCGGGATTTACTATAGTTTTACATAAAAAAGATGAACTTTTATTAAGAAGTATTCAAAGTTTTTTTGGAGGAATAGGGAATTTAAAGGTACTACCGAATATAGTACAATATAGAGTTTTTTCATTAAAAGACTTAGATATTATACTAAATCATTTTGATAATTACCCCTTAATAACAAAAAAACATACAGATTTTCTTTTATTTAAAGAAGCATTAGCTTTAATAAAAAATAAAGAACACTTAACTATAGAGGGATTTAATAAAATTATAGCCTTAAAATCTTCTATGAATTTAGGTTTACCTGAAGTCTTAAAAGAATCATTCCCTGATATACTAGGAAGAAAAATAGAACCTTTTGATCTACCTTCTGTATTGAACCCTTATTGAGTAGCAGGATTTACAGATGGTGAGGGTTGTTTTTGAATAAAAACTTTAAAGGCAGTCGGCGGAGCCGCGCCAAACAAAGAAGGATTAAGATCAGTTATAGGTTTTCAAATCTCTCAGCATAGTAGAGACCTACCTTTAATGGAGAAATTCATTAGTTTTTTTGAGTGTGGTAGATTAGAACAAACAGGGTCAGCCTATAGCTTAGTTGTTACTAAGTTATCTCTTATCAATGAAAAGATAATTCCTTTTTATATGGCTTACCCTATTCTAGGCTCTAAATCTGAAGATTTTAAGGATTGATGTAGAGCAGTACAATTAAAAAACCACAAAGCTCACTTAACACCACAAGGGCTTAAAGAAATCTTAAATATAAAATCTAGTATTAATTCTTCTAGAAAGTAAAACTGTCTAGCGAGCTCCTCTTTATAAACCTGCAACATAGTGGGAAAACAGTAACCCAAAATTAAAGTTAATATATTATATATATATATTCGGATAATATCATGTACTATTTAGTTTTAATTTTATTTGCTGTAGGATGAATATTATTTTCTATAATGAAAAATTTTGCATCAACTAAAACACAAATATCACATAAATACTTAAATCACGGTAGAGATGTGCCGACTCAAAAGTGTTTTAAGTTAGAGCTAGCGCCCTCCATATATAAATTTTTTTATAATCACCGGTCTTACAGTACAACATCCTCTTCCCCTATTAGTAGCGTAAAGTTTTACGAAGATGCTTTTTCAATGAGAAAATTAATTATTAAGGATAATAAAGATAAATCAGGAATTTATAAATGAACCAATAAAATAACGAAAGATATATACATTGGACAATCTATAAGTTTAGCTAAAAGATTTATTAGATATTTTAACCTTAGTTATTTAAAAAATAGAGAAACTCTTGTAATAAGTAGAGCTTTAATTAAATATGGGTATTCTAATTTTTCACTTGAGATATTAGAATATTGCGATATAGCTAATTTAACAGAAAGAGAACAATACTACATGGATAAATTAAATCCAAGATATAATACTTTAAAAATAGCTGGTTCTTCATCAGGCCATAAGCTTAGTGAAGAGACTAAGACAAAAATTAGTAAATCTTTAAAAGGAGTCTATATTCAAGAAAAATCAGCTTTATATGGCCGTACTCATACAGAAGAAACTAAAGCTCTTATGTCTTCAAACAATTCTAATGAAAATAACCCATTTTTTGGTAAAACTCATTCGTTAGAAACTAAAGAGTTAATGAGACAAAAGGCTTTAGGTAGAAAGCATTCTGAAGAAACTCTATTAAAAATGAGTACTAGTAGAGGTCATCTTGTCTATATACATGAAAAATGTGATTCAGAAGGATTTAAATTAATAGGTAGTTTTGTTTCAATCAGAAAAGCAGCTAAATTTTTAGATATTAGTGCTAATACTGTAAGACTTTATATAAATTCAGGTGAAATATTTAAAGATAGATATAAATTTACTGGAGAGCGTTAAACTTAAAAAAAACTATGAGTAAAATTCCACTATATGCTGGAAACTCCTAAAGCTTTTAGGTACTATAAAGATGACGAAGATATGCTTTATCAGTGATAACCCTAAAGGATGTACAATGGATTATCAGCAGGAAACCACCAAATATAGGCAGAGCGAGCTTGTTATGAAAGACCGCCCTATATTTCAGTAGGATCCTTAGAGACTAAACGTGGAAACCTTATATAAATATAAGGTAAGATATAGTCCAGTTAAGTATGAAAGTACTTAAGAATCGACATTAATCGAATTAATATGAACTATCACTCCTGCAGTTATATTAATATTAATAGCTTTCCCTTCTTTCAAATTATTATATTTAATGGATGAAGTTAATGACCCTTCTATGACTATTTTAGCTGAGGGGCACCAATGATATTGATCATATCAGTACCCAGATTTCATAGATTCAAATGAAGAATTTATAGAATTTGATTCTTATATAGTACCAGATTCTGATTTAGAAGATGGAGGATTAAGAATGTTAGAGGTTGATAACAGAGTAATAGTTCCTGAATTAACACATATAAGATTTGTAATAACATCTGGTGATGTTATTCATAATAAATAGTAATGATTATCTATTTAGAGTGAAAAAGAGCCAAACTCCGGGGAAGCCCTAAAGCTTTAGTAACCAAAGCAACAAGGAAACTTGTTGACTGGCTTGATTAATGACTCAAGGTATGGTAATATCACTAAAGATGAAGGTATGATTAGGGCGCGGACGTAGTTCCCTCATACTTGAAATGGGTAATCGCGGATCTAAATCAGTAATTTATGATATAGTAATATGGGTATCTTTTTACAGGAGATTACTATGAAATACACCGTAGGAGTATCTACATAATATTATAGCTTATACAGGGTTACTGTAAAAGAGCAACGAGTAGATGGTTCTTCAGTATCCATACTGTAAGGTGTACTCTAGTCGCCGGGAAACCGGTTCTTGGGAGAACTAAGTAACCCAAGATTAAAGTTACCACTTAACTGTCCTACACTGCATAAGCTAAGTGATAACCCCAGTATGTTTCGTGGTGCGAAATTAAACTACTATATTAATTATTTTATAGTTGGGGTTTTCTTTATTCTTTATATGATTTTCTTTTCAAAGGCTAAATCTTTCATTGTTTATCTCATGTTCAAGCTTGCTTATTATAATAGCAAGTATGTAAGCTATAAATTAACTCAGATTATTTCTATTTTCTTAGGTCAATATATGAGCTATATTTCTGTAGCTGAAGGTGATAAAGGAAGATCTCCAGCTTATACTGGTACGAGAGCACCTTTTAATATTAATTTAAGTAGCCAAGTTAAATTCTATAGTACAACGCCTAATAAAACGACTTTCAAAGATTCTAAAGATATTACTGCAGATGTATTAAATAAACTACTAAAAAATCAAAAAGTTTGTATAACAGAAGCTGAATTATCTAGGCTTAAAGCTATACCTGGTGTTAGATTTGATTTACCTTTAAATGAACAAACTATTAGTGCTTTTGAAAGTTTAGTAGGTAAACCTAACACCAGAGGTATAAAAGCAGGTGTTTATATATTTACACACATTGCGTCAGGTGCTAAGTATGTAGGTTCTAGTAACAGTCTATCTAGAAGACTAGACCAATATTTCTCTTCTAAGCATTTTAACCAGAAAAATTCAGGTTTACTTCTACCTTTAATTAAAAAAGAAGGTTTTGAGGCGTTTAGATTAGAAGTTATGGTTATGCCGGATAATATAGGCTTAGAATTCAATACATCAAATAATTTTAATTTTAATTTTTCTTACTTATTTTTAGAGCAGTACTACTTATTACAGGATAAATTTAATCTTAATACCCAAAGAATAGTTAATTTTAGGGTTGATCAAGGTAAGACTGTGTATCTTTATAGCTTAGATGGTAAAATTTTATATTATTGCGGTTATTCTTTAAATGAAATTAAAGGTGTTTTAGGAATACATTTTGTTACTTGCACTAATTGTATAAAAACTGGTGAGAGTTATTTAGGTTTTTTTAGAATATCCACCGATCATTTAGTTGGCTCAAAGAAAACCAAACTGAGTTTACAAGAATTGTTGAATTTAATAGAGATGAAAAAGAAAGAAGCGCTAGAGAAAAGTTCCAGATCTAAATTTAGTAAAGCTGTAGTTATTCGAAAGGAAGATGAGGAAAAAACACTTGAATTCCCTAGTATAACTTTGACTATTAAGCATCTAAATAGCATAGGTATATCTGCAGACAGAAATCAGTTAGCTAAACATTTAGATACTAATAAATCATATAAAGGATATATTTTTTCAAAAGCTTAAATGTAGGAGTTTTAAAACTTAATAATTTAAGTGTTCGTCTTTTGCTTGTCCATCTTTAGGTATAAAATGTGATGCTTACCCAGGTAGATTAAACCAAGTATCAGTTTTCATAAATAGAGAAGGAGTATTCTATGGTCTTTAATACATGGCCAAAACTGTAGTGAACCTATGGTTATAAATCATCAAATTGCGGGAACACCCTAAAGAAATCTTAACCAAGTAAGTATGGTAACATAACTTATGGCACAGGCAATGACTCGTGGTACGGTAAAATCAAGATTTATTATTCAATGGGCAATCCGCAGCCAAGTACCAATTGTAGAAGTAAGCTTTTATTTGGTATGCAGTTCATCGACTAGATGGTGGTTGGTATTATTAGTATTAATAATGCTTAAGATATAGTCAGACCCTACCCGAAAGGGTACAGAAAAGTATGAGTCTTTTACCGTATTTTTTGTTAATTAGATATAATAGAGGTTATTATATTTAGGGACCCTACAATAGTTTGCTAAACTTATTTTTAATGTAAGCGCTTAAAGGTGATATAAATCACTTATTTTCCATAAACTGTTGTAACATTGCATGGTACAACTAGTAGAAGTGTTTTTAATAATCACTTGTTATCTGATAAGCGTATAGGACTAAGTACTATAGCAGCTTTACCTTTAACAAGACATTTTAGTTCAATCAGATCTTTAGTCAATAATTCTGAAGCTTTAGCTTCAGATCATATTAATAGTGGAAAACCTACTACTTTATCCGTAATTAATAAAGTATTACTCAATCAAAATTTAGTAGTTACTGACTCTAAATTAAAAGAATTATTAAAAGTTGAAGGTGTAGAAATAGAACTTCCTATATCTACACCGAAGGGTAAGGAGCTTTTAGCTGAATTAACAGGTAAATCTAAGTATAAAGGTTTCTCTGGTGTATATATGTTTATACATAAAAATACAGGTGATAAATATGTAGGTTCATCCAACCTACTAAGACGTAGAATGGACTACTATTTTAACGGAGATTATCCTTTAGCAGGTAAATTTTTACCTTTACTATATAAAGAAGGACTAGAAGCTTTTAAATTAAGAATATTTAAGTTAGATAGTAATAAATTTAGCAGTCAAGACGCTTTAATATTAGAACAATTTTATTTATTAGATAAAGAATTTAACCTAAATACATTAAGAGTTGTTAACGCTGGATCTTCAAAAGGTGATCCTGTATATGTTTATGATCTAACTTGCAGTATTCTTTATTATCACGCTAAATCTAGAATTGAATTAAAAAGAGTATTAAATATACACACTGAAACTAGTAAAAAGTATGTAGATTCTAAATTACCTTATCTTAATAAGTTCTTATTATTAAGCTATCCTATACCTACAGCTTTAACTAGCGATATTTCTTTAGAAGAATTATTAGGTATAATGCAAGATGAAAGAAAAGATACTTATAAGTTAGGTACTCGTACAAGTATTCCAGTAGAATTAGAGATTAAAGAAGGAAATACATTTGTGAGCGAAGCTTCCAAAGGTCATACTTTAAAATTTGATTCTTTAACTTCTTGTATGGAATATTTAAGAGGATTAGGATTAATAATTAAAAGAGACACTCTAACTAAATACATAAAAATTGAAAAAGTGTTTCATAATTTCTTATGTAAATACTCTGATAAAACTTTACCTAAAAACTTTGACGAAATAGGATTAATAATTGATGAATATAAAAAGTTAAAAGTAGATACAGATTCATTAATAATTAATAGAAAAAATAAACCTATATTAGTTAAAGGAGGCGCGAAGCTCCATATGGATAAAGAATTTGACAGTATAACTGAGGCAATTAAACACTTTGATAATTTAAACATAAAATTAGATAGCAAAACTTTATATCTTCGTTTAAAAGACGGAAAAATATATAAAGATTATTATTTTACTTATAAATAATGATAAGTTCAATATAATCTTTACTAACATTAAAAAATTAGTAGGGAATCGCAATGTTCAGAAATATGTGGAATTCTTCACAGTTCAATGCCTATAGTTATAGAATCTGTAAATATAGATAAATTTGTGCATTGACTATATTCAGTTTAATAGTGCGAGTGTCGCAAACGGCGAACTAGGATTGCCCTATTCCCTATTCCCGGCTACGCCGGGAATAAGCAAGCTCTAAAATAAAGTTCTTTATTTTTTTGATTGCTGGATTTTAGAGCCTGCTGATTCCCGCCTTCGGCGGGAATAAGTATTGCGCCGACCTATACCAGGCGCAAGCTCGAAAAAAAATATCCGTAGGAATAGTCTACGCGCAAGCTTTTCGCTATGGAGAAGGGCTAGCTTCGCTAGAGAATACGTGGCCCCTTCTTTATTTTTTTTTTATTTATCGCTAGCTGAAGCTTCTCTGCTCCTACGGAGAGCTTGCTTATTCGTGAAACGAATATTCGGAGAAAATTAGCAAGCGACCCCGTGCTTAAATTTGGAGGAGCTAGCCGATTTCTTCAAAACCGGCAAGCTAGCGCTACTTATTAAAAAAAGGGATATTAGTTTAATGGTAGAACAAGATGGTACGGTCATCTTGATTGTAGTTCAAGTCTACAATATCCTTAGTATAGTTATAGGTAATTTGGAGGCGCATATTTAAGTGTAGCATATTCCCGAGCTCGCTAGTGCTAATTTCGAAGAAATATGCACTACTCCCTATTCGAGGGGTATTTTTTTTTCTTCGATATAGGCGCAAGCGACCCCTTACTCGGGGAAAAAAATCGCGCAAGCATATCCATATCCCTCCGGGTACGCAGGCTAAGGGTAGCGCTAACTCTAGCAATAAAAAAAAATAAATAGAGAGCTTGCTATGAAATACACCACGCTACTTATTTTAAATCAAAAGGATATTAGTTTAATGGTAAAACTAGATGTTTCGGCCATCTTGATTGCAGTTCAAGTCTGCAATATCCTTAGTACAATTATAGGTAATTTTGTTTATCAATAGTTATACTTATAATTATGGGTTTGCAGTTCATCGACTAAATGGAGGTTGGTAAATAATTACTAGTCCTACGGACCAGCAAGCTCTAATTATTTGCTTAAGATATAGTCAGGCATAACTTAAAGGTTATGGAATATCCCCAGCCCACCTAAGGGAATTAAATTCCTATGGTAAAGGGGAGAAAACGAAGAGGAAGTATTGCGTATCTGGTCTGTATACCTGGAACGTTTAGAGATACGCATTATTTTATAATGTATATCTTAAGGGGTAGAATTTAAAGGTAAAACTTGATGACTATAATATCATAAAAGTTGTAGTTCAATTCTACAATACCTCTAGTCTAATTTAATTATTATACTAATAGAGCCATAAATTATGGTTCCCGAACAATTTGTTATATTAAATAAAAATATGAGTTTAACCTTATTACTTTTTTTAATAGGAATCTTAGGATTCGTATTTAATAGAAAAAATTTGATACTTATGCTTATTTCTATAGAAATAATGCTATTATCTATAACATTCCTAATATTGGTAAGTTCTGTTAATATCGATGATATAATAGGACAAACGTATGCCATTTACATTATTGTCGTTGCCGGTGCAGAATCTGCGATCGGTTTAGCTATTCTAGTAGCTTTTTATAGATTAGCTTCACATTATGCTCCAGGTAGTATTAATAGGGCTTCAACTTCTAATATTCAATCACTCAACAGAGTTTCAGACTTAAGAAAGGTAAATTCTTATCCTTTCAAAGTTCCCGGTACTTTTATTAGAAATTACTCTACTACAAGAGTAATGAGCTTACATCCTTGATTTGTCACAGGTTTCACAGATGCTGAAGGTTGTTTTTGAATAGGTGTAAGAAATGATCCTAGAAATAAAACAGGATGATGTGTTCAAGCTTTTTTCCAGATTGCATTACATAAAAAAGATGTAGCACTCTTAAACAACATACAAAGTTATTTCGGTGGAATTGGTACTGTGGCTGTGAGAGGTGACAGATGTTATTTTATAGTAAGTTCTTTAAAACAAATTATAAAAGTTATTATCCCTCACTTTGACGCTCATCCTTTAATCACAAATAAATTGGTAGATTATAGATTATGAAAATCTATTATTTCTATAATGGAAGCTAAAAGACATTTAACTGTGGAAGGGTTAAATGAAATAATAAGAATGAAATCATCCTTAAATTTAGGTTTATCTGATGAGATCCAGGACGCTTTTGCAGAAACTCTTTCTACTAATCCAAACCAAGAAAGGTCATGGAACCCTGCAGAATCTATACCACATGGAATGTGAATGGCTGGATTTACATCAGGGGAGGGCTCTTTCTTTGTTAATATATTCAAATCAACTCATCACAGGGTGGGATATCAGGTAAGATTAGGGTTTGAAATAGCTCAACATATTAGGGATGAATTAACTATGGCAACTTTTACTTCTTTCTTTAACTGCGGTATCATAAGTAGATACTCAGAAGATATGGTAAAGTATAGATGTACTAAATTTTCAGATCTAAACACCCTAATTATCCCTTTCTTTAAGGAATACTTACCGTTAGGTAATAAATTGTTAGACTTCGAAGATTTTGGTCAAGTTGCTTTATTATTAGAGAATAAAGCACATTTAACTGAAGAAGGTCTAAATAGTATCCGTAAAATAAAAGCGGTGGCGTGCCTCATGAATAGTTTACGTAAGTAGAAATTTGTTATTTCAGAGCTCGCGCCCCCCCCTTCGGCGGGATCAGAAATTAGCAAGCTACCACCGGAGAGTTTGCTATGAAGAGGTTCGCCCCCCACAGTAAGGGTCGGAGCCAACAAAGTTCCGACCCTTCCTGTTGGCTAACCTTATCACTAAACTCTTTAGGAAGGGTCTATTTCAGAGCTCGCGCCCCCCCCTTCGGCGGGATCAGAAATTAGCAAGCTAGCCATTAAATAAATATTCCTTAGTTAATTTGAATAAGGTAAGGAATAAGTTAAGCTAATCCCACGGTGTTTTGTGAGTTAATGTAAGTTATTTGATTTGAATTATAGTAGTACTTGAGTTATTTATTAAGAGGTAGAAGCCTAAAATAATTAAACCAAATAGAATAAAACCTTGATCTAAAAAGGGGAAACGAACTTTCCTCTAGTCTTTGCTAATCCCAAAGGCGAAACCTTCAAATTGCGGGAAGCACCTAAAACTATTTCAACCAAACCATCATGGTAACATAGATGGTGGCACAGGTAATGACTCGTGGTATGGTAAAATCGAAATAGAAAACAGTTAACGAGCTAGCGCCATAAATAATTGTTTAAGGTTAATCTGCAGCCAAGCACCTTTTACAACATAAATAAACTTAAGGTGTGCAGTTCATCGACTAAACGTAGGTTGGTAAATAATATCCAGCAAGGGCCGGTTAATTAAAAGGAGATTTTTTTCGTAATAATCTATTTTTAACTAGGTTTTTATTTAAATGTAATCTTAAGATATATTATTAAATAAACTCTGAATTAATATTTCTCCGAAATCACGCGGGCTGGTGGACAAAGTTAGGTTCAGCAGCTGAAGTGGAATATTATTTGCTTAAGATATAGTCAACCGCTTAATATGCTTATTTATACATAAATATAAAAAAACATATTAAGTCTAGAAGAGGAAGTATTAGAATAGAATATAAATAATGTATTTAAGTATAATTATATTACCTTTATTAGGATCTATAGTGTCCGGTTTTTTTGGTAGAAAAGTCGGTGTTACAGGTAGCCGTATTTTAGGTTGTTTAAGTATAATGATAACAACAATATTAGCTATTATTAGCTTTTTCGAAGTAGGATTTAATAATAATCCGGTTTCAATTAATTTATTTAAATGATTAGATAACGAATCATTTAATATGGTATGAAACTTTCAATTTGATAGTTTAACAGTATCAATGTTAATACCTGTATTAATAATCAGTTCTTTAGTTCATTTTTATTCAATAGGATATATGAGCTCAGATCCTCACAATCAAAGATTCTTTAGTTATTTAAGTTTATTCACTTTTATGATGATAATACTAGTAACAGGTAATAATTATTTAGTTATGTTCGTAGGATGAGAAGGTGTAGGTGTTTGTTCATATCTATTAGTTAGTTTTTGATTCACTAGAATAGCGGCTAATCAAAGTTCTCTTTCAGCTTTCTTAACTAATAGAGTTGGAGATGCTTTCTTAATGATAGGTATGTTTATCTTATTATGAACTTTAGGAACTCTAGATTATAGTACTGTATTCTCATTAGCTCCTTATATAAATGAAAATATTACTACAATTATAGGAATATGTTTACTTATAGGTGCAATGGCTAAAAGTTCACAAGTAGGTTTACATATATGATTGCCCATGGCTATGGAGGGTTTGGTAACAGGGGCTCTCCTTAAATTTCACTATATGCGGGGACATCCGTTAACATTAAAGTCCACCAGTTACTTTGTAGCCATTGGAAAAATCTTTAATGTAGGACAATCCGCAGGAAACCTGTATAATATACAGGGATCCTCAGAGACTATACGTGAAACGATTAAAATAGATAATACATTTAAATGATGATTAATAGGATTTGCTGAAGGAGACGGTTATTTTGGTGTAGATAAGAAAGGTTATTTAACTTTTAAAGTTACACAATCTACTACAGATTGCCAAGTACTATTCTTTATAAAAAAAAGTCTAGGGTTTGGAAGTGTATCTTTACAAAGTAAATCAAGTAAGACTCATCAATATAGAGTTAGAGATAAAAATAATCTTATTAAGATTATAAATATATTTAACGGTAACCTTATAACTAAGGCTAAAATAGCTCAATTTAAATTATTTCTAGAAGCTTTTAATAATAAATATAATACTGATATTACATTCATAGAATGTAATAAAAAAGTTACTCTGGATAATGCTTGACTTTCAGGATTTACGGATGGTGAAGGCTGTTTTACAGCTTCAGCCTATTTAAGTAAAGCCACAAATAAACATATTGTAACGGTGAGATACGTTATATCTCAAAAAAACGATATAGAATTTAGTCAATACTTAGCTGAGTTAATAAACGGTTATATAACTTATATAAAGAGTTATGATGGGTATAATACCGTAGTTAACCACAGTAAGTTAAACATTATTCTAAATTATATTAAAAGTTACCCTTTGAAGACTAAGAAACATGTTTCTTACTTAAGATGATTGAAAGTTTATGAGCTAGTAAAAGATAAACATCATCATAATCCAGAGGGTATAGAAATTATTAAATCCTTAATAAAATTAATTAATAAATAAATGTATAAAATAATCGAAGATATAGTCCGAACAATGATGTAAATCATTGAGTATTCGTGTCGTATTTGTACATATTTGTATATAACATGAATCAACATATTTGCCTACTCCGGTATCTGCTTTAATACACGCAGCTACAATGGTTACAGCAGGAGTGTACTTATTAATACGTTCATCCCCTTTGATTGAATATAGTGCAGTGGTATTGGCAATATGTTTATGATTAGGTGCAACTACAACTGTGTTTAGCTCTCTTATTGGATTATTTCAACAAGATATAAAAAAAATTATAGCTTATTCTACCATGAGTCAATTAGGTATGATGGTAATAGCTATAGGTTTATCTTCTTATAATGTAGCAATATTTCATTTAATAAATCATGCCTTCTATAAAGGATTATTATTCTTAGGGGCAGGAGCAGTTATACACGCAGTAGTAGACAATCAAGATTTAAGAAAATACGGGGGATTAATATCTTTCCTACCTTTAACCTATTCTGTGATATTAATCGCTAGTCTTAGTTTAGTCGCTTTCCCTTTTATGACAGGATTTTATAGTAAAGATTTTATATTAGAATCTGCTTATGGTCAATATCATTTTAGTAGTATTGATGTATATGTTATAGCAGTAATAGGTGCTATATTTACTACATTATATTCAGTTAAAGTTATATACTTAACTTTCTTAACTAATCCTAATGGACCAGTTAATTATTATAGAAATGCTCATGAAAGTGATATATTTATCAGTTTACCTTTAGTGGTATTAGCGATATTCTCTATATATTTTGGATATATCACTAGAGATATTTTCATAGGATTAGGTTCAGGGTTCTTTGTAGACAATAGTATATTTATTCACCCTGTTCATGAAATAATGATTGACACTGAATTTGGTGTACCTACTATATTTAAATTAATTCCTTTTATCCTTACTGTATCTTTCTCTGCATTAGCAATAATATATTCTGAATTTATGCCAAATATAATATCGAACTTTAAATTATCTAATTTAGGATATTATATTTATGGTTTCTTCAATCAACGTTTCTTAGTTGAATTCTTTTATAATAAATATATTGTTAATTCAGTTTTAGAAATAGGAGGTCAAACTACAAAAGTTTTAGATAAAGGTAGTATTGAATCAATAGGTCCTTATGGGTTTGGTGTTATTTTAACTAAAGCTAGTAAAATAATTTCTAGCTTAAGTAACGGAGTTGTTACTAATTACGCTCTTTATATTTTAATAGGAATTTGCTTCTACTTATCTATTTTTACTTTTGTACAGGTAGTAGATGACGTAGTAAATTCTATTACAATAGCAAGCTTAGTAATTCTTATGTTACATAAAGATCGTTCTTTAATTTCTAACTAGGGCGCTTCTAATCCGAAGGTTATGTAGTAGTATTTTTTTCGAGCTTGCGCCTGGCATAGGTCGGCGCAATACTTATTCCCGCCGAAGGCGGGAATCAGCAGGCTCTAAAATTACTGCGCACTAGCCATCTCCGAAATAGATAGAGGGGACGAGCTATATTTCTTCGAAATCAGCCGTCCCTGCCTTAATTTATTAATTAAGGCGCTAGCTCGTAAGAAGAGCTTGCGGATTTTCGCGGCTCCTAACGAAGTGTACTATGAAATACTACACTTCGTTAGGAGAAAATATTAATATATTTCTTAACTAGGGCTATAACCTTTTATAGATGAACCTAACCTGCACTACTAGACGAAGTCTCTTCCTAGAAAATACAGTCGGCCTTATTTCTGTGTTACGAGTAAGGGATAGTGCTGTAGTGCATATCTATATTCCCTCCGAAGGATGGAAATCGGGGAGGAGTAATATCCCTCCCTTCGGAGGGATCCGCAAGCTCTAAAATAAAGTTATTTATTTATTTTAGAGCTTGCTGATTCGTGAAACGAATCGCGCCGCGCCTGGATTAGCACTAGCACTAGCTCTTTTTTTACTCGCAATGCTGGCCCGCCTTTAAGCGTATATATTAAAGGTAAGCTATCTATATTAGGATAGGAGTGCATGTTTGCTTGCTTGCTTACGGTATAACGTATTGCAAGTAAGCATTAGTAGTATATTAAAGGGTTAATAACCCTAAATCTCATTAGCTTTAATAGGATAGCATAATTTTAGTTCGACTCTAAAATGAGAAAAAAAAAGGAGGGTATCTTTTTACCAATGATTATATTTCTCAGTAACGAGAGGTATGGGTAAAAAAACCGATGAGAAACTTACACGTTATGAGAGAAGACCTGTTGACGATATTTGTATGGATCTCGGATGGACCGGGTTGATACCTTTTTTTTTTGACCAAAATTTAGACTAGATATAGCACTTAGGAAAAAAAATATTCTTTATTATTACCAAAAGATTTTGACTTAAGCTCTCAACATTGAGAAGAGATCAACTTTTGGATTATATCAACTTAATTTCGATTTAGTAGTCCTTCTGATTTTTTTCTGTATGCTTCGCACAGAAGCACAGAAAAAAATAATCAGCAAGCTCCTGTAAGAGAGGACCCCATAGAATCCTTATTTATAGGCTGTTACAACTGCTTCGCCAGAAATATTCGTTATTTTAGAACCAAAGTCTATAAAGCTATCATTTTAGCTTTAGACTATCTTCATATAATATTGCTACATATCAGGTATTATATTATTAATGAATGAAGAACTTTGTATAAAATATAAGGCTATTTATTCAGGTATCTTTATGGGCGAGATATCGGTGATGTGAGCTCCTAGATAGATTTGAATTTTAGCGCTAAATTAGTCTATCTATAGACCTAAAAAGAGTTCCTAGCATAGGGTTAAATATGGATAGATGAAGACGTTAGGACTCCGAGCTGAATACTCAAGTGAACATACGCATTTTTATACACTTTTTCATGAAATTATTTTTTTGCAATAGCAATGTTAGCTCAAAACTGGGGTTTAAACCTAGTTTTTCAAGATTTTTTTCCGGTTTTACAAGTAAAGAATTAATTGTTAATTCTGATATAAATAATGTTTTACTTTATGATGGAAATAATTTTAAAGCAGTTTTATTTTTACCTTCATTAGTAGCTTTTTTAAATTTAATTGAAGCTATGAAAACTGATAGTATAAATAATAATCTGTCTTTAATTTTAGAGTTTAAGGATTTTTATCTTAGTCTTACTAATATCCTTAAACAATTAGAACCAGGTAAATATTCATTTGGAGGCACGCCACTACTTTTATCTAAAATCTTTAGATGATTATTGTTTAACTGAATGTTATACTAAGAGTTTAGTAGATACAAATTGTTGATTTAGTATTATGGGTTCTCCAGGTTATTGCCCTTTTCTTAATGTTTTTGATTCATATGATCCAAAGGATTTAGTAGTCCTACGGACTCAGCAAGCTATATATTTATCGAGTTGATAGTACAGAAATAACTTATAGACTTAAAAAAATATTAAAAAGTGCTAAATGTCAAACTCAAATAGATTTAAGTAGAGATACTTTATTAGTTATAACTAAAGTCAATGATATAAATAATAAAGAACTAAGTAAAGAAGAGACATTTAAAATTAAAATTCCTGGTCCGCTTCGCACAAATAGGTCATACTAAACGTTTCTACTCTACTACAAGAAGAGTAGTGGATAAAACTAATAATAATTTAGAACCAGATACTATTAACATAAAGGAGAGTAATTCTTTAACTTTAAACAAATACGAGGTAAATATAAAGGATGCTCTAGATCCTATTTTAAACAATAATGTGTTTAAGTCTAATGATATGGTTAAAATAATTTTGAACAATTTAATCAATATCATTAAGGAATATCCCTCCCTTCGGAGGGATCAGCCAGCTCCCTATTAATGAAGATACTCAATTAAAGATAGAAAACTATCTTTTTAATCAATATAAATTCTTATCAGATAGTAAAGATAAAGTTAAGATATCTGGTATAGATATTAGTTTATTTAATAAAGAATTAAAAGAGTATTGTTTTTCTAAACGTGATGATTTTTATTTATATTTAGATTCACTTAGAGAAAGCTTAAATTTAGAGGCACGCCACAAAATTAGTGGCGTGCTGATGAGGCGAAGCCTACTCCGGACTACTAAATAGACTAGTTAAACCTGTAGATATTCATAACTATTATATAAGAGAAGTTTTAAATGGTTTAGATAATAAAGAAATTATAAATTATATCTTCTATGTTTTATTTTTAATTTTAACATACAACGGTATGATTTTAGATAGTGATGATGTAAAAGAGGATGAAAAAACAAAGATAGGATTAACATCTATTAGTATGGACTTAGGTAAATTTTTATCAAGGCGCAAGCTCTAGACTTCGTCTCTATATAGTAAAGTTATATAAAAATAGAGATAAGGAAAAATTTTCACAAGGAGCTTGCTGTAGTCCAGAAGCCTAATAAAAGTTTTAAAGAAGAATTTTTAAGTCTCTCTGCTAGCTTCGCTAGCCCTACTTAGCTTTTAGAAGAGGCGGGCTATATTTCTTCGAAATCAGCCAGCCTATTAAAGAAACAAAAATCGATAAACCTAAGTCTGATGGAGGCGTTACGCTAAGTTGTTATTAATATAGACGCAAGCTATCGATTTAGAATTAGTAGGAGGAGGAAAATATAGCAAGTTTGCGCATAGACTATTCCTACGGGAGAGCTTGTGTATTCTGTAGCCATCGAACTTCGTACTGTACCAGGGGTTTGAAAGAGTTCGCTATGAATAGTTCTGTAAATTATACAGTTTAATGTATACCTCTTGCTGTTTACAGTAAGGTTACTTAAAAAAAATAAATAAATATATACCCTTTCTAGGTAGTAGACTATTCCATATCCCTATTTCCTGAGGGATACACTTCGTTAGGTATCAGGAATATTTTTTTTTTCGCTCGCTATAAAAGTATATTTATATACCATATATATATAATTTAAAAATATTATGAGAATATTAAAAAATCACCCTTTATTAAAATTAGCTAATGGTTATTTAATAGACGCTTCACAACCTAGTAATATAAGTTACTTATGAAATTTCGGATCTTTATTATTACTTTGTTTAGTTATACAAATTGTAACTGGAGTTACTTTAGCAATGCACGTGCGCTGTGGTAACAGCGTTTTATCGAGTGTAAATCACACATCGGTTCCTTTAACTGCCGATAGGTCATCTGGGTTAGGTAAAGAGGAAAGCTCTTTGCTGAACTTAGCATCCCAGCCAGAAGCGGATATTTGTGAAAAACCGATAATCACTAAAATAACCGCAAGACCTTTCTCCTATGATAAGATCCATACTGATCAAACAATAGTACCCACTGTCCTCAAGCTAAGGGAATCACTCGTCGGCTACAGGTGAATTAATCTCTTGGAAAATTGTAGTGCATGGTTTTCCATAAAAGGAGAGATTACAGATTGTTCAACAAGAACAAGTAAGGTTACGGAAATTGTATCTAAGGGAGATTCACGAATATTTACGCTGAACACAGGATTGCCTAAGGGTAGCAATACCTATGGTAACAGAGCACTCGTAGTACCTTCGACTTTGTCATACGAACCGGGTAATGCCGGTTGAAAGGGAAGGGGTGCAGCCACACTATTATTTAGACGAAACTACGTCTCCGGAGGAGATACAAGTGCAAAACTTAACGTAGTGGGAAAACTAAATAAACTCGCTGAAAGATCTATATCCAGTCCGGATTCTATTATAGATAGAAATCTGTACAACCTACTAACCAATAAGGACATGTTAATCTATGCTTACGAGAATATCAAGAGTAAACCAGGTAACATGACTCCTGGGGTTTCACCTGATACTCTCGATGGAATTTCTATCGAAAGGGTGGAAGCTCTAGCTAATTCATTAAGAAATGAAAGCTTCCAGTTTTCTCCTAGTAGAAGGGTGCTTATACCCAAAGCTTCTGGAGGTACTAGACCACTATCTATAGCATCCCCTATGGACAAAGTGGTTCAAGAAGCTATGAGATTAATCTTGGAAGCTATATATGAACCTTTGTTCCAGGACTGCTCTCATGGGTTTAGACCAAATCGAAGCTGCCATACAGCCCTTAAAGAGGTTAGCCAAAAGTTCCAGCCAGCCCAATGAGTAATCGAGGGTGATTTAGCGAAGTTCTTCGACACCATATCTCACCAAAAATTGATGCTAATAATTGAAAGTAAGATAACGGATCGTAAATTCACTAAATTAATCTGAAAAGCTCTTAAAGCGGGTTATATGTCTTTTGGTCATCACAAAAACAATATCATTGGTACTCCGCAAGGTTCTATAATAAGTCCCATTCTGGCGAATATCTTCCTAGATCAACTTGACACCTACGTACTCTCCCTTAAAAAGGAGTTTGACTTAGGAAGTAAAGCTCCCAGATCTAAGGCTAGTAGATATTATGAATATCATATATTGAAAGCCCGTAAGGAAGGAAACAACCAGCTAATGAGAAAATTGATGGCGGAGAGATCTTCGTCCCCATCGATTGACTTCAGTTCCCCAGGATTCAAGAGACTATCGTATGTAAGATACGCAGACGACTGAATAATAGGGATCAGAGGAACAAAACTAGAAGCCCAGAGTATTCTAGATAAGGTTAGAAGCTTCTGTACAACCATCGAACTAAATCTTAGCGATTCCAAAACCAAATTAACATCTATCAATAGAGACAAAGTTCTATTCCTAGGTACGAATGTGGTTAGAGCGGAACACGCAAGCTTTAGCAGAATGGGGACATACCGTAGACTTAGACGTAATAAATTAGGTTTAAGACTTGAAGCTCCGTTAGATAGAATAAAGAGGAAATTGACCAGTGCGAGTTTCATAGTCAACGGAAAATCGGCTCCGAAATTCTTATGACTACACATGGAACACGACCAAATCATCCTTCTATACAACGCGGTGATGAGAGGTTATCTTAATTACTACAAATTCGCGCATAACTATGGAAGATTAACTAGTTATGTAGAGTATATTCTTAAACAATCCTGTGCTAAACTATTAGCAACTAAACTCTCCTTAGGGACTATGGCCAAAACATACAAGAAATTTGGTGCACAGCTAACAGGACCTAAAGGGAAAGGTTTGTTTAAACCCAGCTATAAAACTACGCTGAAATTTCTCATTAACTCGTCTCCGGTAATAGGAGCCATGTTCCAAAACAAATCTACAGCAACACTAGATAAATTAGAATGTAAAATCTGTGGTTCTAGTCACAAAGTGGAGATGCACCACATAAGAGCGATGAAGGACTTAAATCCGAAACTATCTTATCTGGACCGGGAAATGGTAAGAGTTAACCGTAAAAGAATTCCGCTTTGTAGAGTTTGTCACATGATGAAACACAGTAAGCGTAAAGAAACAACCTTCGAAAAAAAACCTTAAGAAGAATAGATACAGCTAGCGAGCATTATTGTGGTGGAGAGCCGTATGATGGGAAACTATCACGTACGGTTCGGGAAAGGGGCAATGATATCCCCCGTGGAGTCATTGTTCTAGTTCATTACAATCCTTCAGTATTAGAAGCATTTAATTCTGTAGAACATATATAAGCATAATGTGTTCTTTAAATTGGGCTAATTGCTGGAAAACCTTTATTAAGACAATCAGCAGGAAAATACTAAATGTTATTATATATCCAGTATTATCTTCAGAGACTATACGCCCGACATCTGATTTAGGTTTGATGATTTAAGGCGAGGAATAAAAAAAAATATATTTTTTTTTATACGCGCCCTCCTAAACATAGATGATGATATAGTCCAATCTCCACTGGAAAGTAGAGAAGTATAGATTATGTATCTATGCCTATTTGAAGGCATAACTTTATCATTGTTTATTTTTGTATCAGGTTATAAAAATAAAATGGGATTTCGAAAGTTCACTAACTCCCCTTATTTAAATGAAGATGACTTTAGATTAGATAATTCTTCTAACAAAGTACACATGCTTGCATACCCTTCCGATGCGAAGCTACAGCAAGCAACACATAATAAAGACTTTTTATATTGATTTAGCGGATTTACTGATGCTGAAGGTAATTTTTTAGTATCAATAGATCGTAAATATATTAAATTAAGATTTAAAATAAATTTACATATTGACGATATAGAAGTACTTTACATAATTAAATCTAAGTTAGGTTTTGGTAGAGTTGTGGAAGAAAGTAGTAGAAATAGTTGTTCTTTTATCGTCGAAGATTCTTTAAATATAAATAAGTTATGTGACATCTTTAAACAGTTTCCACTTCATACTAGTAAAAAGTTAGACTTTATTAGTTTTAATGAAGTAGTTATTATTAAAGCTAAGAATAAAGTACTATCTGAGACAGATATAGCCAAAATTATATCTATTAAGAATAGTATGAATTCTAAAAGAGAGGTATTCACATATGATACTTCGAAATCTCAAATTATAATAAACCCAAATTGACTTATAGGATTTATAGAAGGTGAAGGTACCTTCGGTATTAAAACAGGTTCAGCATTGTATTTTCAAGTAGCACAGAAAAATACTAGTCAAGAATGTTTAAATGGTATAATCAATTTTTTGATGAACTTATCAAACAATGCTACACTACATAAGGATCCTGATAATAAAATACTTCCTATAAGCGTTACAAATACGATTAATATAAGAACTAATGTAGTATCATTAGCAATAGCTAATGTAGATGGTTTATATTATTACCTATTACCATATCTAGATTCATCTAAGTTTTACTCTCGTAAAGCTATAGACTTTAAACTATGAAAAATGGCTTTACTATTAAAAATTAAAGGATATTATTATACAACAGAAGGTAAGAATTTATTTTTAGATATTTCAGATACTCTAAATAAAAGATATAGCACGATGAAATCTTCATCCGTAAGCGATATTAATAATAAGATTATTAATATAACTGAAAGATTTAATGCTATTATAGAGCTTCAACCACCTTTTGATGTAAAACTTAATATACCTCACACAGAAAATGTTCGTAAATATAGTATAGCCAATAGATCAGAAAATCCTAAGATTGTTTATATTTATGATGGATCAGAAATGGTAAAGGGGTCTCCTTTTGCTTCATTTAGTACTGCTCATAAAGCATTAGGTTTAAAGCCTAGTAGTAATACTTGTAATCGTTATATTGATACTAATAAACTTTATAAAAATAAATATATTTTCACATCTAAGCCCATAGATAGTGCGTCTAGGGATTAGATTATAGTAGATAATAATTTATTTTAATACTATTTGATTATGCGTGATGTAAACAATGGATGATTAGTACGTTACTTACATAGTAACACAGCATCAGCTTTCTTCTTTTTAGTCATTATTTGTGTAGATTTCGTCTACTTTTTTTTGTGTAATCCTTTATTTACTTCAAACAAACCTTGTATAAAATACCTTGCTACAAAAGATGCAAGATTAAAAAGTAGTAAAGCTCAGCTGCCTTTATTTGCACTCCGCAAATATAGCAGAGCACTATCTTCTAAATCAGGTATACATAACATAGTAACTTCTTCTCACAGTAAAATAGGAGACATAGCATGTGAAACAGCCCCCACACATAAACCTGAAAACTTAGCCTTTCTTTCAGATGAAGAGTTTGGCGAATGATTCAGAGGTTTTGTAGATGCGGAGGGTTGTTTTTCAATACAAACTGTGAAGAATCACTTCAAATTTATTTTCACTTTTTGTCTGCATATTGATGAAACACCTTTAATTAAATATATCATACAAAGATTAGGTGTAGGTGCTTTCTCTTTAAGAGAGAGCTCTGTAAATTTTACTGTTTCAAGTAAGGATGCACTACTCGTAATTTTTGGTGTATTAGACAAAAGACCCCTAAATACTAGCAAAAACTTAAACTACCTAGCCTTTAGACAAGCTTACGATCTTTATTTTTATCGTGAATCTGTTAATATTTCCTCAGAACTATCTCAAGAAATTGTCACCCTTAAAGATAAAATGAATAAAAAGAGAGTAGAGTTTAAACAGTCGACAGATCATAAGATACACATTACTCCTTACTGATTGCTAGGGTTTGTAGAAGGTGAGGGTTATTTTTCCACGAATAAAACAGATTACAGCTTAAAATTTGGTATAGGGCAAACTTCACAGGAAATAATAGTATTAGAAGCTATACAGAAATATTTTTTAGCACTACCAACAGCTAAAAATTATGTGGAAAGAAATAATACTAACCTAGTTAGCTTAGCCACATATAACCAAGCTAAAGGTAGGGATTATAAGGCTATGGCCCAACTAGTTATAACCCAGAGGTATTTTATATCTAACGTTATTATACCTTTTTTTGACAAGTTAACCTGGTTAAGTAAAAAATTTAAGGACTATGTTGACTGAAAGTTAATTTTAGACCTTATAAACCATGGTTGACATTTTACGGAAGAAGGTAAAAAGTTGATCTCTTTAATTACCCAAGGTATGAATAATTATAGATTATCTAATAACACTACCTCTGAAGAGGATACTTCACGAGCAGATGTGAAAGAAAGAGCATTAAAACTTTTATCTTCTCCTTCAAATTTTGAAGTACAAGCGAACGGTAAAATATTAATAAAATCCTTAGGTACTTATCTTAAAGGTAGAGGTAACGTAGGGGTTAATGTCTTAAATACCAAAGGTGAAATAGTCTTTAAGTTTAATTCTATAAAAGATTGTGCTTTGTTTTTCAATGTCCATACTAGAACTATAAATAGAAGATTAGATAAGGGTTCTTTGGTGGAGCACGATAACCAAAATCTGGTATTCCAACGTGATGTTCGTTTACCTTAATATCATGCCATCAGTATTAAAGTTATACAAATAATATAAGTAAATAAAGTAAATCTAATTAAAACTAGGCCAAAATTCCATTATCTTTGAGAGGGAGCAATAAACCAACACCTCTAGGGCGTTTATATATAGCAGTTGTCATTAAACGTGTTAATATTGATTTATTGCTACCTGTTTGTTCGGCTGCGGATTTTTTTCTATAGAAAAAAAAATAAAGCAAGCGGCAGTAGGCTTCGCCTCATAATGGAAATAAAAATAAGAGCCTTGAGAAAGCTCTTAAGGCTAAATTGTGGAAGTGAACCTTCTGCTATAAACCATCAAATTGCGGGAAACCCCTAAAGAAATTTCAACCAAGTAAGTATGGTAACATAACTTATGGCACAGGTAATGACTCGTGGTACGGTAAAATCGAAATTTATATACGAAAGTTAAATGGGCAATCTGCAGCCAAGCATCTACTACTAATACTTAGTAAGGTGTGCAGTTCATCGACTAAATGTTGGTTGGCATTATCTATTTGATAGTGCTTAAGATATAGTCAAACCCTACTCGAAAGAGTACAGAGGTAATAAAGAATTAAGTTGACTAGCAAATAAATAGGCAAGTATCTTTACCCCTAAGCTTTGGTTCTTATCTTTATTATCTTTTAAATGGGTGGTAATCCCTACAACTAACCATAGATTACTGCTTAGGGAGAAGGATCCTAACTCAGCCTGTTTTGTAGTATTTGCACTACAAATGGTAAAAGGATAGATTTGGTACTTACACATAGGAAGAGGTATATACTACGCATCTTATAGAGCACCAAGAACATTGACATGAGTCATAGGTACAATAATCCTTATCGTTATGATAGTAACAGGATTCCTGGGTTACCTTACAATAGCCCAAAACGACTATAATAATAATAAAATAACAACTACGACAACCTTTAACGATAAAAGATATTATTCAACATCGAGAAATAATAAAGAGGAGACTTCGTTCCCACGTATAAATAAGTTTTTATTAGCCAAAAATCTTAATCCTGTTTTTATCTATCATAATCTAAATGAAGATTCAGTTCGTAAAAATATAGCTAAAGAAACTAAGGGACTTAGTGGTATTTATATGATCTTAAATAAAGAAACTTTAAGTTATTATATAGGATCAGCTTCTACAGACAGAATTAACTCTAGATTTTCAAAACATTTAATATATTTAAATGGTAGTAAAATAGTTAAAAATTCAGTTAATAAATATGGTTTACATAATTTTGTCTTTATTGTATTAGAATTATTCCCTGAAATAGTTAATCAAGAAAATAATAAAAAATTATTAGATTTAGAAGATTTTTATCTAAAATCTCTTTTACCTGACTATAATATATTAACCGAAGCAGGATCTAGCTTTGGGTATAAACATACTGAAGTTAATAGAATAAAGATGAAAGCTAATTATAGTGAGAAGGGTAGAGAAGAAATAGGTAGTTTGAATAGAGGTAAAACTTTATCTTCTGAAACTATAGAAACTATGAGACAATCAGCTTTAAATAGAAAACCTTTAGACTATACAGAACAAGGTGTTTTAAATATGAAAAAGAATTCTAAGCCTATTATAGTAAAAGAATTAAATAATACTGTATATGGCGAATTTAATAGTATAGTTGAAGCAGCAGAAGCTTTAAATTGTTCAACTAAAACTATACAAAGAACATTAAAAAGTCCTAGCAAAAGATTAAAAAGACGTTGAATAGTTGATTATGTTAAATAAGGCGGGCTCCGAAGGATAAGCTCCCTTAAATTATTATTATAGTTGTAGTCCTGCAAGTATATAGTTTTATGCAATTTATGGAAAGAAATAAAACTTAAAGCAGAGTAACCTGACAAGGTTATTGAAGAAACCAAATCGTTTCTTTGGCAATGCTAGTGAAAACGATCAAAGTATATTTTAATATAAGAGATCGTCGGTTATTCATATAATCGCGACAGACTGGGTCACTGGTGGGTAGCTGAAATGCTGCTTAATGCACAGTCGAGGCTTATAGTAGTACTTTGTAGCTAATTTAAATTAGCTACAAAGTACTACTAATAGAATATACGAATTCAAAGTTATTCTAACTATTATTAACTTTGTAAAATAAATTTAACTTATTTATGGCCTGAATGAAGGATTTCTAGCCACACCTATAATTAAACACTCAAACACTACACCTATTCCTACTCCAGCCCCCGCTAGAGCTATAGTTGCTAAACCAGCTCCAATAAGTTAACAACGATGGGTTCTAACCAGCCACTATGATGATAGAATTTTACGATTTAATTATAAATATGGGTTATACACCCGGGATAGAAACTCTCAGAAATACAACTTTTTCAGGTCAGGATTTAAAAAGTGCATTTTGTGAAGCATTAAGTTCTCATAACTATAATTTAAGACAAGCAAAAAAACTTGTTTTAGATTTATGTTTTAATAGGGATACTGTAAGGCTAAATTTTTTATTAGGATATCGTGATGAAGGGGTAATGAATTATATATTGGAGATTGCTAATAAGCATAGAGAGTTTTACCCATTAACCCGAAAATTAATAAATCAATATTTATATAATCTAACTGAAGATATTGCCTATTCATATATAGAATTTTATCAAGATAATGTAGTTAGATATCTTTTTCTACCAGATGAGGCAGATAAGTTTATAGCTATGGTAAGGGAAAGTCCTATTCTAAAGCATATATATTATGTTGACGCGGGTTCTAAGGTAAGAAGTCCGGGGTTTGGAGTGGCAAAGTCTAATCTACTGCTACAAAGTGAAGTATTTAAGTATGAAACCGCAGAAATGTTCTCTAAAATACGTAATCTTGGTAGAGCAGATATAGGGCAGATGGATATGATAGAAATACCATATGAAGGAAATGTCATGCGGGCCATAAGAAAAGATGAGGCATGAAGAGTATTAAAGGCTGCTAATTTTTTATAATAATTATGGGTTAGCTTTAGCTTGCTTATTCTTACAGAAAAAAAGTTTAAGGGGGGGCGAGACTTTGTCTACTGCCGAAGGATGGAGAGGAATAAAAAAAAATATATTTTTTTTTATACTAAACGAAGTTTCGCCCTCCTTGTAATAGGTAAGCTTGTATGTTTTACCTTATGGACAAATGTCATTATGAGGTGCTACAGTTATTACTAATTTAATTAGTGCTGTTCCATGAATTGGACAAGACATAGTTGAGTCAACAAACACTATTATTAATTTATGTTTAGGTATTATTACTTTATTTTTAATGTACGGCGCAATGCGAACTTATTTACTATATTTAAAAGTTTATACTAAGGAAACTTCTTTACCTACCATAGGTACTATACATAAGAATGCTCTAAAAAAAAGTAATAAAACTTTAAGATTAGATAAACAAGAATATATTTCGATACCTTCATCTTTTTTAGCTTTTTTAGCTGGATTAATAGATGGAGACGGATATATTCAAATAAGTAAAACACCAAAAGGATTTATAACTATGAAATTAGTTATATCATTACATTTAGAAGATATTTCTACTTTAGAATATATACATTCTGTTTTAAAATTAGGTAAGATTAATATATATAAAGATTTAAAAAGCCCTACTTGCAAATTAGTTATTAATAAAACTGATTTACAAGAAGTATTATTTCCTTTATTTATTTATAATAATATATTTTTCTTAACTAATACTAGAATAGATCAATTTAATTTAGCTATGTATATATTAAGAAATGATATAAAATTACAAAGTGAAATTTCAGAGGTTAAGAATGTACCATTTGTTTTTGAAATACCTAAAAGTCCAGTAGACTATACATTATTACCTTTTTTTAAAAATTGAATTGTAGGATTTAAACATCCTTGAAGATACCCCGATCTTATTGAATTTGTTAGAGAAAACCCTCTTACATATAAAAGAGTAAAAAAAGAATATAAAAGATTATGTTCTAATCGAAAGAGTTATTATAATTTATTAAAGTATTGTAGAGATCTGGAACATGTAAATAAAAAGTAGAACATGTAGTGAGTAAACAAATAATTAAAAGGGGAAGCTCTCGTTCCCGCCTTAAATTGTTTACTCATAACCTTATCTTTAATATTTACAATAGTTTGCTTATTTAGCAGTTTATATATTTATAAATATAGGCGTAGACTGCGTCTAGCAAGCCCGCTCTTAATACAAAATTCTTGTTATTTTAGTCTTTAAGGCAAGAATTATATACATTTTATTTTTTAGTTAATAGCAATAATAATGAAATATAGCTCTTTAAAATCTTTTAGAGTAGGCACAGCTTACTCTCCTATAGAACAAAATACAGTTAAACCTGTAAATACTAATATAGTAGTTTGAGGCTCTAATTTAAATTCAACAGCAGGGGAAGGTCGTTTTACAAAAATAGTGAAAAACATGATTGCATTACCACCTTATCAAAAAAGTGTTATTATTGGAATACTTTTATCAGATGGGAATCTATCTTCTTCTAAATCACATGAAAACCCACATCTAACATTTAAACAAGGTTTAAAAAACTCAAACTATGTTTGATTTGCTTACTTTATATTAGCTCATTATTGCAACCTTCATCCTAGTTTAGTTAAAAGTTTTAGAAAAAACAGAGTAGCTTTTGCTATATATTTCCGTACTAGAGGATTGCCATGCTTTAATGAATTAAGACATTTATTTTATAAAGATAAAGTAAAAGTAGTACCTGAAGATATATATAATCTTTTAACTCCAGTAGCTTTAGCACATTTAATAATGGGCGACGGGTCTGCTAAAGAGTATGGTTTAATTATTTGTACTGATTCTTATAAATTAATAGACATAGTTCGTTTAATGAATGTTTTAATGATTAGATATAATTTAAATTGCAAATTACGTTTTCATACACCAACTCAACCTAGAATTTATATAAGTCAACATTCTATGCCTGTTTTACGTGAACTAGTAAAACCATATATGGCTGAATCAATGTTATATAAAATAGGGTTATAATGTTTAATATGGTGGGTGAGTGGTTTATTTGTGTCTAAGGTTCTTTTTTTATTAAAAAAAACAATGATGGTTGTTTTCAATTAAAACAAAGAATACATTCTGATTTATTTGAAGCTTTTAAATTGATTTTTTCTACAAATAGAAAAATAGATAGTACAAATAACTATAATCAATTTGGAGTTAGTTCCAAATCAGATGTACAAAAAGTTATAAATTATTTTTCATTTTCAGGTTTACATCCTTTAGTGGGATTAAAATATATACAATATGAAAAATGATTAAATAATTTGCGTGCAAGTTCACGTTATAGTAAATTAAATTACCCTAAATAACCTAAACATAAATTAATAATTTTAATGGGCTCCTTAAAAATAATAAATAATTATTTTTAGAGGCATAATGGGGAAAATTACAAGGACATTTAATAAATAAACAACCTCCGTTTTATTAAATTATTTGTAGCGGAACTTAATTCGGTATATAAGGCGCAAGCTTAGGATTAAGAGCGTTCAACGACTAATGAGTGAGTTATACCAACAATAAGCTCAACACGATAACCCCTAAATCTTCTTAAAGAAGATTTAAGAAATAGTCTAAATACATCTTAATAGATGTAAAGTATAAATTAAATATTCTACAAAAACAATCGTCATTTGAGGAGGTTTATATACAGATGAACCACATTGCGGCGACGTAATGTTAAAAATTCTGCTTAATGCTGGAACATCTCCCATCTTAGGATTTGCATACGACTTATTCTTGTTATTTTTAACAATTATTTGCGTGAAAATTGCAATGACATGGAGACAATCAGCAGGGGTGAGAAGTATTCATACTTCAGAAGCCTCTCAGAGACTACATGCAGAAGATCTCACCTACGCTTATTTAGTAGGATTATTTGAAGGAGATGGATTTTTTTCTATCACAAAAAAAGGAAAATACCTAACATATGAATTAGGTATTGAATTATCTATTAAAGATGTACAATTAATTTATAAAATTAAAGCATTATTAGGTATAGGAGTTGTAAGCTTCAGAAAAAGAAATGAGGTAGAGATGGTATCTCTAAGAATTAGAGATAAAAAACATTTAAAAAACTTTATACTACCCATTTTTGATAAATACCCTATGTTTTCTAATAAACAATATGATTACTTAAGATTTAGAAGTGCTTTGCTTTCAGGTATTATATATTCTGAAGATTTACCTGAATATACTAGAAGCAATGTACCTTTAAATTCTGTAGAATCTATTTTAGATAAGTCTTACTTTTCAGCTTGATTAGTAGGATTTATAGAGGCTGAAGGTTGCTTTAGTATATATAAATTAAAAAAAGACAATGATTATTTAGTAGCTAGTTTTGATATTGCCCAAAAAGATGGTGATATTTTAATAAAAGCTATAAGTAAGTATTTATCTTTTACCACCACGGTTTATTTAGACAAGTATGATTGTTCTAGATTAAAAGTTACAAGTGTAAGATCAATAGAGAATACTATTAATTTTTTAGATAGAGCACCGGTAAAACTAATGGGAAATAAAAGATTACAATACTTATTATGAATAAAACAATTGCGTACAATATCTAGATATGCGGAAAAAATAAAAATACCTTCAATTTACTAAATAAACAAGAGATCATGATATAGTCCGATCAATGAAGAGATTTATTGAGTGTAGTGAGAGTATTTAATTAATATTAAATACGTGACTACCAACACAAATGCTCTGTAAATAACGCAACATTAAACAGATTCTTCGCTTTACATTTTGTATTACCGTTTATTTTAGCGGCATTAGTTTTAATGCATATGATAGCTTTACATGATACAGCTGGATCAAGTAATCCATTAGGAGTTCCAGTATATTATGATAGAATGCCTATGGCTCCTTATTTCTTATTTAAAGATTTAATTACTATATTTATCTTTATATTTGTTTTAGGAATATTTGTATTCTTTATGCCTAATGTTTTAGGTGATAGTGATAATTATATAATTAGGAAAGCTAGTTATTGTCAGAATGAACTTCTGGCTACAAGAAACCATCAAATTGCGGGAAAACCCTAAAGCAATTTCAACCAAGCAGACATGGTAACATAGTTTGTGGCACAGGTAACGACTCGTGGTATGGTAAAATCGAAATTGATTATCTAATGTCTGATAAATGGGTAATCCGCAGCCAAGCACCTATCACTGTATTTACAGTGAGGTGTGCAGTTCATCGACTAAATGTTGGTTGGCGCAAGCTTAAGATATAGTCAAGCCCCTTTCGAAAGAATGCAGGATCTTTTTTTTGATAAGAAGATTTCGTTAAATGGATAGGTTTAGTAGTCCTACGGACTCAGCAAGCTCCTATTTAGGGAGAATGCCTTAGTCAGGCGTAACTGTTATTTAATTACTTTCTATACTTTTTTAAAGACTGAAAGTTATATATCCTCTTTTTATCAAAATAATTCTCTCCTGACGGAATCTGCCGACAGTCTTAAACCTGCCCGTGTAGGAAAAGTAGGAAATAAAGAAATGACTCTTTATGAAGTTAAAAGTTTATTTCAAACTATAAAGAATTCAGATCCTTCATATGAAGGATCTGAAAAAGAATTTGGTTTACTTGCCAATGGTTTCTGGCAAGCGGAAGGGTATATAGGAGGTATATTTAGATCTGAGTTGAATTTTTATCCTATCTGCTCAGCTACTCAGTTGTTTTCTGAAGAAAGCGCGAAATTTTTTATTAGATTAGACAAAGCTTTATGTAATAAAGGAACTTTTAGTATAACTTTAAATAGCTTTGGTAAGTTTGTTATTGCTTATAGATTATCCGGTTGAGATACTTTTTTTTCTGTATTTGTTCCTTATTTCTATATGCAATATGGTGAAAAATATCGTGCTATTCTAAAACTAAAAAAAATTTATGAATTAAAAGATTATATTAAACATCACAGTTCAGACGATAAGGCTAAAGTTTTATTAGTGAGTCTTGTTTATTCTTTAACTGCTCATTCTCCTCGTTATAAAGTAAGTTTAGAAGAAAAATTAATTTCTTTAAATTTAGATCAGGGCTTATTGAAAGAATTACCTTTATATAAAGAAAATGATGTAAAACCATCTTTCTTATTTATATTAGGGTTCTTTTTAGGTGATGGTACTTTACATTTGAAACTGGAATGAAAAGACAAAAATAGTACTGTTGTTATTGTTCCTTTATTTAATATAATACAATCTAATGTAGAATCAAATAAATATATAATGGAAAGAATGACTAGTTGTTTAAACGCTTTGAATATTAAAGCTAATTTAGACAAAGGTACTAATACTTTTACTTTAACAGTAAAAGGTATTGATAATGTATTTAATTCTTTATTTCCTTTATTGAAAAAATATTCGCATTTCTTATATGGGAAAAGAGATAGCTTTAATTTATTAGTATGAGTAGAGGGGCTAATTAGATCAGGAGGCCATCACACTTATTTTGGTCTAAAAGCGCTTGTATATAGAATATATCATAGTACTAATGAGCGTATTACAGACAAAGAAGTTTGAATGAGCCGTCTTGAGGACTGATTAAAAGCAGTTTCTGCTCGTAGAGAATGTGGAGAATATTATATTTCACCTATATACACTTCTAATAAACAGATTATAGGTTGACAAGTACGTTTCCCCTCTACTTTAAAGTTACCAAAATCCAATAAAGCATTTATGTCTTCAACCTGTGGTGGTCAAGATAAAGCTTTAGCAATAGCTGTGCAGTATAGAGATAAAATTCTTTCAGATTGAATTAATCTTAATTTTTAGTGGCTGGCTGGCGTGCCTCTTCAAAGAAATTATGCCCGCCTCTTCAATATGTTTTCACCTTAGTAAATATAAAGTACCCGCTTCGCGCTTCGCACTAATGAGAGATAGAGGTAGTAACAAATCTGACTAACTAATCTGGGCTAACCCTATGCAAACACCACCTGCCATAGTACCTGAATGATATTTATTACCTTTCTATGCTATTTTAAGATCTATTCCTAATAAATTATTAGGAGTTATCGCAATGTTAGCTGCAATATTAATTATTTTAATATTACCTAAGGCTGACCTAGGTTTAACAAAGGGTTTACAATTTAGACCTTTAAGCAAGGCGGCTTTCTACGTCTTTTTAGTGAACTTTTTAATATTAATGCAAATAGGTGCTAAACATGTAGAAAGTCCTTTTATAGAAATAGGACAACTAAGTACTGCTTTATATTTTTCTCATTTCTTATTTATATTACCGGCAGTAAGTATATTAGAAAATACTCTTGTAGATTTAGAATTACAAAATAATGCCAAAAATATATAGGGTTAATGCTATGTATAGCTTGCTTTTTACTACAAAGTAGTGCTGTGTAGCCCCTCCGGGGCTCGTGGTATTTTTTTTTTCGAAAAAAAATACTACACACGAACGAGTAAAAAAAAAATAAAGTTTTCTTTATTTTTTTTTTATTGCTAGAGCGAGGGGCGCTAGCTCTCCGTCTCCGATTCCGTAGGAATCGGAATACGGAGAGCTTGCGCCTGGAATACTCGTTAGCAGCGTCTGCTAAGTAAGGCACTGCTTTGTAGTACTAGCAAAGATTAAGATTGTAAACGGTTTTACACGGTGATTGCAGATCATTTGAATGAGGTTCAATTCCTCCTTAATCTTTATTTTATTTAGTAGTGCTGTAGTGCTAGCACTAGCACTAGCAAGTTTGAGCAAGCTCTTGCTTGCTGATTATTTTTTTCTGTGCTTCTGTGCGAAGCATACAGAAAAAAATCAGAAGGACTATTACTCTAACTTATATAATTATTAAAGGTAAAAAAAACAATACGAGCTTGCTGATTATTTTTTTCTGTGCTTCTGTGCGAAGCATACAGAAAAAAATCAGAAGGACTATTACTAGACGAAGTCTAGCCCCCCCTCCAGAAGAATGCCTCCCGGAGGGAATATGGCTACTGACAGTTTATTATTATAGCTTGCGAGTCCATCCATATCCCTTTGGGATCAGTAGGACTACTAACTGTATGTTTTAATCCTTTATTAATTATAGATTAACTAATATTTAGAATATACAAATAAGTTACTACTACAGATGAATTTTTTTTTATTGTAGTTTTAGTACCTTAGCACGTAGTATCGCTTGCGAGCAATTTCGTTGTAGGCTTAACTATACTATAATAATTTCACTAAATAGCCACGATAGTGGTTATTTTAAAGATTGGGGCTGCTTTTCTGCTATAGCTGCTTCTTGCTTTATACCTATAAAGCAAGAAGCAGCTAAGCAAACAGAAGTAGCTGACAAAATAAATATTTGTATTTAAAATGTTTTAGAATAGTACTTTTATGGCTGCTAGCTTGCGTATTTGAACTTTTCTCCAGGTGAACGAAGTTTCTAGTAGGAGTACACTTCGTTAGAGGGAGGCGCCCCCGAAGAAGTACCCCCTCTTCGCACCGTCCCCCTCTAGTATCGCTACCTAGAATGGAGTTCCTATCCTACGGAGAGCTTGTGCCAATATATCGGCTAAGCAGAAATTCGCAAGCTAGCAAACTAGAAGTATATGCTACGTATATTGCACCACTAGTAACCATAATCGAATAATTTGATAGATCAGGCTAGATAGCTTATTACTGCTTGCGAGTCCATCCATATCCCTTTGGGATCAGGAGGACTACTAAGTAGCAGATATAATCTAACCCACGTTATCATTTTTTTTATTTAGTAATAGCTATCCCGATCCCCGACCCTCTCTCCGGGGGGAAAAAATCTTTTTACTATTCCGAGCTTTCGCGATTCGTTCCCCTAACGAAGTGTATGAATGCCACCCAGAGGGATATGGAATCGGCAGATTTTTTTTCTTCGAAGGCGCTAGCTCTTCAGCCTACCCCTCGCTATCGGGGATGGGGATGAAACGAAGTTTACTCTTCGTTCACATGAGCTCTCAGAAGGATGCCCCCTTGTTTCTTTAACCCGCTATATCCCTCCGGGATCAGCGAACAAAGTTCCCTCCTGCTTTTACTAATCCTAGAGGAGGAGCTTGCGTATACGAAGTCTCTTCGTGAAACGAATAGCGCCATATCCCTCCGGGTACGCAGGCTAAGGGTTAAAATATAATATGATTTTGTAGAACCGTTATCACATTAATTTATAGTGGGGAGCTCTAGCAAACTCGCTCGTAATTATTAATTAAAAATATTAGTTAATAACTTTTAAGTGAAAAATTATGTTCACAAAGAGTACTTTAATTATTTCCTAATTTTGTCTTTAGATAAGGAGAGTTGTTCCCACCAGCCTAATTTGACCTTAAGATCCCAAATGTCTATGGGTATGGAAAGATGATTTAATTCTACAAATGCTAAAGATATAGGTACACTATATTTAATCTTCGCTCTTTTCTCAGGATTATTAGGAACAGCTTTTTCAGTGTTAATTAGACTTGAACTTAGTGGACCTGGAGTACAATATATTTCTAATAATCAATTATATAACAGTGTAATTACAGCTCACGCTATATTAATGATATTCTTCATGGTCGACAATTGAAGACTATTTAATTTTAATTTTCAAGCTAGCACCCTTCGAATATTTTTTTCAAAGAAAAAAATTACAGAGGTCGCTCTCAATAATAACCAAAACAACACTATTACTATTACAAATAGTAATAATAATAATTCTAATAAAAATAACGATGAAGATAAAATACCACTATATACTAAAGTATATATAGAAAACCCTTTTAATAATAGAAATCTTATCTTAAAAGTATCGAAAAATCAAAAAGGTGTTTATGTTTGAGAAAGTAATGATCATGCTTATGTAGGACATTCTATCAATTTGTATAATAGAATAAGTTCTTACTTTATGCCATCTATTCTTCAAACTAAAGCACGTAGAGTGTTACGTTATTTTAATAAACACGGATTTCAAGATACAAATCTTACAATTTATATAATGGATGAGAATTCTAGCTTAGATGACGTTGTAAGCTTAGAACAGCATTTTATAGATACTTTAAAACCAAGTTTAAACGTAGATTTGGTGGCAAGCAGTTCTGGTTATCATGAACCAATGGGCCAAGAAATAAGAGATAGATTACGTAAACAAAGAGGTACTCCTGTATATATTTATAACGTAGAAGATTTTACTTTATTATATATATTTGAATCGAAACAACATATGTATGATTCAATAAGTATTCATCATAAAACTTTAAATAACTGTTTAGATGCAGGTACAGTGTATTTAGATACTTTATTTTTATCTTTGGATTTAATAGAAGAATCTGAAAATACGAATTTATTAACTCTAGAGGGAATAAAAGAGTTGGTAAATGAAAAACGTGCATTATATACAGTTAAACATCCTGCTTCTATTTCTATTTTAGCAGAATTTAAAGACGATTCAAGTAAGAATCTGGAATTTTCATCGTTAACAAGTTTAGCTAATCACTTAAAAGGAGATCGTGTAACTATTAGACAATATTTAAAAGGTGTAAAATCAGGTTATTATAGAGGAAAATGAAAATTTACATATAAAGATTAAATAGAAAGGCATGGCCGGGTAAGGCAGAAATGCTTTACTTTATTTTCACTATATGCAGGAATCCCCTTAGAGCCTTTAAAACTAGTACCGCAGACTATATGTTAGCAGTGGAATACAGTGACATTTTAAAGGATTGGGTAATCCGCGGGAAACCAAAGATAATTTTGTTATCGAGTAGGATCCTAAGAGACTACACGTGAAATATCTTAGTGTATATTTTATAATATTCAAAGATAAAGATATAGTCCGTACATATTCGAAAGATTATGAGTAAACGTATGCCTGCATTAATAGGTGGATTCGGAAATTTTCTAATGCCTTTAATGGTAGGAGGTCCTGACATGGCATTCCCTAGATTAAATAATATTAGTTTCTGATTATTACCTCCTAGTTTATTATTATTAATATTCTCTGCTTGTATTGAAGGAGGTGTGGGTACAGGTTGAACACTTTTGAAGGATAAGGTGTTGCTCTTTGGTAACTTAGAGGCAATAAAACTCTACTCGATGCGTGAAACCCTTGAAGTTTATATAGCTTATACTATTATCTACTCACTTTTAATTTTAGTAGTAATAATGTTAATAGTATTCTTAGGTTTTCTTATAAAAAACCTAAGTACAAGACAATATGCCTGGGAACTAACTAAATTAATGTTTAGAACCCATCAGAGACTAAACGTAGAGCATCCTAATGAAAATAATAATTTATTTGACCATTCTAAATCAATTAATAGATTTAAATATTACGAAAATAAAGATAATTTCCATCAATGATTAGTAGGTTTTACTGATGGTGATGGAAGTTTTTCGATTGTCAGAGTAGCTGAAAGAAAATGAACCCTATTTTTTAAATTAACTCAGAGTACTTATAATTTAAGAGCTATACATTTTATTAAAAATCAATTAGGCGTAGGTTCAATTTACGTAGATAGCGATTGTAATAAAGCAGATTTTAGGATAAGAGATAGAAAAACTATAGGTGCTACGATTTTACCTATTTTTGATAAATATCCTCTATTGACTAGTAAATACTTTTCATATTTAAAATTTAAAAAAGCATATGAAATATTAGAAAATCCCAATTTATCTACTCAAGATAAAGATAATTTATTACTAGCACTACAAAAAGAACAAATGCCTTTAGATTATATTTCTCCTGCATGAAAAACAGTAAACTATGAAGTTAATGATACAAATAAAGCTAAATCTGTTATGAGTAAATATTGACTTATAGGTTTCACTGAAGCAGAAGGAAGTTTTTATCTTGTAAATAAAGCTTCTACTCGTATTGTTCATGCCTTTGAAATAACTCAAAAATTAGATTTTATCGTTTTAAAAGCTATAGCTCATATATTGGGTATAAGTGTAAGTAGAAAAAAATTACGAGCTTCGCGCCACACAGTAGTTACTACAAATTCACGGGCTATTTCAAATATAATAGATTACTATAGTAAAACTATGAAAGGTATAAAAGCTGTAGAATTTAGAATTTGAGCTAGATCTTATGTGAAATATAAAGGTAACTATGAAAAATTAAATAGTATAAGAGAAAATATAAGAGTTTTCAGACAAATCAGGCTCCGCTCTTAATGACAAATTTAAATATAAAGATTAAGATCTAGAATGGATTAGGATGAAGGTATAGTCCAAACTATCATGAAAATGATAGAAATAACGATAGTATTTAAAAGAGTATGCTGCATATTTTATAAAATATGCCGCTACTAAATATGAGGTTATAAATACAAAAATGTTATCCCCCATTATCAGGATTACAAAGTCACAGTGGACCAAGTGTAGATCTTGCAATATTTACTTTACATTTAACAGGGGTAAGTAGTTTATTAGGATCAATAAATTTCATCACAACAATTGTGAACATGAGAACACCAGGAATAAGATTACACAAACTAGCCTTATTCGGATGAGCCGTAGTTATAACAGCAGTATTACTTTTATTATCATTACCTGTATTAGCTGGTAAAATACTGCCAGTGTTAAATTTGGCAAATTGCTGGAAACAGATATATTTATTTATTATATCTTTATTAGCAGGATGCTTATTTTATTATAAATTATTAAGTATCTTCAGAGACTATTCGCCAAAATTTGTATGTTTTAAATCTTATTTAAATATAGATCGTAAATTCTTTTCTGTAAAAAGAAAAATTCCATCATGAGGTACGCCTACTAATAATGGAGAATTTGATCCTAAATTTTCTTCGTATTTAGCTGGTATAATTGAAGGAGATGGTACTATTATAGTACCTAAAAGAGAAAGATCACTTAAAGGTGACTTATATTACCCTTCAATACAAATAGTATTCGATTCGAGAGATTTTCCTTTAGCTTTAATGTTACAATCTAAATTAAATCATGGATCTATTTCTAAAAAAAAAGGTTCTAGTGCTTATGTCTTAACAATTAATAAATTAGAAGGTATATTTCTAATAGCCAATGTTATAAACGGTTATATGAGAACTCCTAAGATTTATGCTTTACATAGATTAATTGATTGATTAAATCTAAGATTTGATTTTAATATAACCAAGAAAAATAAAGATATAAGTGATATAAATTCTAACAGTTGATTAGCAGGGTTTATAGACGCAGATGGTCATTTTTCAGTAAGAACGACTTTAGTAACGGAGCAGGCTTCGCCTACTAAATATCCAAAAATAGAATGTAAATTTGAATTATCGCAAAGACAAAATGATCATAATTATGAAAATAATTTGGAATATTTGAGTCTAATTGCGGACTTTTTATCTTCTACTGTTAAAGAAACCAGAATGAATAGGCCAAACCCTGAATATAGAGTTAGAACTACAAATGTAGATAGTAATTTTATATTAGTTCAATATCTTGAGCAATATCCTTTATTTTCTAGTAAATATTTAAACTATAAAGATTGAATAAAAGTATTGTCATATTTTAAAGCCAAAAGTCATACAAAATCTGAGTCTATTAAAGCTATAGTTGAAATTAAAGCACAAATGAATAATAAAAGAACAGAATTTAATTGAGATCATTTAAATAATTTATATAACTTATACAAATAAAACATAGTCCCAACAATATGGCGACATATTGAGTGTCTGCCTTAAACAGTTTTGTTTATGAGGTTAATTAATTAACCATGAGACCTGGTCTAGCAGGCCAAGAATATTTTTTTGGGTATTACAATGGTTCTTACAGACCGTAATTTTAATACTTCATTCTTTGAAGTAGCCGGTGGTGGAGACCCTATATTATTCCAACATCTTTTCTTAAGAGATATTTTAATTAATTATTATATTTTAGCTATTATTCCAATAATTAAAATAGCCAAAAAATCTAGCTTTTTATTTAAATTAAATTATAGTACTTCTTCAACAAGTAATTTTTGTTTAGAATCCTTTTACTCCAAATATAATGAACATTTACCTGGCAATACCTCACCCTCAAAAAAATTCTTAACTTGATTTATAGGATTTACAGAAGGTGAAGGATCTTTTATCGTAAATAATAGAGGTGATCTTTGTTTCGTTATTACACAAAGTAACCTAGATATCTATGTATTAGAATATATAAAAGAAATTTTAGGGTTTGGTAAAGTAATACCTCAATCTAAAACTACAAGTAGATATGTTACTCAAAATAAAAAAGAAATAGAATTGCTTGTTCATTTATTTAACGGTAATCTTATATTACCACGTAGAAAGGAAAAATTTGAAGAATTTGTAAAAGGATTTAATACATGAGTAACTAAAGGAAGAATTCAATTAAATACAGTTGAAATAAAACATACCTATATTTTACCTAGTTTATATAACAACTGACTTTCAGGTTTTACTGACGGAGAAGGTTGTTTTACTTGTTCAATAAATAAAGATAAAGGATTCAGTTTTAATTTTAATATTTCTCAAAAATGAGAGCAAGATGTTAAAATACTAGAACATCTCTGTTCATTATTTAATGCAGGTAAAGTATCCAAACATAGTTCTGATAATGCCTATGAATATAGAATAGGCGGATTAGAAAATTGTAGAAATGTATTTACTTATTTTAATAACTATAACTTAATAACGAAAAAATCTGCTTCATATGTAGCATGAAAAGAAGTACATGGTGATTTATTAAATAAAAATCACTTAGATCCTATAAAACGAGTTGAATTAAAAGAAAAAGCTAAATTAATTAATAAATTTAATTAAAGTATAGGGAAAAAAAGTCAAGGTTTAACGTATAAGTTATGAAACTCTCAGGACAGATGTAAAAAGATATAAGATCCGTAAGAGTAAATATTCTATATAGAATATACCTTAGATTTAGTTAGTATTTAGCGGATATTACTTGTAACTCTTAAGTATAATGCGTATATAATAAAGTATACGTTATTGTACATGTTAATAGATAACATAAGGAAAAGTTAATATAAATACTAGCAACACTAGTGTTAACGGTCAATGAATATTCTCATTCGAAGACCGTCGGTTATTTAAGTGACCGCTACAGACTGGTTCACTGGTGGGTAGCTGAAATGCTGCTTAATGTACAGTCGGTTTCTTCCGTATTTCCGATATACGCACAAGCCCATGATTATTATATCACTGGTACCTGGATTTAACAAGAGAAAAACAAGTAAGTTAAATTTGAAGAAATGGATTCTTCGGTCAAAAATGGCCCTTTAAATTCAATTTATCGCAACAAACTATAAGCGAGGAGTTCGTTTTATATTTATTAGGTACTATGCACATAAGTTGTACTTTGTTGTACACCGTTATAGTAAAAATCCTAAAAATTTACGATAATTCGCAAGTAACCAACGCGCTTAGCACGCTAGTAGGAACTTCAGAGGCCATACGTTTGTTAAACATAAAATCAATTCATAATCTTAGTAAGTCCCCTAATAGTTTAAGATTTAAACAATGACTAGCCGGATTAATAGACGGAGATGGTTGTTTTTCATTATCTAAAAAAGGTTATGCTAGTTTAGAAATTACAATGGACATTCGAGATGAGTGTGCTTTACAAGCTGTAAAAAACGTTTACGGAGGTTCAATTAAATTAAGATCAGGTGTCAGTGCACTAAGATATAGATTACATAGTAAAGAAGGTTTTCTAAATCTTATTAATGATGTAAACGGTCATATAAGAAACCCTAATAGATTGATACAATTAAATTATATTTGTGTAAAATATGATATAGTATTAAAATATCCTGAAAAGTTGACTAGAGATAATGGTTGATTATCGGGATTTTTCGATGCAGATGGGTCAATTACTATAAAGAGTACAGATGGACAATTATCTATTTCTGCAGGCCAAAAGACATCTGAGTTATTAACACCTTTAGTTGAACAGTTTGGGGGTTATGTCTACATAGATAGAGGTGGAAATGGTTCATTTAAATGATATGTGACTAAGAAAGAAGATGTACTTAACCTGATAGAATATTTTAAAAAATATCCCTCTAGATCAGCTAAAAATAATAGATTGCACTTAGTGCCTAAGATATATGAATTGAAGAGTATGAAAGCTCATACTGCGCCTTCAGGGTCTTTATTAGCTAAAAGCTGAGAGACTCTTATGGCTAAATGAAAAAATTACGGATAAATTATGTTTAAAGATATGGTCCAAACATTTTAGTGTTACACGTTACACACTAAAATGTAGCATCCCGAGGTAAAAATTATAAGCCTCATAATGTTGCTGTATGCTGGAAACACTTCGATATCAAGTTTTAAATACTCCCCTTTCAAAGATATAGTAAAAAAGTTAAAACAATGAAGTCAATCAGCAGGTAACACTTTTAAGGTTAACCTTAAAAGTGGAACCTCAGAGACTATATGCGACAATACTGAAACAATAAAAAATATTTCTATTCATGTGGCTACTCATTTAAAACCCCTAAACGATGAACAATTTGGGCATTATTTAGCTGGTTTGATAGATGGAGATGGGCATTTTAGTAGCGAAGCTACTAAACAACAATTAGTCATTGTATTTAGTTCACCTGACGTTAAATTAGCCTATTATATAAAAGAAGTAATAGGATTTGGTAATGTAAAAAAAGTTAAAGATAAAAATGCTTACTTATATATTATATCTAACAAAGAAGGTTTATTTAGAGTAATTAATTTAATTAATGGTAAATTGAGAACTTTAAATAAATTTAATCAAGTTCTTAATAATATATTAGCTTACCCTACATATGCAAAAGAAAATCTAGAATTTAAAATAAATGATTCTAATAATTTATATAATCATTGAATAGCCGGATTTTCGGATGCAGATGCTAGTTTTCAAATAAAAATTATTACTAGAGATGATAAGCCTAGACCTGAAATTAGATTAAATTACCAAGTAGTACGCTCCGCTAAAAAAGATAATCCTATATTGTTATTATTAAAGGAATTTTTTGGAGGTAATATAGGTTATAGATCAAGTCAGGGTACTTATTATTATGGATCAACTAGTTTTGGTTCAGCTAAAAAGGTGATTAATTATTTTGATCATTTTCATTTACAATCTAGTAAACATATTAATTATCTTAAATGAAGAAAAGCTTATTTACTTATACAAAAAAAAGATCATTTAACGGAAAAAGGGTTAGATAAAATAAGAAAATTCAAAATTTCTATGAATAGAAATTCAGTATAAGATAGAGTCCTAACAAAGATGTAAATCTTTGAGTATTAATTATAATAGATCTAGACATTAAGTTAAACTTCCTAATATTAGTAGGACTAACTCTATGTTTTATTTACGACTATTAAATTAATCAAAATTAATGTTATATATTAATCGTGCCAGCTTTCGGTATAATTAGTACAACTATCTCAACTAATTCAAATAAACCAATATTTGGGTACATAGGAATGGTCAATTGGCCTACGTTAATTAATAATTACGTAAAACCCCTCTATATGCTGGGAACCTCTAACATCTTAAATACTAGAAATAATAAGTATTTCAGTGAAAATTTTAAGGATATTACAATGAGCAATCAGCAGGTAAATAAATTTATATTGTTTATAAAGGAGATTACTCTCTTTATATATTTTATTTTTTATAACCTCAGAGACTACACGAGGGGAATCTTTCAATCTGAAAGATTAAGATATAGTCCAATATTTTATAAAAGTACTCGAAGATCGTTTAATAATGCAGTACCTGTAAATAAAGTATTTAAAAGAAATTACTCTATTGATAATCGTTTACATAAACTAGATCCTAATTGGGTGACAGGATTTGTAGACGCTGAGGGTTGTTTTTCTACAATAATAGAAGTATCTGAGGATCTAAAACGAAAAGTTAGAGTTTCCTTTGAAATAAATTTACACGAAAAAGATGAACAAATCTTGGTAAGTATTAAGTCTTTTTTTGGTGTAGGACAAGTATATAACAGATCAGATAAAAAAATTTCTATATACAGAGTAACTAATGTAAACTACATAAAAGATAATATAATACCTCATTTTATAGAGTACCCTCTTATGAGTAAAAAAGCTCTAGATTTTTTATTATGATCAAAGGTTATAGAAATTATTCTGAACAAAGAGCATCTAAGTGAGGAAGGATTTTTAAAAGTACTTTCTTATTATGCATATATAAACACTGGAGTGTCCAAAAAGGTTCAAAAATACTATCCTAATATTATACCTGCGGATAAACCGGATACGTTTTTACCTGAAACTTTGCATCCTCAGTGAGTATCTGGATTTGTAGCGGGGGATGGAGGGTTTTCTATTTACATTAGATCTGCTAAGGATTATGTAATCTCAGAAAAAGTATCTTGTAGATTTCACATTGCTCAACACATTAGAGACTTAGAGCTAATGAAATTATTCATAAAATTTTTTGATTGTGGTTCTGTAGGAGTAAGATCTAATAAAGCTACACCTAGATGTGACTTTTACGTACAAGATTTTTTTCTTATAGTAGAAAAAATCTTACCTCATTTTGATACTTATCCGTTATTAAATTTAAAACAGCAAGATTATCTTTGTTTTAAAGAATGTGTATCTATTATTAAGTCGAAAACCCATTTAACTCGTGAAGGTTTAAATAAAATTAAAAGTTTAAACTTAGAGATGAATTCTAATAGGTTAAAATAATACTTTATTTACGTAAAATATCGCTATGCTATGATGTCTATAGGAATACTAGGATTTATAGTATGAAGTTGTGTTATGGCTTCACCCTATAGTGATATAGGGAGTACAATTAATTTCGCTATATGCTGGAACAGTTTAGTGCTAATTAGTACCTTGTATGGTAAAAATCTAATTAGCTATACTCAATCAGCAGACAATCTGTCCCTGTATTCCTTAAAGGATAACAAACAGAGTGTCTCAGAGACTACACGCGAAACATCTTTTAAATTTTCCGCATTTCATATTTATTATAATACATTATTTAAAAATAAAGACCCTTTATCTGATGAATGATTAACTTGATTTATTGGGTTTGCAGAGGGGGATGGAGCTATTCAAACCTACGATGAGGGTAAAAGAGTTCGTTTTGTTCTTACTCAAAAAGAAAGTGATATACTTCATAAAATACAATTTAAATTTAACATAGGTGTTGTTAAACATTTTCCTCAAGGAAAGAGTGGAAAAAATAATGATTTTTATAGATGAATGGTAGATAACCCTTCACATATTTTACTTTTAGCTTTATTATTTAATGGTAATATAGCTCAAAGCCATAGAATTAAACAATTAGCTCTATGAGTTAATGCTTTAAATAATCGTTTTGGTTCTGAAACTATAAAGTTAAATAATACTCCTGTTCCAGTTACATTACAGGATGGTTGATTATCAGGGTTTACTGATGCTGAAGGATGCTTTAATGTATCTATTACAGCTAACTCTAGATATACATTAGGTCATGTTATAAAAATGCGTTATATATTAGATCAAAAAGATGGTGTTATACTAAATAAAGTATACGAATTATTTGGATTTGGTAAAGTAACATTAAGATCTGGAACTAAGGATGTTTATCGTTATACAGCTACCGGATTTAAAGCATTGCATGATGTGATAGTATACTTTAAATTATTTCCATTACAAACTAAAAAAGCTTTTTCTTTTGAAAAATGATTAATTGTTCATAACCAAGTGTATAATAAATTACATTTAACTGATGAAGGATTATCACAAGTAAGAACTCTGCAAAAACAAATTAATTTAAATAATAGTACGACAAATAAAGTAGGAGCGGCGCTAGAAAAAAAATAATTTATTATTTTTTTTTTAATCGCTACAAAGATGAAGATATAGTCCGACACTTCTTGTGAAAGAAGCATACAGAGCTAGCACCTTGTATGGGTAAATAAAAAAAATATTTATTAACGGTTTGGCATCACATGTACACAGTTGGATTAGACGTGGATAAACTTGTGTTCACGGTAAAAATCTTGCTATATGCTGGAAACTCTTGATTAAGTAGTCCACTCGTTTTTATAGCGTTAGGCACAATCTACTTATATTTAACAAGACAATCAGCAGGAAACTTTTTTTGTTTTAGTACAATGGCTAAGGCCGCTACTAAAAATACTTATAATAAATGATTTGAATTACCTAAAATATCTGAGCATGTCCCTATTCATAATAGTAATCTTAATGATGAAGAGCTTGGTTATTTTTTAGCTGGGTTAATAGAAGGTGATGGTTGATTCGGTAAGAAAGAACTACATATAGTGTTTTCCGAAAATGATTCATCTTTGGCTTACCTTATTAAAAAACGTATAGGTCACGGTAATATATATAAAATTAAAGATAAAAAAGCTGTGAGATATATTTGTAAAAATAAAGAAGGCTTATCTATTATTTTATCTTTAATTAATGGGAAATTTGTAAGTAATTATAAATATGAACAATTAATTAAACATAATTATAGTGAAGATTTTAATATTAATATATTACCTCCCTTAATGTCTTTATCTTTAGATAATTATTGATTGGCGGGTTTTACTCAAGCTGATGGATGTTTCCATATAAGTGTTGTAAAAAGTAAAACACACAAAGCTGGATATAGTATAAGATTAGAATTTTCTTTAAAGCAAAATGATGTATTACCTTTAAGATTATTATATAATGAATTAGAAATGGGTAATCTTTCTCAATATCATACAGGTGTATGATGTTATAAAAGTACAGGATATAAAACTGCAGCTCATTTAATTAATTACTTTGATAAATATAATATTTTTGCTGGTAAATATGTAGATTATATTAAATTTAGAAAAGTTTATATTATGATAACAGAGGGTAAACATTTAGAAGAGAAAGGTATCAAAAAAATTAAAAGTATTTCATCAAAAGGATCCTCAGAGACAAGCACGCAAGAAATTTAACATATTACGTTAAATTAAGATACTGTCCAAATTACTAAGTTCGACAAGAGCTTACTTTACAGCAGCTACATTAATAATAGCTGTACCTACAGGTATAAAAATATTCTCATGATTAGCTACTTGCTATGGAGGATCTATAAAAATGACACCTTCTATGTTATTCTCATTAGGTTTTGTATTTATGTTTACAATAGGAGGGTTAATAAAAAACCACTTAGCTCTCCCTTTAAAGATCGCTATATGCTGGGAACTTCTGACAATTATACTACTAGAATTATATTCAGTGACAATGTATAATTTTGAACAATCAGCAGGGAACCTACGGGTATTTAATGCTTTAGTAGGACCCTTAGAGACTACACGCGATCCTCGTAATATATTTACGAGAAGATATAGTCCGTGAAATAAAAATGCATTAATAGGCTCCGCCTCTTCATTTAGTAACAATAGTTTTAATTCAAAAACTATTTATAGCTTACGTAACCATTACTCAACTTCTAGTAAAGAAGATAATACAAAAAATTTCGTAGCTTTAGCTGTATTCCCGCCGAAGGCGGGATACACTTCGTTAGTAGCACCACTAAAGATATATTCTCAATTTAAAGAGGATAGATCTTCTATTTTAAAAGAACAAAAAGATAAATCAGGGATTTACTGTTTAATAAATAACATAAACGGGCATTCTTATATAGGTAGTTCTATTAACTTAGCTTCTAGAATGAAAAATTATCTTAACAATACTTTCTTAAAAAGTAGACAAAATGCTAATATGCCCATTGTAAAAGCTTTACTTAAGTATGGTCAATCTAACTTTACTTTACTAATAGTGGAGTATGTAGAACCCCAGGTTTTAACTGTTAGAGAGACTTATTTTATAACATCTATATTGCCTTATTATAATGTATTAAAGCAAGGTTATTCTTCTTTAGGATATAAGCATACAGAAGAAACTAAACAATTATTATCAGAATTGGCTAGTAATAGAGTACATAGTGATACAACTAAAGGTTTAATAGCTAAAGCTTTAACAGGTGAAAATAACCCTTTTTATAATAAAAGTCATTCTATGGAAAGTAAAGTAAGAATGATAGAAGCTAAATCAGCTTATCCTGTTTATATTTATGATTCCTTTAAAAATTTATTGGTTATTTTCCCTTCCGTTTCATCTTTAGCTCATTTAATTAAATCTAATCACTCTACTATTGTTGAGGCTATAAGAGAGCAAACTATATTTAGAGGTGAATGATATTTTACCAATATACCTTATAATATAAGTGATAATCCTTTAATATCTAATTGAACACATAAAGAATGTAAAGAATTAATATTAGATATTAATAATATGAGTCATATTAGAAAAGGAATATTTGTGTACGATACTAATAAAAATTTCATACGTAAGTATGAAGGAGTAACGGATGCACAAAGAGACTTAAATATTAGTCATAGTACAATTAAAAAATATGCTAAAATAGGGGGTTGTTATAATGGTTACATATTTAGTTATGAAAGATTAAATGATTAATGTATTTTATTCGGTTAAAAATTATAAATAGACCCATTAGGGGATCACTGACCTAATGAAACGACAGTGAGTGGTATATTACTATTTTTGGTTTCATTTATTTTATTAAATAAAAATATACTTAATGCTTTGGATAGATTAAGGGCTTCGCCTACTAACAAGGCCTTGAAAATATACGAAAATTTCTATAAAGATAGAAAAGATTTATATAAAGAGTTTAAAGAAGATAAAACAGGATATATTTACATGATAGTTAATAAATTGAATGGTAAATGTTATGTAGGAAGCTCAAGATCAATTAAAACTAGACTATATAACTATTTTAATTTGGCCTTGGCTGCTGCACAAAAAGGAAGACCTATTTCAAGTGCTATTATAAAATACGGGCTTGTTAATTTTGCTTTCATTGTTTTAGAGAAAGTAGATTTAAATGTACATAACTTAGAAGAAAGAGAAACTTTTTGAATTCAATTAATTAAACCTGAATATAATGCAGTGAAGGAAGCAGCTAGAAATATAGGCGTCCCACATCTGCAATACACTAAGTTAAGAATTTCAAAGAGTAGATCTTCAGCCTCTGTATATATTTACGATGAATTTAAAACACTGTTAGTTATAGTTCCTTCTTTAAGATCACTTGCAGTACAATTAGGAAGTTCTTCTATTAGTATAGCTTTAAAGAGAGCTATGGCAGATAAATCTTTATTTAGATCTTCTTGATATATATCCAATCAACTCTTTAATGAAAACGATAAACCTTTAATGGAGGTTGATTCTATTGAGTATATGAGTTTAATAGAAAAAATGAAGAGTCAAAAACATATTAGAAAAGCCATCTTTGTATTTAAAGATGGAGAATTTCATCCTTCGGCAAAAAATATGATGGAATACTGGCTGCAGCAAAAGCTTTAAATATTTCTCATGATACAATAAGATCTAATATTGAAAAAAAATACTACGTACAATGGGTACTTATTTAGTTACCATAGAAGTAACTAATATAATTAAATCGAACACATACACGTGAGTGGTGTTGTGTTAGCTAATGCTTCACTTGATATAGCCTTCCACGATACTTATTATGTAGTTGCTCAAATGGGCCTGAATGGTATATCTTCTTTTAAGTGCTATTTTGCAACTGACTATATGCTGGAAACTGTATTATTTGCATATTGTTTACTATTTATTTATACGGCTTATCTTTATAAATTAGATGTTAGTAAGAATATTTTTCTTTTAAATAGTCAAAATAACAATATAGCAATAAGTTCTGAACTTATGAATACACAATCAGCAGAAAACTGAAAAGGATTCTCAGAGACTATACGTCAGTTACCTGATACTGAAGATTATAAATTTTGAAATTGATTTGCCGGTATAATAGATGGGGATGGAAATTTTGATATTAGAACAAATTCTACTAATAAACAAAGAGTTCTTAAACAAATCAGAATAAAATTACATAATAGAGATATTAGAATTTTAACACACATACAAAATTATTTACATATAGGTAGAATTAGAGCAGATAAAAATAAACCTTATTCAATATATATAGTATCTACAAAAGAAGAGATGAAATATATTTTAGAACATATTAATGGATTAATCAGACTTAAAGTACCAGGTTTTAAAGAAGCTTGTGCTTTATACAATCTAGATTATATTGAAGCTGATTATAATATAAAATTATATGATCCTTATTATGCAGGTTTAATAGATACTGACGGTTCTATAGTATTTAATTATGCTGGAAATAGAATAGAATGTAATTTGGAATTTGAATATAATGAATATTCTTCCAAGTTAAATTTTGATAATACTCTATTAAATTCTAAACCTACTATTATTAAACGTAAAAGATCAAACTCCTTATCCCAAAGGGATCAGCGCGCTTCGCTAGAAAAAGAATTCTCATCTATAACCTTTAAATTTCAAAATGTTAATAATATGTTATTTATATATGATTACTTTATGCATAATAGATTATATTCTGATATTAAATTTTACAGAGTAAGTAAAATTAAACCTTTCATAGAAATTAGGGGATATAAAACATCACCTAAAGGTAGTATAGAACATAAAATATACTCAGATTTCATGATTAATTGAATTAAATATAATAACCCTTTATGATATAAAGTACCTTTTGTTACCAAACATTTGGGGGTTAGCCCTAGTCCATCCATATCCCTTAGGGATCAGGAGGACGAGCAAGCTCCTGAAAATAAATAACATATTAATTACAGGTAAAGATATAGTCCACAATTTTATTAAATACTAAAAATAGCATTTCCACTACGTATTAAGTATGGGAGCTGTATTCGCAATGTTTGCTGGTTGATACTTCTGAATACCTAAAATATTAGGTTTAAATTATAACTTAAATTTAGCTAAAGTTCAATTCTGACTTTTATTCATAGGGGTTTTTCTAAAGGGAAGTACTTTTGTAATGAAGGATAGATTACATAGATGATTTTCTACAAAGCGTAGAAATTCTCAGTTTGATCCTAAAGAGTTTGAATTATTTTTTGAAAATGTTAACAAAGAAAAAAGAAATATATATAAAGAATTAAGAAAAAAATCAGGTGTTTATTTGTTTATAAATAACATTACTAATGATTTATATATAGGTAGTAGCACAAATTTAACTAGCAGAATGGTTAGTTATTATTACTATACTAACTCACAAAAACCATCTAAGTTAGTTATAATTAGAGCTATGAAAAAATATGGTTTAGATAATTTTTCTTTGGCAATTATAGAATTATGTGAAAAAGATCTTTGTTTAATATTAGAACAAAAATGAATTGATCATTATACACCTAAATATAATGTTTTAACTGTAGTATTCCCGGAGGGAATCGGCAATTCATTAGTAGCTTGCGCACACAAACATAGTATCGACACAATTACTAAATTAAAAGAAAAACTAAGCAAAGAGAATCATCCTAAGTTTGGTAGTGTGACTTCAACTGAGACAAAGAAAGCTATTAGTGACAGTATAAAGTATTTTTATACAGAAAATAGCCATCCAAGTAAAGGATTGAAAGGTTCATTAGCTCCTCAATATGGTATAGGAGGTAAATTCGTCTATTGTTATAATAGACAAGGTGAAGAATTGATTTTCCCTTCCATAAATGGAGCTAGACAACACTTCAAAGTTAGATGAACTCTTGTAAAAAATAATATGGATAAAAATGAATGAATAACTCTTAATGGTGAAGATTGATTAATACAATCTATCCCTAAACAAAATTAATTTGATTAGCCCCTCCCAATCCTTCTATATGCTGGAAACTCTCATAAAGCTTAAGTACTTATTAAATAAGTAAAAATCTTAAGTGTATCTAGACAATCAGCAGGAAACCAAAGTAACAACACATGTTATTAGTAGGATCCTCAGAGACTTCACGAAGGAGGTTATTTTAATTAATTAAAATAATCAATATATAGTCCACACAACATGTAATCTTACATTCTTCCCTCTTTCAATGTTGGGGGCCTACAATAGAAATTATGTAGTGCAAAATGGGTAGCTTAGACTTTAGCTTGGCCTTCGGCATGAGCAACCTTCGAATAGACGAAGTCTCTAAAAAAAAAATAAATAAATTTATTTTTTTTTAGCCCATAAAAAACTTGGCAAATTGCTGGAAGGACGTCAGGCGTAATCACTCCTTTTACGTCTAATCAGCAGGCAATCTTTCTTTATAAAAAAAAAGAAAGCAGCTTCAACGATCAAACGCCAAGTACCCTCGATTTAAAAATTATATTTAAATAAGGGTAGTGATATGATCTAAGTAAAATAGTGACTAATAAGCATTATTTTATCTTGACTAGATTTACCTAAATCTATATCATCTAGTTCATATAACTTGAGTCCTAAAATACAAAGATTAAGCTTATCTAATCGTTTCTATTCTACCAGTTCAGTTGACAAAAATATACTTGACGTGGATAACCTTGATCAAATTGAATCTATTAAATTTGATTCTCTTGAGCAAGGATGTGAAGAAATTAAGTTCAAATATTTAGGAGTTTCTGGTGTTTATAAATTAATAAATAAAAATGATCCTAACCTTTTTTATATTGGTAGTTCAAATAATTTATCTAGAAGAATGGAGGAATATAATAAATTAACTAAAGGTTTACGTAAACCTCATTCTTCTTCAGAATTAGAAATATCTAAAACTTCAGCTTTAAATTGAAAATTAGAGTTTTTATATATTACTACACCTCAAACTTCCTTAGTTTATGAACAATATGCAATCCTTAAATTTAAACCTACTATTAATAGCAATTTAAGTGTAATCCCACGAATAAATCCTCAGTGAGGTAATAATTTAAATAATGCTATTGCAACAATTGAAAAATTATTATCGTTATTTACTGAAGGTTCCGAAGGATATAATAGAATAAATGTATTCCTTAAAACTTTTAAATTAGCTAATGGTTTAGATTATACGCCTGAAGATGCAGATAATAAATATTATTGCTTTTTAGTTTTTGTATATAATATTACTTCACCTCACGGGCGTCCTGTTGTTTATTCTTCAATTAATAGAGCTTTAAAGGGATTACAGATTAGTCATAGTACTTTATTAAATTACATTAATAATAAATATCTTTTTAATTCTAATCTTGTCTTATCTTTTGAATCTTTAGTTGAAGAAGATTTTGCAGAATATCAAGAAAGACCCACAGGGGATAGTCAACTCCGTAAACATATTGTTGTCTACAATCAAGATAATGAAAGAGTAGCGGAATTTAAATCTGGTAGAGAAATGGCTAGATATTTCCAAATTGATGGAAAAGTAGCTAGATTAGCTATAGCCAAGGGTGAGTATTTGGACTTTTTACTGGTATCTAAAGATGTTTCTTTTAGACAAACAATTTATGTATTTGACAGTGACACTAAAGAAATTTTAGCTAAGTTTCTTGGTGTGTCAAAAGCTTTAAAATATGCTAAAGTTAATTTTTATACATTAAAAAGTTTAATTGAAAAAGGAAATTCTTATAACGGTAAAATATATAGTTATAAAGATAAAATTTAACCAAATGCGTACGCCTATCATAAAATGCAACATTTCTTAGGTTTACAAGGAATGCCTAGAAGAATTAGTGATTATCCTGATGCTTTTGCAGGTTGAAATTTAATAAGTAGTATAGGTTCTATAGTAAGTGTAATAGCTGCATGATTATTCTTATATATTGTATATTCACAATTAGTAGAAGGAAAAGTGGCTTCTAGAAATCCTTGATTAACTCCAGGATTCTACACAGACGTATTACAAGCTAATTTAAATAGAAGCTACACTAGTTTAGAGTGAGGATTATCAAGCCCACCAAAACCTCATGCATTTGTAAGTCTACCTTTACAAAGCTAAAATCAGTACGTAGTACGCCGTACGCCTATTTATATCTAGCTTTTCATAACAAAGTAGTAACCATATTCCCGGCGAATATCCCCACTTCGTCGGGATTAGACGAATAAAAAAAAATATATTTTTTTAGAGCGGACTTCGTTCGCGCCGCCAGACGAAGTCTAGCGCCATATTCCCTCCGGGAATTCGGGAATTAGGGGGAGGCTAGCGAAGTTAGCCTCCCTGCCTACTCGCTGGGTATATTAACGCTACATAGTACGTATAATATTCCTAGCTTTATATAGCTTGCTAATTAGTTGTATAGCCTGCTTTTCGTATTACCTAATTCCCGAATTCCCGAATTAGGATACACTTCGTTAGGGGTACACTTCGTTAGGGAATCGGGCAAGGCCGATTCCTCGTATACATGAAAAGCTAGATTTAAGTCTCATTAGCTCAATGGCAGAGCAGAATACTTCTAATATTTAGATCTTAGTTCGAGTCTAAGATGAGATAGGTATAGAGAAATCTATATTATAAAGATAATAAGTAGTCTATTAAATCAATAAAGAAAATTTTTTTATCGGCTATTTTTGCTTCTAGATCATAATATTTAATATCTAGCTTAGCTGGCTTAGCTAAAGCTATAAAGCTAAAGCACGAATTATAGAAGGAGGGTACGACTTCGTATAAATAGGAGTACGCTTAGATATAAAAAAAAATAGCCAGCTAAAGCTACTCTTTTGTGTGCGCGTAGGCTGGGACTATTCGTGGAGAGCATCTTCGCCCTCGAGTAAGGGGTCGGTAGTCCTACGGACCAGCAAGCTCGATTCGTTCCACGGAAGAATGCCACCCTATTTTTTTTTACTAGTATTCCCTCCTGATCCCTAGCTTGCGTAGCAAGCTCGGGATATGGATGGGAGAGACTTCGTCTACGCAAGCTCGCCTAGAACAAAGTTCCTCCTTGCCATAAACTAAACGTATTAGATTATTCTATAAATAGTTTAATATATAGTATATAAGAGCTAGCTAGAACGAAGTCCGCTCTTATATACTTTTTATTTACCTACGAGTGACGCGTTGTGCACGTATTATAATTAAATTACAACAATAAAAAATATGAAGGCAAAAGCCCTAAAATTAATTAATCTTTTAACATATAAAGATATAGATATACCTAGACCTCATGTCTTTGTGAATCTTCCGTTAAAAAGTACGGTTTCACCGGTAGAGCTTACAGATATAACTTTAAAGATTAATGAACTATTACCTCAACTTTCTGATTTTATAAGTCAATTTCACAGTATCATCTTGACTAATAATATAAATGTTATAACAGATGCAGGCGGTAATATGTCATTAGATGTTCCTGGTACTATGTCGGACACTGATGCAGATAAATTTAGTAGAAGAATAAGTATTATTGATCGTTTAATAACAACACGTGGTCAAGAAATAAATGATTTATTACAGAAAGGATTAGAAATAGAAGGTAAATTAAAGAAAGAAAATGTTAACTATACTTCGCAAATATTAGATAAAGTCAATGAATTTAAGAGATTAAATGCTTCTTATAAACATTAATAGCTCTAACTTTAGCTTTATTCTTCTGTTATTTATCTAGTAGACGAAGTCTAGAGCTACGCCCTAGACTATTCCATCCTTCGGAGGAATTAGCAAGCTCTAGACTTCGTCTACTCCTCCCCCTAATTCCCGAATTCCCGAATTCCCTAATTCCCTATTCCCTATTCCCGGCAGCTACGCAGCCGGGAATAGGGAATCGGGAATCGGGAATGGGGAATCGGGAATCGGGAATATGGCTACTGCTTCGTACACTAATTTAGTATTATTAATATTATAAGATTAAACAAAACAAAATAAAACATAGCTAGCTTACTATATTTATGCTTAGCTTATTTCTAGTTTGATATTTCAGAGCTCGCGCCCCCCCCTTCGGCGGGATCAGAAATTAGCAAGCTCTATTTAGGGACGAGCATGCGCCGTATTTTCGAGCTTGCGGATCCCGAGCTTCGCCCCCGGAGGGAGAGACTTCGTCTACAGCAAGCTCGGGATATGGATATGAAAATCGCCAACGGCGCTAGCTCGCAATCTAGAAAAATTTTTAGTGGTTTCTGACTCCTAATCCCGGAGGGATATTGAGCCGGAATTAGGGGAGGGGTAATATTCGTAACACGGAGAGACTTCGTCTACGCAAGCTCTAAAATAAATAACTTTATTTTAGAGCTTGCGGATCCCTGCGTAGCTGGGATATTACTCCTTCCTGCCTCCTACTAGCTATAGAAATCAGCCTAGTGAGTTAGCACACATTAACAAAGAAAGATGTAGTGCTTCCTTCGGAGCACTAGCAAATAAAAAAAAAATGAATTATTCTCCTACTATTATTTCAATAATTGAAAATATAATATTAATGTTACCCGCTTTATTAGTGGTAGCTTATGTAACTGTAGCGGAAAGAAAAACTATGGCAAGTATGCAAAGAAGACTTGGTCCTAACGCAGTAGGATTAAAACCCGTTTAGTCCCCCTTATTTTTAACTAAATTAAGGTAAACAGAGGATGAATTTCAAGAAAAGCTGTTAAGCTAACTTGAAGCGAAGCTTATTATTACTAATAAGAACGTTCAACGACTAAAGAGTATTTTTATATAAATACTTCAGTATTCTCCTTCTAATTTAATTTGTAATAGTATGACAGAAATACGAGCTTGCTAATCCCGCAGGGATACTCATTATAAAAAAAAATTAGAAGAAAACATAGTCTGAACCATCTTGTGAGAGATGGATTAAGAGTAAAATCTTTATAACACAATTGATTACGGTCTTTTACAGGCATTTGCAGATGCTTTAAAATTAATCTTAAAAGAATATGTAGCTCCTACACAAGCTAATTTAATACTATTTTTCTTAGGACCTATAGTGACATTAATATTTGCTTTATTAGGTTATGCAGTTATTCCTTACGGTCCTGGACTATCATTAGGGGATATGGAATTAGGAATATTGTATATGTTAGCTGTTTCAGGTTTAGCTACTTATGGAATTTTATTAGCCGGGTGAAGTGCTAATAGTAAGTATGCTTTCTTAGGATCTTTAAGAAGTACAGCTCAATTAATTAGTTATGAATTAGTGTTAAGTTCTGTATTATTAATAATAATAATGATAACAAATAGCTTAAATTTAAATATAAATGTACAATTCCAAAAAATAGTATGATTAGCTTTACCTCTATTCTGTATATTAATAATATTCTTTATAGGTTCTGTGGCAGAGACTAATCGTGCACCATTTGATTTAGCAGAGGCTATTTAACCAGATTTGGCCTCTTTAAAGATCACAAATTGCTGGAATTTCTTAATTAAGAGAATCAGCAGGTAATCAACTTAAGTTGAATCTTCAGAGACTAGATGTGATCATTTAATATCGAGCAAGCTCGATATTAAATAAGGTATAGTCCAGACTTATATGAAAATATAAGATTAATAAATTCAAAATTATTACCCTCTAGAGTTAAATCTCCGGAGGCAATATGTATGTGTAACTACACTAATAAATATTTATTTTCTAGCCAGCAAGGCGGAACCCTTAAAATAACCAAAAGATTTTACTCAGACGCAAGTTCGCCTTCAATTAATATACCAACAGTAAACCCTACCCCTGTACTAGTTATAAGAACCTTGCACGATAAAGGTTACGTAGATTCTTATAAAGAAATTCTAAAGAATAAGGGGGGTATTTACTCCTTTATTAATACTGTTAATGGTAAACAATATATTGGAAGCGCTAAAGATTTTTATATTAGACTTAATGAACATTTAAACAATAAAAAGTCGAATTTAAGAGCTTGCTGAGTCCGAAGGACTATACAAAAAGCTTTTGACAAATATGGATTAGATAAGTTCAATTGAATTATTTATGAATATTTTAGCTATGAGACTAAAATATTAAGTAATGAAAGTTTAACTGAATTAGGGGCTTCGCCTACTAGTTACATAAAAGCGTTGGATTTTTCTACTCTTTATAATATGAAAAGAGAAGCTTCAAGTATGTTAGGTTATAAACATACGGATGAGGCTATACAGAAAATGATTGAACGCTATAAAGATAAAACTAATCATCCTATGTTTGGTAAAAGTCATAGCAAAAAAGTATTAGAATTAATAAGTAAACCCGGTGAGTTAAATCCTATGTTTGGTAGAATACATAGTGATGAAACTAAAAAATTAATGGCAAAAAAAAGAAATAAATATTCAAATGGTGTAGGAATCTTCGATTTAGAAGATAATCTAATCAAAAAATTTGATAATAATGTAGAATTAGCTAATTATTTAAATATATCTAAAGTAACTGTAGTAGTCCTACGGACTCAGCAAGCTATGTATTTAAATAATGAACTAATCTATAAAAACATGTACATATTTAAACCTATAAATTAATAATTTTGAGTATAAGGAATCTGAATTGGTAAGTGGATTTATGACAGAACACGCTGCAGTAATATTTGTCTTTTTCTTCTTAGCTGAATATGCTAGTATTGTATTAATGTGTATATTTACTAGTATTTTATTTTTAGGTGGTTATTTATTAGAATTTGACATTGTATATTGATTTGACTTATTAAATTATATATATGCATATATTTTCGATATAAACTGAATTACATCTTTAGAATATTTTAAATTAAGAGGAATTTTGACTAGTTCTTCTGTAGATGGCTTTTTACATAGTATAACTTTAGGTATAAAAAGCTCAATAATGGTATTTATATTTATCTGGGTAAGAGCTTCATTCCCTAGAATACGTTTTGACCAGTTAATGTCATTCTGTTGAACTGTGTTATTACCTATTTTATTTGCTTTTATAATATTAATTCCTTGTTTATTATATATATTCGGAATAACTGTAGTAAATGTGAACATGTTTTAGTAATTTTAGTAATTTTAGAGCCTGCTGATTCCCGCCTTCGGCGGGAATAACGTAGAAAAAAATACTGCATAGTCCTCCGGACTCAAGAAGAATATAGTCCTCCGGACTCAGCAAACACATAGAGTTAATCCATATTCCCGATTCCCGGCGTAGCCTCCCACTGGGTGGCATTCTTCAGGGGGGGGCGAAGCTCGGGAATATGGATGGTATTATATATAAGCGTTCTACCAATATTATTGTTTGCTAGGCTATTCCCGATTCCCGATCCCATATTCCCGAGCTTCGCCCCCTAGTCCTACGGACCAGCAAGCTCGGGGGGCGAAGCTCGGGAATATGGATAAGTGCATAGCAGCAAGCTAAGGCAGGAATAGTGGAGGTAGAACAAGCAGCTACTGCTGTATTAACTCTTTATGATAAAGAGTATCAATAGCATACTCTTTATCATAAAGGCCATGAGACACATGTATATAGGCGGACATAGTAAATTATTTGAAGAGCAATAAATATCAATCTTCAACATATGTTATTATCCTCGTTAATTATTACACCTCTACTAGGGACAATGGTTGTAGCTAGTTCAGGATCATATAAAAATTCAGAGTTATTTACTAAAACGATTGCGCTTACTACTAGTGTTATAAATTTAATTATATCATTAGTTATGTTTATTTTATTTAATAACAGTACTAATCAATTTCAATTTGTACAAGAACACTACAATGTACAACTATTCGACATTTACTTGGGTGTAGATGGTATCTCTATATATTTTATATTATTGACTACAATAATAATGCCTATAGCATTATTATCTAATTGAGATTCTATAAAAGAAAATGTAAAATCTTATTTAATAATTATGTTATTATTAGAAACATTATTATTAGCAGTTTTTATGAGCTTAGACATAATGTCATTCTATATATTCTTTGAATCTATATTACCTCCTTTATTTATATTAATAGGTTTATATGGATCAGATAATAAAGTAAGTGCGAGCTACTATTTATTTTTATATACGCTGTGAGGTTCTTTGTTTTTACTACTGTCGATTTTAAGTACATCTTCTATAATGGGTAGTACAGATTTTGATACTTTATTTAAACTAAATTTTGAATATAAAACTCAAATATTCTTATTTATAGGAATATTTATATCATTTGCTGTAAAAACTCCTACAATATTTTTAAACAATTGATTATTAAAAGCTCACGTTGAATCTCCTTTAGGTGGAAGTATTGTATTAGCCGCAATAGTATTAAAATTAAGTCTATACGGTGTATTTAGATTAATATTACCTATATTACCTAAAGCTTCTTTAGATTATACTTTTGTTGTATTTACTATAGCGGTAATTACAATTATATATGCTAGTTTTAGTACACTAAGAACAACAGATGTAAAAGAACTAATAGCATATAGTTCAGTCTGTCACGCTTCAGTTTATTTAATAGGAGTATTTAGTAATACTATGCAAGGATTAGAAGGAAGTGTGATATTAGGTTTAGCCCATGGGTTTGTGTCAAGTGGTTTATTTATATGTGCAGGTGGAATATTATACGATAGAACAGGTACTAGACTTATATATTTTTATAGAGGAATTACTCAATTAATGCCTATATTTGCTATATTATTCTTTATATTAGCTTTAGGTAATTGTGGTGCTCCATTAACTTTAAATTTTGTAGGTGAATTTATGTCACTTTATAGTATAATAGAAAGATTACCTGTATTAGGTGTTTTCGCTTGTTCTTCTGTAGTATTTTCTGCAGCCTACACTATATATATGTTTAATAGAATATCTTTCGGAGGTTCTTTCACTAGATTTATAGAAGAAAGTATATACGATGTAAATAAAAGAGAATTTATTTTATTATTTATATTAGTATTATTTACAGTTGTATTGGGTGTATATCCTTCTTTAATTTTAAACGTATTAGATTATTCTATGAATAGTTTAATATATAGTATATAAGGTTAGCTTTAGCAAACCTATAGCCAAGCTAGCTAGAACGAAGTCCGCTCTTATATACTTTTTATTTACCTACGAGTGACGCGTTGTGCACGTATTATAATTATCATAATCAAAATTAATATGCCACAATTAGTACCTTTTTATTATATGAATGAAGTAGTATTTGCTTTTGCTATAATAGTATTTATTCTATACGTATTATCTAAATACATATTACCAAGAATAGTGCGTTTATTCTTATCACGTATGTTTATTAATAAAATATAATATATATTAAGGGGAGGAGGGCGCTAGCTCTTCATAGAAGGCTATACATATCTCGCTCTTAGCTAGCTTACAGCTAAAGCTAAAAGCTAGCAAGCTCATACCTATTTTGCCAATATTTAGCTTTTTAAAGATTTATATATTATAGTAGTAATAATACTACTAGATGTTTTCTATAGAAAAACAAAATTTATTCTTTGCGCAAGCTAAAGAAATAAGAAGTCCTTTAGATCAATTTGAAATAAGAGACATATTAAATTTAGAAGTTTTAGGTGGTAACTTACATCTATCTTTAACTAACATAGGATTATATTTAACAATAGGAGCTTTAATTATATTAGTTTTAAGTATAGTTTCAACTAACTATAATAAATTAGTTAGTAATAACTGATCAATAGCTCAAGAATCATTATACGTAACTATACATAATATAGTTACAAATCAAATAAACCCTAAAAATGGTCAAATTTATTTCCCATTTATATATACTTTATTTATATTTATATTAATAAATAATTTAATGGGTATGGTTAACAGGAGCCTTTATATTTTATCATTATTTATCTCAAACATGTTTGAAGTATCAGGATTACATAGTAAACCTATATTTCAAGTACAATCATATTCTTCTCTTAACTCTGACTCTCAGCCAGATACACAAATAAACATATCTAAGGATAGTCCTAGATATAGTTTTAACAATAAAAACACCTTCTACCTTAATCCTGATTATCTTACAGGGTTTGTAGATGGAGAAGGTTGTTTCTCGCTTTCTATATTTAAAAAAGACAGAAGCTTAACTGGTTGACAAGTTAAGCCTATCTTTAGTATATCTTTACATAATAAAGATATTAAATTATTAGAAGCTATTCAAAGAACTTTTAAAACAGGAAAGATCTATAAACATGGAGTTGATTCTATGCAATATCGTGTAAGTTCTTTAAAGAATTTACAAATAATCACAGATCATTTTGATAGTTATCCTTTAATATCTCAAAAGAGAGCTGATTATCTTTTATTTAAGCAAGCTATAGCTATAATAAAGAATAAAGAGCATTTATCTCTAAAGGGTATATTGAAGTTAGTAGGAATTAAAGCTTCATTAAACTGAGGTCTATCAGATAAGTTTAAAGAGAGTTTCCCTACTGCAAAAGCAGTAGTGAGACCTTCAGTAAGATATAACACTTTAAATGTTAAGATTAAAAACTTAAATTGAATTAGAGGATTTATAGACGCTGAAGGAAGTTTCCAAGTTATAACTCAAAATAATAGAAATGTTAGTTTAAGATTTTCATTGACTCAACATATTAAAGATGAAGAGTTGTTAAAGGATATAACTACTTATCTAAACTGTGGTAGATATTACAAATCACCAGGACGTGATGAAGGTCAATACTTAGTAACAATCTTTTCAGATATAAATGATAAGCTAATACCTTTCTTAAACGAATATCCATTATTAGGTATTAAACAATATGATTACTTAGATTTTGCACAAATAGCCGAACTAATAAAATCTAAAGCCCATTTAACGGATGAAGGATTAGAAAAGATAAAGTTAATTCAAAGTAATATGAATAGAAAGAGAATAACAATAGAAGAATAGATAAATGTTTAGATAATTCTAATATCATAGATAAATAATAATAATAATAAAATATAATAAATTTCACTATATGCTGGAAACTTCTAATGCCTTTAGGTACCAATACTGGTGAAAATCTTAAAGGATGAAACAATGAACTATCAGCAGGAAACCAAAATAACAAGCGATAAAAAAAAATAGGCGTATCCCCACTTCGTCGGGATAGACGAAGTCTCAGCAGGCTAGGCAAAGCTGCTCTATTTATTTTTTTTTTCTGCCTCGTTATGAGTAGGATCCTCAGAGACTACGTGTGAAAGATCACTTAACACAGTTTTAAAATAACAACTAAGTGATTAAGATATAGTCCACCGCGGTAAGTCTATAAGACTTACTGTATTGTCCATACAGCTTTGCTTCTACAGCCCATTTTGCGTTAACATTTGCTCTTAGTTTCACAATAGTATTAGGTGCAACTATATTAGGATTCCAAAAACATGGTTTAAAATTCTTTTCTTTATTAGTACCTGCTGGTTGTCCTTTAGCACTTTTACCTTTATTAGTGACTATCGAGTTCATAAAAATTAAGTAGGGTTACTTAAAATTGTGAGTAAGAGCCAAACTCCGGGGACTCCCTAAAGCTCTAGTAACCAAGGTTATATTGTAAAGATATAACTGGCCTAGCTAATCACTAGCTTTGTTACCGTACGGAGGTAATGAAGTCTTTTAAGGAAGGCGTAAGCTCTCCTTTTTAGAGGTAAGGTAATATCACTAGAGATTATTGGTACAAGTACCAATGAATGGGTTATCGCGGATCTAAATCAGTGATATTTATTTAAAATATCCCTGTAAAAGAGCAACGAGTAGACGGTTCTTCAGTATTATCTTTAATACTGTAAGGTGTACTCTAGTCGCCATGAAAGTGGTTTTGAGTGGAATCAAGTAAACTCAAATTAAAGATTCTGTATAGTCTTGGCCAATCTCGAAAAAAAAATTACAATCTACATATTACATGTGGAAAATTTTCGAATCTTAAGCGGCCCCTTAGTTTTATTTAATACTGATAATTTAGCATTGAAACCGAATAACGATTATTCTAGGACTACTGTGATAGCTAAGCGTCGAACTAAAAACCTACAATCAAATCCTTATTATGGGTCAGTTATATCTGTATCCAGATCCTACGTATCAGATCTGCTTTTTACAGGAGGGAAAGGTATTGACATAAGAACTATGTCTACAAAGATTCAACCGGTACCTGTTAAAGTTTATCATAATGCTGATAAAGAAAAAGGATCAATTATTGAGGATAATAAAGGACGAACAGGTATTTATCGTTGAGTACACATAGAATCAGGTAAAAGTTATATAGGTTCATCAGTTAAGTTAAACATTAGATTTAAACAATATTTTAATTATAATCATATATCACGACCTACACGTACTTTAAGAATATACAGGGCGTTATTAAAATACGGATATTCGGAATTTCGTCTAGAAATTTTAGAATATTGCTCTCCTGATGTATTACTTGAAAGAGAGCAATTCTATTTTGATACACTTAGTCCTGAATATAATATATTGAAAGTAGCAGGATCTCCTTTAGGATACAGACACAGCGAAGCCGCTAAAAAAATAATAGGCTTGGCATCTAAAAATAGAAAGGTATTAGAATCTAGTCGTGAGCTTAAAAGAGAAGCCTTATTAGGTAAAAGCTTTGATAAGGAGCGTATAGAAAAAATGCGTCTAAGTAATACTTTTAGAAAACCTGTTTTAATTACTAATGAGGATACAAAGGAGACAATAGAATTTCCTTCTTTAACCGAAGCAGGGCAATATCTAGGTGTATCAAGAGTTACCATAAATAAATATTTATTAAATAATATACCTTATAATGGTTATACAATCTCTGCCTCTGTAAATAATCCTTCTTTAGTTAGTGGTAATATTCCTAAGGAATCTCCTAAACTATTACAGCAGTCTGTCCTGTTAACTAATAAAGAAACAGGAGATCAAAAAGAATTTTCTTCCTTAACAGATGCAGCTAAATATTTGGAAGTATCTAGAGGAAGATTAGGGAGTTTTTTAAATAATATGGGTGAGGCGAAGCCCACTCGTACAAATATCACAGGTTGCGAAAGCATAAAAGGATATATTATTTCCAAGATCACAGCAGTTCAAAGTACTGTAAACAGAAAAACAAAGAAGGTTGAGGTTACAGATATTGATACAAAAAAAGTCACAATATATCCTTCGTTTGCTTTAGCTGGTAAAGCTTTAGGTATATCTCCTTCAAGTCTGTCCTTATACTTTTCAAAAAACCGTACTAAACCTTTCCGGAATAAGTACGGTTTAAAATTAGTTTAGTAATGTAAGGCGAAGCCTATATTTCGTGCATTTGTCTGTTTTGCGTTTATATAGCTTGCGCATTCGCACCTGTATCCGTAAGTTAGGAATATATGATTAAAAATTAAGATATAGATTGGTCAAGAGTACATTCGATCATATCTAGCGAGAAACGTTTCATTAGGTCTTAGATTAGCCGCGAATATCACTGCGGGACATATGCTATTAAGCATCTTGAGTGGGTTTGTTTATAATATAATGAATTCAGGATTTATCTTCTTTATTTTAGGATTAATACCTTTATTATTTATTATAGCATTCTCAGGTCTTGAATTAGCTATAGCCTTTATCCAAGCGCAAGTGTTCGTGGTATTATCAAGTTCTTATATAAAAGACGGATTAGATTTACATTAAGCTGTACGAGTTTAGTATAAGAAAAATATCAATGTATTTAGCATAGCAGTTTATTAAATTAAATTGTGAGGGTGGGATGGATTTGTTACTTCGTAACAAGGGGCATAAATATAAAATATCATCTTTAAAGGTGTAAATACCTTGCCAGAAATGTATCTTTAGGTCTTAGATTAGCAGCTGGTCACATGTTATTAAGCATATTAAGTGGTTTTGTTTATAATATAATGAATTCTGGTTTTATATTCTTCATTTTAGGATTAATACCTTTATTATTTATTATAGCCTTTTCAGGTTTAGAGTTAGCAATAGCCTTCATCCAGGCGCAGGTGTTCGTGGTACTATCTAGTTCTTATATAAAAGACGGATTAGATTTACATTAATATTTGTAGCGATAGACGAAGTCTCTCCCTATCCGAAGGATATGCTGGCTAGGCTGATTTCGAAGAAATATGCCTATATAAAAAAAAAGATAAAAATTTAGTATTTTCGAGCTTGCGCTAGGCTTGCGTACCGAAGGATATGAAAATCTGCAAGCAAGCTCTTACGAGCTTGCTGATTCCCGGCTACGTCGGGAATAGGAAATCGCGCAAGCTCTTCCGATTCCCGCTGGGAATAGGAAATCGCGCTAGCTCGAGACTTCGTCTACCGTAGGGTGAGACTTCGTCTACGCAAGCTCTCTATAAAAAAAAAATATATTTTTTTTTTTACTCGTTCGCCCCCTCCGAAAATACCAGAGGAGGGAACTTCGTTCGGGCTAAAAATATCGAAGAAAGAGTAGGCAGGAGTTCCAAAAGCTCCACTAGACTATTCCTACGAATATTTTTAGTAGTCCTACGGACTCAGCAAGCTAGAGCTTGCTAGTACTAATCCGGCTCCGCCGGATATGTACTACGAAAAAAATCCAGCAATAAAAAAAATAAAGAACTTTATTTTTTTTATTTTTACTAGACTTCGTCTACTCGCCCCCCAGGGGCTATTCGTTATTAGTACTAAGTGTTTATATTGAGGAAAGTTATAAGAACAATAACAATTTATCCTGAAGGCGCTATTCGTTTCAGGAATTAGCACCCAGGAAATTAATAAAAGTTATATGATGTATAGGAAGAAAATAATACAAAATTATTTATATAATTTATATGAAAAACCGCGAGCAACTAGCATTTTATAGAAAATTATCTGTTTTAGTAAAATTCACAGTAAATAGCTTATATGTTTTTACCTTAGTCAATGGATTTAGATCCATTAGTGATATATGAATAGTTCTATATCCGAAAAAAAAGTAAAAGTAAAAGTTGAGTTTGGTGATGGCTCTGATTGAATGCTGTCCAAGTGCTTGACACATGCTAATCGTACGTTTTAATTGATAAATTAAAAAGTGGTGTACAGGTGAGTATAATGATATTCTTCGCCGGCCTTAAAGTGGAGGTAAATCCTTCATAATAAATAAAGGAAACATATAATAAAAAAAAATTAGGGTATAGACAAGGACAAGTGTTGAGGGGGGGAAACCCTCAGCAAGTTGACTCCCTTATATATTTTTTTTTGCTCTTTTTTTTCTGCTTTAAGAGGATAATAAATATCTTCGAGATAGGTAGTAGTTAAGGTGATGACTTAACTAGCCTTAAACTCTCGTAGTCGAATCTGAAAGGTTGATCGACCACATTGGGTCTGAAAAAACCCCAATGCAAGTTAGTACAGCAGTGAGGAATCTTGGTCAATGGCCTAACGGCTGAACTGGCAACTTGGAGAAGTGGCAAGTCTTCCAGTATGGGGAGCAAACAGCTATGGGTCAAGCCCGATACCTTTAAGAGAAGTCTTATTGTGAGGGCGAGTTGTATAACACCATAGGGCTGGCCGTCCCATATGAAAAGATTTTATTAGAATTGAATGAAACTTTGTTTATATATTGATAATGACAGTATATATATCGTGTCTTGACTAATTGCGTGCCAGCAGTCGCGGTAATACGTAAGAGACTAGTGTTATTCATCTTAATTAGGTTTAAAGGGTACCCAGACGGTCTATATAGCTTATAAAATGTTAGTATAAGACTAGAGTTTTATGTAAGAGGGCAGTACTTGAGGAGGAGAGATGAAATTTCGTGATACCAAAGGGACTCTGTAAAGGCGAAGGCAGCCCTCTATGTAAAAACTGACGTTGAAGGACGAAGGCACAGAGAACAAACAGGATTAGATACCCAAGTAGTCTTTGCAGTAAATGATGAATGCCATAGGTTAGATCTATATTTCTATTATAATAATACATTTCTATTATTTATTATAAAACGCATTCCTTATATAGCTTCGCGCTATAATATATTTTATATATAGTGCAGCAGAAATTTTTGTATCTGGTCTATAAATGAAAGTGTAAGCATTTCACCTCAAGAGTAATGTGGCAACGCAGGAACTGAAATCACTAGACCGTTTCTGACACCAGTAGTGAAGTATGTTGTTTAATTCGATGATCCACGAAAAACCTTACCACAATTTGAATAATTTTATTACAGGAGTTGCACGGCTGTTTCCAGTTAATGTTGTGAAACTGTGGTTTCCATGAAATTAACGTAATCCCTGGCTTTATTTTTTTTATTTACGATAAAGCATTCAGTCCTGGAAATTTGGAAAGAAAAAGGGGACAAAGACAAGTCATCATGGCCTTGATATTGTGGGCTATAGACGTGCCACATATACCTAAACAAAGAGATGCGAAAATGTGAATTTAAGCTAATCTCAAAAAATAGGATATAAATTTTAAGGATTGTAGTCTGAAATTCGACTATATGAATAAGTAATTACTAGTAATCGTGAATCACCATGTCACGGTGAATAGACCTTGGATTGGTACTAACCACTCGTCACATGCTGAAAGGGGCATGCGCAATAAGTTTGCTTTCTTAGTAACAAGTAAAAAAAACAAATAGGTTTTATATATTCTTTTATTGGGAATCTTCGTATGCGTGGCTCTAATTAGTGTTAAGTCGAAATACGGTTCGGGTAGTGGAAGTTGCCCGGGATTAATTAATATTAACCATAAATATATATAATATAAGCGCAAGCATGAAAAAAAAATCTCTTTTTTTTTTCCGAGCTAGCGCCTATATAAAGGAGGGTTCCTTTATTGGTAAGAAGGGTTGAGCTGTAAACTCAATAGCTATTGCTTTTAAGAGTTCGAATCTCTTGTCTCCTAGAATTAGTAACTTAATTAGGTAAAGGACTTCCTTGTCACGGAAGTAGATGTCGGTTCGATTCTGATCTAATTCGTATAGTAGCATACATAGCATACATAGCAGCTAGCTTGCTTTTATAGAGAAGTGCTAGCTTTTAGCTTGCACTATTACTGCGAGGCAAACGAGAGGTAAGGCTAGCTTCGCTAGCCCTTTCGGAGCTAATGCAGGAAAAGTTTCCATAGGTAGGGTAAGATATTTGCTAAGTATTATGTTTTATACATTTAGGTGTTCGAATCACCTCTTTTCCGTAGTCTCCATGCGAGCTTCGCTCGTATATGGGCTAGCGAAGCTAGCCTCTTTATTTTTTTTTATTGCTTGAGCCTCTATAGCTCAACGGTAGAGCATAATACTGTTAATATTATGATAGATGTTCGATTCATCTTAGGGGCTTTTAACTTGTGTACAAAACTACAAGATTTATAATATATAATATATATGACAAATTTAATAAGAAGTAATTTTCAGGATCATCCATTCCATTTAGTGTCACCATCTCCTTGACCACTGTATACAAGTATTGCTTTATTTACAGTAACAGTGAATGGAGCATTATCAATGCACTTATTTAGCAACAGCTATATAGTGTTTTACTTATCATTAATTACATTAGTAGCATCTATGGCTTTCTGATTTAGAGATATAATAGCAGAGGGTAAACTTAAATTAAATACTATAGTCCTTCGGACTCAGCAAGCTCTAAATTATTATTTGAATATTGCACAAAAAATTCCTTCTATCCATTTAGAAGAGGCTTTATATACATATAGAAATAAAAACAATACTACAATTTTCACTAATAATAATAACTTAGGTTATTATTTAGCAGGTCTTTTAGAAGGAGACGGTTCCATTTCTCTTCCTTCGACCAATACTGGAGTTACAAGTTTAAATAGAGTACTTAATCCTAGAATAGTATTTACTTCCCATATTAATAATATAGGTATGTATTCATTTATACAATCAGAATTAGGTAATATAGGACGTTTTCAAGGCGCTAGCTCTTCAGGAGAAAATATTCTTCGTTATATTATTGGAGATATAGAAAGTATTATTCTTTTTATAAATTTAGTACACGGAAAACTTAGAACACCAAAAAACCAGAGATTTAATGATTTAATCAATTTTATGAACAATAAATATGATTTAAATATATCGGAAAGTTTATTAGATAATTCTAGCTTTACAGATAATAGTTGATTCTCCGGTTTTAGTGAAGCAGATGGACATTTCGGAATTAAATATGTAGGGGGCAGAGCTTGCGCAGCGATTTTCGCGGCTCCTAATCCCGCAGGGATATCGACGAAAATACGTAAACCTAAATCTGAAACCCGTAAAAGATCTGTAAGTGAAAATATTTCTTTGAAATTTAGATTAGATCAACGTTTATATGATAAAGCTACATCAACCTCGATGAAACCTTTTATGGAAAATTTAGCTTTATTTCTTAATGCTAATTTAAAAACATATAAAAATAATACCAATTCGGAAGTATTATCAGTTAGTATACAATCTATAAAAAATGTAAGTTTTCTTATAGATTATTTTAATAAATTTCCTTTAATAGGAGATAAACTTACTGATTTTAAAAAGTGAGAAATAGTATATAATATGATAATACTTAAACAACATCTTACTGAAGAAGGTAGATTGAAAATAAAAAATCTATTGGTTAAATAGAGCTCTAGACTTCGTCTAGCCTTAATAATAATAATTTAATGTATATGTGCTCTCTTTAAATTTAACAAATTGCTGGAAAATCCTAAAATTAGGCTAATCAGCAGGAAACTAAAAGACGGATAAATATCTTTTAGGGTCTTCAGAGACTAGACATTAAAAATTAATGCGTTAGTATTCCCTACCCCCTACGGGGCTTAAGGGAGAGACTTCTCCTTAGCCTGCGTACCCGAGACTTCTAATTTCGAATAAATATGTATTTCATATCCCTTACGGGATCAGAAATTAGTATTTCATATCCCTTACGGGATCAGAAATTAGAAGTGGGTCCGCCTGGGATATGTCCAGGCGGACCCACCACTCCGTCGTCGGCGGAGAGTACACTTCGTTAGGGGACTACAGCAAGCTCTCCTTTTAGGAATACTAACCCATTAATTAAGGTATAGTCCAAAAAATATAGAAATATATTTATAATATCTATCGACATATTTAGGAAATCATACATTATCAGTGCAAAAAGGATTAAATCTAGGAGTAATACTATTTATAGTATCTGAAGGTTTATTTTTTGTAGCTATCTTTTGAGCATTCTTCCATAGACAAAATGCATTGTGGATAAGAACCAAACTCCGGGGAAACCCTAAAGCTCTAATAACTAAGCTATCTGTCGAAAGACTTATAGTGGCCTCATTAAGGACTGAGGGTATAGTAACATCATTAGAGATTATTGGCTTAAGCCAATGAATGGGCTATCGCGGATCTAAATCAGATAGTTTTATATCTGTAAAAGAGCAACGAGCAGACGGTTCTTCAATATTTTCTAAATATTGTAAGGTGTGCTCTGAGAGCCAGGGAAACTTGGTTTTTATACATCAACAAAAAGATGTTAATACTGTTATATCTACTACTACTCATAGAGTACGTAGTAGATATACAAAAAATATTCTATGTGCTAGTAGCACGAATATCATTCAAAAATCTTTATTTTCTACCAATACCTATTCCCAATTCCCACAGGGAATTAGGGAATCGGCATTTAATACTTCACCTTTAACATTAAATCCTAATTATGTAACAGGGTTTACTGATGGAGAAGGATGTTTTTTTGTAGGGATTAATCAAGACGTAAAATTTAAAACTGGTTACAGAGTAAAAGCTACGTTTCAAATAGGTCTTCATGAAAAAGATCTCGCTCTGTTGGAACAAATAAGATTATTCTTTGGGGTAGGTAAAGTTACTAAGTTGGGAGCAGAATCTGTTCAATACAGAGTATCAGGTCTAGATGATTTAAATACTATTATTTATCATTTTGATAACTACCCTTTACTAACTCGTAAACATTCTGATTATATCTTCTTTAAAGAAGTTATAAATTTAATGAAACAAGGTAAACATCTTACTTTAGAAGGTTTAAACAGGATAGTATCCATTAAATCTACACTAAATAATGGTGAATTATCTGACTCTTTAAATTTAGCCTTTCCAAATTTAAAACCAGCTTTGAGATCAGAAGTCCCAAGTAGAGATATGCAAGATTTACACTGATTAGCTGGTTTTACTGATGCTGAAGGATGTTTCTTCATAGCATTAAAGAAATCACCAGCGTCTAAACTAGGTGAAACTGCCTGATTAAGGTTTATTTTAACTCAACATAGTAGAGATAAAGAACTTTTGGAAAGTTTAATACAAACTTTGAATTGTGGTAGATACATAGTTAAACCAGACTGTGGTGAGTTTATAGTTGAAAAGTTTACAGATGTTAGGGATAAAATAATTCCAATATTTGAAAAGTTTAAATTGCGCCATGGGGGAGCCAAATCTTTAAATTATGAAGATTTTAAAAAGGCGGCACTTCTTATAGGTAATAAAGCTCATTTAACTAGAGAAGGGTTAGATGAAATAAAGAAAATAAAAGGTAGAATGAATAAACAAAGAAAAGCAGTATTAAATAAAGGTGTATAAAATTTAAATCCATATAAGTATACTTATGTTACTATGTAGCATAAGTATACAAATAAATAAAAAATGAGTGCATTAACACCTACTGTAGAATTAGGAGCTCAATGACCACCTATGGGTATAGAACCTGTAAACCCGTTTGAATTACCATTACTTAATACAGTAATTTTATTATCTAGTGGAGCAACTATTACTTATGCGCACCACTCATTAATAAAAGGAGAAAGAAAAGGAGCTTTATATGGTTCTATCTTTACAGTTCTATTAGCTTTAATATTCACTTTCTTTCAAGGGGTAGAATATAGCGTTTCTTCATTTACTATTAGTGACGGTGTATTTGGTACATGTTTCTTCTTCGGTACTGGATTTCATGGGTTAACATTTGGAGCCCTTTTCATATATATTTATAACATATTAAACACAAAACATACAACTGAAATTGATACAGTGAGCAGTAACTCGGATAAATTATTAATTACTTTACCTGAATCTAACCATAGTTATTTTATTGATAAACAATTTATAGAATGATTAGTAGGATTTACAGATGCAGAAGGTAATTTTCACATTAAACTTACAGATTTACAAGGTAATACATTCAAGTATGTTCAATTTACATACCAAATAGGACTTCATGAAGATGAAGTTGAAGTTCTAGAATACATTATGAATACTTTAAAATGTGGACATATTTCCAAATCAAAAGGTAAAGTTAATTATTTTGTTAATGATTTAAACTCTTTGTTAAATATAATAATTCCTATATTTAATTATGTTAATCTTAATAGTTCAAAATATCATCATTTCGTTTCTTTTTCTAAAGCAGTAGTGCTAAGGCGAAGCCTATCCGCTATTAAAGGAGATAGTCGAAAATTATCTGAGACTAGTAAATCAGAAATAATTAAACTTAAAAAAGAAATGAGTGATATGTCAGGTAAATGAATACCTAGTTCTATTAATGATAAAATAATAATTACTAAATTCTGACTAGCTGGGTTTATAGATGGTGAAGGAACTTTTTCTACCAATAAATATATTCCTAGATTTAAGTTAGAAAATAACATAAAAGAATTAGAATTATATAATAAAATAAGAGAATTTTTAAATACTGGTAAAGTTTTATATATTAGCTCTCGTCTTGATAAAGTAAATTCAAATCCTACTGTGATTTTTGAATTAAATAAAATTAAAGAGCTAAGAGATAATTTAATACCTTTAATGTATCATGATGGCAATGTTATACTAAAAACATTAAAATATCAAGATTTTTTATTATGACTAAAATTAGTAGATATTTATTATAATGGTTATCACACTATTTCAAGAGGTAAATTTATATTTGATTCTATAAAGTTACATATGAATAAATATAGATTAACTACTAATAGTAATTTACTTAAAGATAAGGAATTTATCTCTATGAAAGAAATAGATAACCTAATGTCTAAACTTTATTTAATAAATAGTCCTTATGAAATAAAGAATAATTATAGATATTATAGAAATACTAATAATTTAGTAAGTGAATCAACAAAAATCATAGTAATAAAAGATAATGAATATTCGTTTCACGAATCAGCAAGCTCTAAAATGTATAATAGTATGACAGAATGTGCTAAAGATATAAATATATCTCGTAAGTATATCAAAGAATGTTTAATTTCAGGTAAATCTTATAAAGGTTACACTTTTGTGTTAAATTAGTTTAATATATATAAAAAAAAATAGAGTTAAAAGCAAGAAAATCTTATTTTAAGAAAATTTGCTGCCGAGTATATATTGTGTATAAACATATATAAAGGTTCAACGACTAGCTAATAAATATCGTATTACTTAATTAAGTATAACAATGGCATAAAACTCTACTTATTAATTATCATAATTATGATAAGCACTAATAAGAAGATATAGTCTAATCAATAATGAGAATTATTGTTAATATTTTTTATTTGTCCACGTTATTATAGGTACTATTTTCCTATCAGTAGGAATATGAAGAACATATGCTTACCATCTAACCGATCACCATCACCTTGGTTATGAAGGTGGAATATTATATTGACATTTTGTAGATGTAGTTTGACTATTCCTATACGTAACAATGTATTACTGAGGAAGTTAGTTTTAATCTATAGATATTAATTTAATAAAAAAATATATATAATTTATTACACTTCTAATTTCGAAGAAATACAGCAAGCTCGACATAAGTTATATATATAAAGATTTAATGGTATAAGGGGGTTCGATTCCCCCAAGATCTTAGAATTAGCTATGTAAAAACATGGCTTTAGTTACAAATCTAACAACATTAATTGTTATTCTTCTTTAAAAAATCCAGATAGAGCTTCTGGACTACTCATCAGCAAGCTCAAAATAATTTCTAATAGTTGAGTAGCTTTAGCTTGCGCAGCACAACGACTAAAAAGGTAGATTTTCTATCTTGCAAATTTTGTTGTATATTATATTACATATTATACAAATGATATAGTCTAAACAATAATGAGAATTATTGCTAATATTTTTTATTTGTACACGTCATTATAGGTACAATATTCTTATCAGTGGCTTTATGAAGAATATATTCATACCATTTAACAGACCATCATCATCTTGGTTATGAAGCTGGAATATTCTACTGACATTTCGTTGATGTAGTTTGACTTTTCTTATACGTATCTATGTATTATTGAGGTTCTTAATTTATTATACTGGAGGGACTATCCAGAAGAATGCCCCCCACTTCGTTGGGATAGACGAAGTCTCAGCAGGCTAAGGATAAGCTACTAGAAAAAAAATGTCTTTTTTTTTACTGCTGCTGAGACTTCGTCTATCCAAGGAGGCTAGCTTCGCTAGGGAGAGGCTCTCCCACATATTTACAGCCGATAAGTTTAAGTCTTAATTAAGGCGGTAATCTATTTTATATAGATAAATTTGATAAAATATTCTTCTGGACTACTCATCAGCAAGCTCGAGACTTCGTCTACCAGAAAAAAAAAATAAAGGGATAGGCTTCGCCGCTTCCTTATTTTTTTTTTACTGCTCGAGACTTCGTCTACGCAGGAGCAAGCTCCAGGATTAGCACTAGCAAGATATAATTTTATTGCTATCCTAAATATTAGGTTAATATAAGTATAAAAAATACAATGTATTATCAACTTCTAGCTACACCTGAGATTTTCTCGAATGGATATTTAACAGGATCCTTAGATATAATTAGCATAACAGCTTTATTATGTGGTATTTTAATAATAATTAATAAAAACCCTATTGTTTCAGTAATATTTCTAATAGGTTTATTTGCAAATATATCAGTATATTTAATATTAATAGGTCTTACATTTATAGGTTTATCTTATTTAATTGTTTATATTGGGGCAGTTTCAATATTATTTTTATTTATATTAATGTTAATAAATATAAGAACAAGTGAATTACAAAGTAATAATAGAAATAGTGTATCTTTAGGTTTATTTATTACAATCCTGGCAAATTTTACTATATTCCAAATACTACCTTATTACATGGCGATATTAAATAATTACAGTAGTAAATTAAATACTATACTATATTATTTACCTTGAAATAAATTTAGCGATATTTTAAATTATATTAATAAAAACATAGACATTACAAATGCGAATATTATGTTTGTATCAAGTAATAGTTGAGATAATAATATGGCTGAAACAGGGCATACAGCAACTATAGGGCATATATTATATACAAGTCACAATATGTGAATATTTATGGCTAGTTTTATATTATTATTAGCGATGACTGGTGCTATAATAATTACTATTAAAAACGAGAAGGCGATTCAGTAGTATTCCATATCCCTTTGGTTAGACGAAGTCTCAGCGAGCTAAGGAATCAGCAAGCTCCGACCCCTGCCAAGCAGCATTGCACAAAATTACTATCCTCCGGATTAGGCGATACTTCGTCTACGCCGACTTAATAAAAGATTAAGTATTTCATAGCAAGCTCTATTCCCTGACCCCCTACGGGGGTAGGGAATTAGAGCCTGCTGTAGACGAAGTCTCTCCCTATTTCTTCGAAATTAGAGCTTGCATATTTCAGAGCTCGCGCCCCCCCCTTCGGCGGGATCAGAAATCAGTACACTTCGTTAGGGAATAAGTAGTATTTCATAGCAGTATTTTTTCTGTGCTTCTGTGCGAAGCATACAGAAAAAAATTACTAAAATACTGCATATCCCTACGGGATCAGAAATCAGCGATGGACTTCGTTCTAGCGAAGCTAGCCCTAGTAAAAAATTCATCCGCTTTCGGTATTGCCTATTCCCTCCGAAGGATGGGATAAAAAAAAAATATATTTTTTTTTATCCCGGAGGGAATAGGCAATACCCTCTAGCAAGCTAATAGCAGGAAACGGATAAAGAAAAATTAGTTCAATGGTAGAGCGATTGTTTTACACACAATAAGTTGAAGGTTCAAATCCTTCATTTTTCAGTATTAAGGGTTAGAGGAGCAGCAGAGCTTGCGCCACTAATCCGAGGGTGAGAGGAAGAAAGTTCCTCTCACTTAAGAGGAACGCCAGCTGAGCGAGTTGGCTGATTATACCCTATAAGATTCCTTAACTTAAACGGTAGAGTGCATTTTTGATAAGAATGATATCAGCGTTCGATTCGCTGAGGAATTAAAGAGAATTGGCCGAGTGGTTTAAGGCGGTAAGCTTGAGTCTTATTAGGTTATATTCTAGCCGCATCCGTTCAAATCGGATATTCTCTGAAGAGTGTAGTTTAATTGGCAAAATAGGAAGCTTCAACCTTCAAATTCTTGGTTCAAGTCCAAGTACTCTTGTTTTTTTACGGATTAGGGCCGGCTTGGGTAGGCACTTCGTTTGGGACGAAGACTAGTTATGTTCGAATCATAATAATCCGATGAATTTTAGAAGTATTAGAGATAAAAAAATAAATAAATTTGTGGGTTCGGTAAAAAAAAATAAAGTTCTTTATTTTTTTTATTGCGCCCACTACATATAAGCAAGCATCGTGCTAGCTAAA